ATCCGACAGTGCTGAGTGGAAAGGCTGTCGCTCAACGGATAAAAGTTACTCTAGGGATAACAGGCTGATCTCCCCCAAGAGTTCACATCGACGGGGAGGTTTGGCACCTCGATGTCGGCTCATCGCATCCTGGGGCGGTAGCACGTCCCAAGGGTTGGGCTGTTCGCCCATGAAAGCGGTACGCGAGCTGGGTTCAGAACGTCGTGAGACAGTTCGGTCCATATCCGGTGCAGGCGTTAGAGTATTGAGAGGATTTCTCCTTAGTACGAGAGGACCGGGAGAGACACACCTCTGGTGTACCAGTTATTATGCCAATAGTAAACGCTGGGTAGCTAAGTGTGGAATGGATAACCGCTGAAAGCATCTAAGTGGGAAGCCTACCTCAAGATGAATACTCTCATCGTTTTAACGAGTAAGGTCACGGTAAGATTAACCGTTTGATAGGCGTTAAGTATAAGTACAGTAATGTATTCAGCTGAGACGTACTAATAGATCGAGGACTTGATTAAATATAAATGACGTATAATAATAAATAGAAATTTAATATTAAGATTAATAGTATATTTTATGTCTTGACATTCATAGCGTAGTGGAACCACTCCAATCCATCCCGAACTTGGTTGTTAAACGCTACAGCGACGATGATACTAAAGAGGAGGCTCTTTGGGAAAGTAGTTCAATGTCAGGACTCAATGTTGATTGCCCATATTTTGTTGCTCACTTATCTAGTGAATTTGTTAAAAGTTATTAAGACATAATAGTTACAGTTACAGTACATATCAGTAGCTGTAACTTTTTAATTACTATGAATAGATTAAATTATAGTTTAATTTCATGTATAATATTTTGTTTTGTAGTCAAATATCTAATAATATTTTCATTAAATTTCATAGATTTTTCTATTAGTTTTATTAATTTTCCATTACCTTCATAGTTCATTTGAACATAAATTCCATCATAGTAGTGTGTTATATTATAGCTTAGATGTCTTCTGCCTCTATGTTGTACAAAGATATTTTGTCCTCCGTTTTCTTGGATTAATAATTTATATTGATTTACTAAAGCTAAATTTATATCTTCTGTTACATCTGGTTTTAAAATGTAGATTGTTTCGTAGTGATTTAAAAGCATAATATAGGCGAAAAAAATTAATATTTATAATTGATTATCTATTTGTATTCTTACAGCTTGAGAAATGACAGGTATTTTAGCATATTTGCCTTCTATTGATTTGAATACAGAATACGTAATTGTTGATAGTACAAACCAAAATAGTGTATTACATAACATAAGACCATATAAACTCATTCTAAATTCGATAGGTAGTGCTCTGAATGTAGCTCCTAGTAATGAATTAATTAAAAATAATAATATAGATTGTAATACATTAAATCGAATAAAAGGTCTATCTGGTATAGGACTCTTAGCTCTAACAAATAGATAATAAAGAACAAAGAATATGATAAAAGCTAATGCGGGATGTGTAACATAAAATATAACTAAAGGCATTAAAGTTTTTTTATAAATACTCATAAGGCTGAATGGATAATCAGGTAAAATTTGTTGTCCAAAATTTTGTAGCCCTTCTAGCAAAGGAAGCCAATAAGGCAGTATAGATCCGCATCTATCCATTAGTGTAATATTATGTTTATTCTGATCCTTTTTATTCCAAGATTGATTATTTATGGATGAATATATTTGGTATGTTAATATAACCCCTAAACTAATTAATAAGGTGCTTATAACGACAATTATCCATAAAGGCAATTGATTTGGCATAATTATATTGTATAATGAGTTTAAGAAGTAAAATACTTCGCAGTTTAATATATTATATTTATATTTATTTTATCGTTTGATAATTTGATAAATTGATGTTTCAAGTGAAATTATTCAATTAAGATTTGTATTACAATATTTATTGTGATACAAGTCATATTGATTCTACAATAGAATAAGAATATTTTTCAAATTCTATATTTATTACTTAAGTTAATAGTATGCAAAAAAAATTTTTAGATTTTGTAGAATTAGCAACTCAACCTTTAGTTATTGCAAATAAAGCGTTCTCTTCACGTTTAATGCTTGGTACGGGAAAATATAGAAATTTGAGAGAGGCTCAAAATAGTATAAAGGCGAGTCAAGCTTCGATTATTACTGTAGCTATTCGTAGAGCTCAAAATATTAAAAGTATTGGAAAAAGCAATTTAATAGATGGTTTAGATTGGACTAAATTGTGGCTTTTACCAAATACAGCAGGTTGTCAAACAGCAGAAGAAGCTATTAGAGTAGCCAGTTTAGGAAGAGAGATGGCTAAAAAAATAGGTCAATTTGATAATAATTTTGTTAAATTAGAAGTAATCTCTGATTCTAAATATTTGCTTCCCGATCCTATAGGTACTTTAAAAGCAGCTGAATATTTAGTGCAAAAACAGTTTACAGTTTTGCCTTATATAACTGCTGATCCTGTTTTGGCAAAACAATTAGAGGATATTGGTTGTGCGACTGTTATGCCTTTAGGTTCACCAATAGGATCAGGTCAAGGCTTGCAAAATATTTATAATTTACAAATTATTATTGATAATGCTAGTATACCTGTTATTGTTGATGCTGGAATTGGAACAGCTAGTGAAGCGAGCCAAGTTATGGAATTAGGAGCATCTGCTGTTTTATTAAATACAGCAATTGCTAAGGCCAAATACCCTGTATTTATGGCTGAAGCTATGAAATTAAGTGTAATGTCTGGAAGAACGGCATATTTAGCAGGTAGAATGAAAAAGCAATTACAGGCCCAACCAAGTTCTCCTAATTATGGGCTATCATTTAAATAGTTATTTATGCTTTTACTTAAATTAAGATCTGGTTGTAAGAAGTTTTATGGTTATAGTGATAGATAATTATGACAGTTTTACGCAAAATTTAGTACAGTATGTAGGTGAACTAGGTTTTGATATGCAGATAATACGTAATGATGAGATATCTTTAAGTGATATGAGTTCAATGAATCCTACTCATATTATTTTATCTCCCGGTCCAGGTAATCCAAGCAATAGTGGTATTTCATTAGATGTGATAAAGTTTTATGCAGATAAAATACCTATTTTAGGTGTTTGTCTTGGTCATCAAAGTATTGGATTTGTATATGGCGCTAATATTAAGCAATTGCAGTTACCAATGCATGGAAAAACAAGCAAAATTATGCATGATAATACAGGTTTATTTGCGCAGTTACCAAATCCTTTTGATGCGGCTCGGTATCATAGTTTAGTTATTGATAATGAAAATTTGCCAGAAGAGTTAGAAATAACTGCATGGACTCAAGAAGGTATAATTATGGGATGTCGTCATAAAGTATATAAGCTTCTACAAGGGATACAGTTTCATCCTGAGAGCTTGTGGACTGATTCAGGCAAAAAAATAATTGAAAATTTTTTATTATCTACATACTAAATTTTTATTGATTCATTAAAGGTGTATAAAATATATTTTTCTTGAATACTTATTAGATCTTCTTCAAAAATTAGAATAGCTCGATTGGTTAAACCAGCTAATTCAAGGTTATTATTTACAGTGTTAACCCAGATTTGTGAATAAGATAAGTAACTTGATATTGTACTCAACATAAGAAAAGCAAATCCTGTATATACTATAATAATTCCAGGGTCTGTTTTTATTTGTAGCCCTGTACAAGGTATAATTTCTTGAATAGCTAGAGTTGTTTTATTAATGTTTATTGTTTCATGAAGATTGATTGCATTGATCAGTTTTCCTTCAGAATTGTAAACTAGAATTTTGTTTTGTAAACCAGTAACTATTAAAAAAATACTATTATTGAATTTAGTAATGAAATTGCATATCCAAAAAGTTTTATTATTAAGTGTGATTTTATTCAAAGGTATTTGTATAATTTTATTATTATTTATGTTTAATCTTAAAGAGTTTATTTTCCAATCTGTCTGATAGAATGTGATTCCTTGAAATACAAAAGGTGAGTTAACAGATAGCCTAGTGCTTTTTAAGCACTTACCGCTTGTATTTAATATAGAAATATCTGAAAAGAATTGTTTAATTGAGTTGTCAAGATTATATTCTATTGAAAAATTATCTATTCTGTATACTAAGTTATTTGGCAAATTACTGTTAAACCCTGACTTTATGATGTTTTTAATATGAAATACTTCTCCTTTTGGTGTCATTTCTTGTGCTGTGAAGCCTTCGCAAAAGCCAATTACAGCTCCAGTTAGTATTAGAATAATGCTTATATGTACAATAATTGGAGCTATACGTCCTATTATACCTTTATATGCATACATACTATTTTCTTTCTGAAAAATATAATAGTTTTTTTGATGTAAAGCATACAGAATATTAGGGAGTGATTTATTTTCTAAATTTATTTGATCAGCAAATTGTTTTTTAGTTTTTTGTGGTTTGATAAATTTCCAAGTGCGTGCATTTTTAAGGCCAGGTAGTTGTCTTGAAAAAGTACAAATTATTAAGCTACTTCCAAATAAGCTTAATATAGAGATAAACCACCAAGTTGTATATAAGTTATCCAAACCTAAAGATATAATTAATTTCCAATTAATTATTGAAGTCCATGTGTTTTGTATAGGATAGTGAATTTGATAATATGATAAATTTTGATCTTGTTCAATTATTGAACCAATTAAACTAAAAAATGCTATAGATAAAAGCATTAATATGGAAAAATTCAGATTACCTAATTTTTTAGTTAAATTCCATATGATGTTTTTCTTAGTTAAAAATGTCATATATTTTGCGGTAGTTGATTTTCAATTATAAAATGTATAAATAATAAAATAATATATATGTAGTTAACACTACTAATTTTTAAATAAAAATTGTTTCTAGTAAATTAAATATACCTATACTTAATACAATAGAAGCACTAATAGGTATGATTTTTTTCCACATTTGTGATAGAGAGTTGAAGTTTATATAGTTTATAGTAAAATAAAAAATACAAAAAAAAGGTGTAATATAGCCTAATAAATAACATAATAAATATAGAAATCCTAATATAATATTATGTGATTTAGATAACCAGAATAAGATAATTATTGAAAGAGGTGTACTACAAGATGCTGAGCTAAATCCTGATATTAAGCCAATTGTGTAATCTTGTAGCTTAGGTTCTTGACTTAATTTATAGATAGTTATTTGGTTGAGAAAATTAATAAATAATTGAAATGGGTTAAAAATTTGTAATAAATTTAGTGCTATAGTAATTATTAATATTGATGATATGACAGGTATAGTTTGCTTTATATAATTATATTCTTTGCCCAATAAAACTGCCATTAATATTGTTATTATTGAACTATTCATTAATCCAAATATAATGAGCTTTTTGTTAATAGTTCTTGAAGATTGTGTATTTATATATGATAGAGTTAATGGTAGTGTAGATAAAAAACATGGATTTATGCTAGTACAAAAGCCACTTATTAAGAGTAGTATTAGAATTAGGGGCGTAAAGTGGTTCAATTCGAGTGATAAGAATTTATAAATTTGTTGCTGAATATAATAAAATCGTGTTTCCGGTATAGATTGTATATAATGTAGTACTTGGTACATGGTTCTGTTTATTGTTTTAGTATTTATAATTTATATGAAATCTCCTCAGGAAGGATTTGAACCTACGACCAATCGGTTAACAGCCGATCGCTCTACCACTGAGCTACTGAGGAATATATTATCTAACTAAGAATATAGCAAAATATGTTAAATAGTACAAGCTCTTTTGCAGAAAAATTTTTATAATGATAAATGATAATACATACAGCTTTGATAATTTATCTATTTTTTATTCCTTGTATTTAATGATAATTTTTGATATACTGAATCTTATTGGATGTTATGGTGTGCGGACGTGGTGGAATTGGTAGACACGCTAGATTTAGGTTCTAGTGAGTATATCTCGTGAGAGTTCAAGTCTCTCCGTCCGCATAAAGATAGTATAAGAAGTTAATAATTAATATTTAATTCCATCTTTGTATAACGAGTTTAATAGATCCATCTTTCATTACTTCTTTATCAATTTGCTTAAACCCTTCATTAATACTTTCTTCTACGATTGCATTTAGTGCATATTGTTGAATAAGTTTTTCGATAAATCTTTCGACTGAAATTTTTTGATTCCAAAATTGTAAATCAGCTACTAGAGAATATTCTTGACCATCCCATGAAAATCCAAATAGATCATTATTATTTTCATGTACGATTAAATCAACTCGTTTTAAATTTTTATTTCCATCTTGTATGAAACACTTATTTATCTTGTAATCGATTTTAAAATCCTTTAATGTTTTTTTTAAGGTTTCTAAGTTAGAAATGCTAGTTTTAATCTTACTAAAATGTGACATATTATTTAATTCATTAATAAAATATAGTTTATTTTACGTGATTTAAGTAAAAGAAAAATTGATGTAGCTACCATGAATTATATTATGAAGGCTGTAATCAAGTTTACTATAATATAGTTTTATTGATTAATCTTAAAAGGTCAAGTAATTATATATAGATTGTAAGCTTACTGAACTTATTGTAAAGATTTAACGTGAAGCTTTACAATATTACTATCTCATTGTAATAATGTTGTTAACAAGTTTAGATACAGCTTGGGAAGTATCCTTATTTATCCTAAACATTTTGAATTTATTATGACTGCTACTTTAGAAAGACGCGAAAGCGCAAGTTTGTGGGAACGTTTTTGTACTTGGATTACTAGTACTGAAAATCGACTATATATTGGTTGGTTCGGTGTGGTAATGATTCCAACGCTATTAACAGCTACATCTGTATTCATCATTGCATTCGTTGCTGCACCTCCAGTTGATATTGATGGTATCCGTGAACCTGTTGCAGGTTCTCTGCTTTATGGCAATAATATTATCTCTGGTGCTATTATTCCTAGTTCTGCTGCTATTGGTATTCATTTTTACCCTATTTGGGAAGCTGCATCTTTAGATGAATGGCTATACAATGGTGGTCCTTATGAATTAATTGTATTGCATTTCTTACTAGGTGTATGTTGCTATATTGGTCGTGAATGGGAATTAAGCTACCGTTTAGGTATGCGTCCTTGGATTTCAGTTGCTTTTACAGCACCTGTAGCGGCAGCAGCAGCAGTATTTCTTGTTTACCCAATTGGTCAAGGAAGTTTCTCTGATGGTATGCCTTTAGGTATCTCAGGTACATTCAATTTCATGCTTGTATTCCAAGCTGAGCACAACATTTTAATGCACCCTTTCCACCAATTAGGTGTAGCTGGTGTATTTGGTGGATCTTTATTCAGTGCTATGCATGGTTCGCTAGTAACTTCTAGTTTGATCCGTGAAACAACTGAAAATGAATCAGCTAATAATGGTTATAAATTTGGTCAAGAAGAAGAAACTTATAACATCGTTGCAGCTCATGGCTATTTCGGTCGTTTAATTTTTCAATATGCAAGTTTTAATAACTCACGCGCATTACATTTCTTCTTAGGCATGTGGCCTGTAGTAGGTATCTGGTTTACAGCTATGTCTGTAAGTACAATGGCTTTTAACTTAAATGGTTTTAACTTTAATCAATCTGTTGTTGATAGTCAAGGCCGTGTAATTAATACTTGGGCAGACATTCTAAATAGAGCTAATTTAGGTATGGAAGTAATGCATGAACGTAATGCACATAATTTCCCTCTAGATTTAGCATCTAATGAGTCTTTACCTGTAGCTTTAGTAGCACCTTCTGTAAATGGATAGTGTTCACTATTTTACAATATAAGACAAAAAACAATAATAATAATTAAGTTATAGCATAAAAAAGTTATAGTTCAAGTTAACTATAGCTTTTTTTATTTTGTGTTTATGTAGTGTGATTATTAATTACTTTTAAATAGAATAAAAGAGGTACTATATAATTATTTTGTGGACTAAATAAGTCAATTGTATGTTGTTTATCAAAATAAGAAAAATATTCAGTATCTATGTTATTCTTAGGTATGAATTGCTTAGATTTCAATATAAAAGTTTTAGTAAATTTTTTACTAAAGAATAGTATATTAATATTTTTATGAATTAAAAGATTATTAACTACACTTTGATTTGTTATATTATATAGAGGTTTATTATTTATATTGGAATTAGTATTCCATGGTTTAATATAGCTAAATAGTTCCTGTAAACTTTGGCCTCTACGTCTGCGTGTTAATTCAACTAAACCTAACTCTGATAATTGTACAATTTGTGGTTTTGCATGATCTAATTTTAATAATTTACTAAAATGTTCTAATAGTTGTAATTGGTCTCTAGGAGACTGCATATCAATAAAATCAATAATAATAACTCCATTTAGATTTCTAATTTTTAATTGGTATGCTATTTCAATAGCAGCATAAAAATTAGTTCTTAGAATAGTTTCTTTTGAATTATCTGATTTATTAAATGACCCTGAATTTACGTCAATAATTGTAAGAGCTTCATTACTCTCAATAATGATATAACCACCAGATGATAATTGTACTTTAGATTTTAATGCTTCTCGTATAGTTTTTTTTATTTTAAATTGCTCTAACAAACATTCGGGTTTATTAAATAGTTGTAATTTAGTATGTGTATTTGATGAAATGCATTTCCATTTGTTTAAATGATAATTCAATTGTTTTAAGCCATATTCAGAGTCAATCACAATTTTTTTGATACTATCTTCATAAAAATCTCTAATTATTTTTTTTATTAAATCTTCATCTTTATAAATTAATGAAGGGTAGGAGCTTGATACAATTATTTTTTCAATAAAATTCCATTGCTGTTTTAAGTTACTTAAATCTTCTAATATAGCATTTTCAGATATACCTTGTGCAAATTGTTTAACTAATATTCCCATGCCATGTGGTTTGATTAATATAGCTAATGAATACAGATATGCTCTTTCATTATCGTCATAAATTTTATGTGAGATACATATTGTATTACAAAAAGGTGTTAAGATAAGATATCGACCATGCAAGTGTATGTTTGCTGTTAATCTTGGTCCTTTATTAAGTGTAGGCTCCTTAATTATTTGTACTAAGATGAGTTGATTAATTGTCAGTGTATTCGTAATATAATTGAAATTTCGGCCTTTTTTTAAAGGTTTGACATCACTCATATGTATAAAACCACTTCTGCCATATTTACCAAGTTTTATAAAAGCGGCATTAATACTCGAGAAAATTTTTTGAACTTTACCTATATAAATATCATTTACTTGGTAAGTATGATTTATTACAATGATCTCTTGAATTTTATTATTTTGTAAAATTGCCGCTATATTATTAAAATGAGAGATTACTATTTTTTTGATCATTATGAAAATATAGCTCAGAATATATTGAAATCAATTTATCCATTAATAATCTACTTATGAAATAATTTAAATATTAATTACTTATATTGTTTGACTTAAAGTTAAATTGGATAAACACTAACTTTGCGCTTTTTTTTATTCAGTAATTCAAATTTTACTTTGCCTTCAATTAACGAAAATAATGTGTCATCTTTACCCATTTTTACATTAGCTCCTGCTTTAAACTTGCTGCCTCTTTGACGAATAATAATATTTCCAGCAAGAACATTTTCCCCGCCATATTTTTTTACGCCTAGCCTTTTAGAATTTGAGTCACGTCCATTTTTTGTACTGCCGCTACCTTTTTTATGAGCCATCTTTAATTAAACCTTATAATAATATAATGTGTATTATTCAATTTGAGATTTCTTCTATGAATAGTCTTGTTAATTTTTGTCTATGACCTTGTTTTGATCGCATATTTTTTTTCGGTTTCATTTTAAAAATAGTTAACTTTTTTCCTTTTAAATGCTTTAAAATTTTAGTTTTTATTTTAATTGATTGTACACATGGATTACCAATAGATATTTTACCTTGGTTATTTAACAGTAAAACCCTGTTAAGATGTATTATATCCCCCGGTTCACCTTCGACATAATTTAAATCATAAAATTTACCTGGTTGAATCCATATTTGTCTTCCATCTGCTTCAATAATTGCATAAGTATTAGTCATAGATTAATTGTGTTGTGCTTTTTATTAAGAAATTTTTTAACTTCATGTATTATATAAAAAATAGTTTAGTTTGATCAATTAGTTTGTTTATGATGTTTAGATGTAATTATTAAAAATAAGTACGATCTTTCTTTTGTGAAAATGTAATTCTACATGGTAATTATAGAACTTGCGCTTTTACACCTATTTCAGTAAATTTTCTGCTATGATATTTGTTTGATATATATGAGATTTTATAACCTGCATGGTTTTTATTTGTAAAGTTTATACCTTCTAAAATGAAGCCATCCGGTAAAATAAAGCTGAAACCTTTTTTGAGTTTTCCATATAATGGACCTTCTTTTAAATGAAATTTTTTTGCTATATTTAATTTAAATTGCCCATATTGTTCTGTTGTTATTATTATGAAATCGAATTGCCAATATTTTGAGAATACATAAAGTTGATAATTAGAATGATTAATAGTTAAATTGGTATGCAATATATGAAAGTATAATCGGTAGCAAAAATTAGTATGTGAATATTTTTTGCCTAAATGTAAATAATTATCTAGCTTGCATGGACTGTATATATGTAATGGTTTTTTTCTATTAATTAAACTTAAACTTGATAACAGTCCTAGTAAACCAGATATGTGATTTATTGTTAGCTCTGTCAGAATAATTTTTGAAATTTGATTAATTTTTATCTGTTTTTCTATAAGATAATGCTGACACCCTTCATTACAATTGAATATCCAAATTTCTTTTAAATAATTTAATTTAATTGCAAAGCTTTTCGGTGCTTGCTGTAAATTGACATGATGACTAGTTAAATTAATGATTTCCATTTCATATAAAATTGTAATCTATTATTAAATGATTCATTCTATTTAATTGGATAGTTGAATCAAATAATGATATTCATTTTTAATCATTTTCATTGATTTGATCGTTATTTACATAGATAAAGCTATTAGCTTTTTCTGTTAATATAGATTTTGCTAATGATAAAGATTTTTGACCTTGAAAATACGCTTCACGTTTCCAATTTGATTTTCTAGATTTAGATTTGGATTTAGAGGTTCTTTTTTTAGGAACAGCCATAAATAATATTAGTGTTTTTAATAAATTGTATATATACATATTGTAATTATAGAATTATTTGATTCACATTAAAAGGGGAAATATTTTTGTATATACAATTACATAAGAAAAGTAGAAAACATTATTATAGTTTAATTCAATATTTCCTACTTTTCTATATAATATCAGTAATTCTATGTTGTATTTGCTAATTTTAATTACATACTACGAAATTGTTGTAAAGCTACTCTACCAATGTTATATAATGCCCAAGAACCAGCTGCTATAACGGGAGTAAATACAATTAAAAGTCTTATATCCATATTTTTTATTCCTTAAAGTATTAAATACCTAAATTATATTATAATCTCAAGAAGTGTAATAAGCGAACTTCTCATTATGATATTGTACTAATAGTATATTATGATAAATGAAATATTATTTAAAAATTTATAAGGATTTACTGAAAATTTAGTTTACTAAGTATGTATTAAAATTATTTATTTACAATCAAAAATTATTGTATTCTTATCATATTATGAGAGATTTACCTTTTACTTTAGATCAGTTAAGAATTTTAAAAGCTATAATTAAAGAGGGTAGTTTTAAGCGTGCAGCAGATAGTTTATATGTATCTCAGCCTGCTATCAGTTTACAAATTCAAAATTTAGAAAAGCAATTAAATATACCTTTATTTGAAAGAAATAATAAAAAAGCAACTTTAACAGAAGCAGGTAGTCTACTTTTAAGATATGGAGGAAGAATACTCGCATTATGTGAAGAAACGTGTAGAGCTTTAGAAGATGTACAAAATCTTCAAGGAGGCTCACTTGTAATTGGTGCTAGTCAAACAACAGGCACATATCTAATGCCTAGATTAATAGGTTTGTTTAGACAAAGGTATCCACAAGTTAATGTTCAATTGCAGGTGCATTCTACGCGCTTGATTTCTTGGAGTGTAGCTAATGGTCAAGTTGATTTAGCTGTAATTGGAGGAGAAGTGCCTAATGAATTAAAAGATACATTACAAATAACTTCTTATGCTGAAGATGAATTAGCTTTAATTTTACCTACATCTCATATTTTTTCAAAGGCTGCAGATATTCAAAAAGAAGATTTATATCGTTTACGTTTTATTGCTCTTGATACACAATCAACGATCAGAAAAGTAATAGATAAAGTTTTAAATCAGCATGATATAGATAGTAGTAGATTTAAGATTGAAATGGAATTGAATTCAATAGAAGCTATTAAAAACGCAGTTCAATCAGGATTAGGTGCAGCTTTTGTTTCTGTTTCTGCAATAGCAAAAGAGTTAGAATTAGGTATTTTACATTGGGCTAAAATAAAAAATGTGACAATAAAAAGAATGCTATCTATAATAGTAAATCCTAATCGATATAGATCTAAAGCAGCGGAAACGTTTAGTAGAGAAATTTTAACTTTATTTGTAACGCCCGCGCAAGACAAAATGTTTATAGAAAATTAAGATTATAAATTAGGTTCTAGATGTTTCGGTGGGTGTAAATAAAGATTTGGATTCAAAGTGTCCAATCTCTACAAAGCCTATACGTAATTTCAACCATTGAATAAATTGTTGATCTAAAGAGACGATAGCTGCATATGATCCTATTAATTCTTGATTTATATAGTTTAGTTTAGATGATTGTATGAAAGTAGGATTAATAACAAACCAAAAATCTATATCTTTATTTATACTTTTATAGTAACTAGTTCTTTCTCTTAAAATTTCTTCTACAGGTTCTTCATTCATTAAGAAGTTTTGACTAGCTATCGCAAAATAATAATTATACATACTACTTCCAATGTGTTATATTGTTAGCTTATTAATTAAGATATATTATACAACATTCTAGAGTTAAATAGTGGTTTTTGTGTTTTTTAATATTATATAAAGTATATAGATCTTTATTGGTTACATAGATTTCAGTTTATCTAGATATATACAAAATATAGTAAGAATTATGAAATATTGGCCGTATAAATCAGGAATTACATTAAATAATGAAGTAGCGTATTTATTTTTTGCAACAAGACAAAAATTTCTATCTAATCTATCTAATACGACAAATTCTTCTTTATATATTGATATATTGGATAATTCTAATAAATCTAAATTATTTCAAATTATTTTAACTGAGTTAGAAATATTGATTTTAGATATTGTTGAATTAGATTTAAATAGTCAAAATCTTCGATCATTAAATCATAAAATTTTATATGATCTTATACAGAAAGTTTCAAAAATTTTTTTTATAAAATTAAATAATTCATATAATTTAATATCTGTTTTAGACCATCATGAGGGTAATTTGTATTATTTCAAAATAGTCTCTTTAGAGCATAAACTATTGCTTGGAAATTTGTTAATTTACCTTATATTTGGTTCAGCTCATATTAATGAGTCACAGTTTGCGTTTAATAATCAGAATACTCCTAAAGAACATGTTGCATTATTATTAGAAAATTTAATTATTCAAGTAAGTAATTTAGTAATATATGTAATTTTAGAGAATATAAAGTCGTTACCTCAAATAGCATATTTTTTAAGGGATAATCAATTGTGTAATTCAATTTATGTTTCAACAAGGTCTATAGCTTTTTTTAGAAACTCTTTAATGTTTCAAAGTTTTTTTAATTTGTATATTTATCAGCCTAAAGCAATATATAGTTCACGTTATAAAGTATGGTTAATAGGCTCTAATGGTTTAGTTACAAGATATATTTATACTTTAAGATTAGATGATTTTACTCGATTATCACGCTTAAAATTAATGTTTTTATTTTGTCTAGAAATACAAGATATAATTATTCCAAATCTGGAAAAATTTATATTAGTTCTAGGAAAAGTATTATTATATATATTTATTAATATTGTGGGAAACAGTGCTATATTGTTTGTGCGAGCTATTGTAAAGCAATTATATAGGCAATATAAGTAAATAATAGTGTAAATATTTTATTATTTTTTTAACTTAAATAAATTCATTATTTTTATTGTTTCACATAAGAAAAAATATTATAATTTAGTATATTTAAGATATAATTTTTAATTGATGAATAATCCAGTAGATTATAGTTTGCCAATTGTAGAGCAAGTCCAGCAATTGCAAAAAAGTTTTTCTATGAAAAAACAATTAGACTTGATTCAACAAATATTAGGAAAAGGTGAAGTAGGACAAAAGGCATTATTAGATATTTTAATTGATCGTCACTTAGATAAAACTCAGGAACTTGTATTGTTAGATGGTATTTTATTTGAATTTTTAATATCTATAAATATAGATAAAATTCAAAATAGTCTTACTACTTACTTTCCTAATGGTCTTGTAGAATTAAAATCTTCACTTAAAATTGATTATCAGCCACTACAAGAATTGCTGATAAGTCAACAATTTCAGGCAGCTGATAAGTTAACACAGATACATTTATGTACACTTGCAGGATTAAACAATAGCAACAGTCGTAATTGGTTATATTTTACGGATATTGCATTATTGCCATCAGAAGATTTGGCAACTATTGATTTATTGTGGCGTATATATTCAAGAGGTAAATTTGGGTTTTCTGTACAAAGAAAAATATGGTTAGCTAATGATTGTAATTGGGAAAAATTATGGAATAGTATAGGATGGAAGCATAATGGTGTAGCATGTCGTTATCCTGAGGAATTTATTTGGGAAATTAATGCACCAAAAGGCCATTTACCTTTATTTAATCAATTAAGAGGTGTTCAAGTCTTATTAGCTTTATTTCAGCATATTGTATGGAATTAAAATTAATAATAATCATTATTTATTATTTTAGAATGTTAGAATTTGTTTTTAATTGCATTAAGGTTATAAAATTTTTAAATAAATAGTCTGAATCATGTGGTCCTGGACTTGCTTCTGGATGATATTGAACAGAAAATATGGGCTTCTTAGTATGTAAAATTCCTGCTATAGTATAATCATTTAAATTAAAATGAGTTACTTCAATGTTATTATTTAAATGTTTTAGAGATTGTAAATTTACTGCAAATCCGTGATTTTGACTAGTAATTTCTGATATTTTTTTAGCGCCAGAAGGATGATTCAAGCCTCTATGACCAAATTTTAGCTTGAATGTTTTTGCCCCTAATGCTAAGCTTAAAATTTGATGTCCCATACAAATGCCAAAGATAGGTATATTAGAATATTTTATAAGTTGTTTAACTGTAGTAATTGCATATGTTATTACTGATGGATCACCAGGACCATTTGATAATAGAATTCCATCGGGCTTATATGATTTTATTGTTTCATATGTACTATTTGCTGGTAATATATAAATGTTACAACCATAACTTAGTAATCTTGAAATTATATTATATTTTACCCCGAAGTCAATTAATACAACATTTAAGTTTATGAGTTTATTATTAATTTTATAGTTTAAATGAGAATAAATGAATTCTTGATGATTTGCTGCTTTTATAGCATAAGCTTTTTTTGTTGTTACAGCATTTACTAAATTAGACCCTTCTATATTGGATGCTTTTGATACAGTGTTGTGAAGTAAATCTTTGTCTAGAATTTTACTTGAAATACAAGCATTCATTACACCCATAGTACGTAGATGTTTTGTTAATGCTCTAGTATCGATACCAAAAATGTGGGGTATAGAGTTGTTTAATAAATAAGTTTTTAAAGAAGAATTAGTGCGCCAATTATTTGGATATAAGCAAATATTTTTAGCTATTATGCCTTTTGCATGTATTGTTTTTGATTCATTATCTTCATTATTGATACCTGTATTGCCTAATTCTGGATAGGTAAATGCGATTATTTGTTGTGAATAGCTAGGATCAGTTATAATTTCTTGATATCCTGTCATGCCTGTATTAAATACAACTTCACCACAAGATAAAATATTATCAATAAAAGACCAACCTTTATATAAAGTGCCATCTTCTAGATAAAGAATAGAGGGATATAATACTTTATTCATTATACAATTTTTCAATTTATAAAATAGTTAATAATAATTTATTTTTACAAAAATGATGTACATAGATAGTTTGAAGTAAACTACCTATTGTTTTTGTTAATATATATTTTTTATTTAATGATGTATTAAGCGCTATTTATTTTTTGTATAAAATAGCTGTTTTACCACCCATTTTTAGACTGGTTTAGCACATAACTAGCAACATTTTCAATTTCATCATCAGCTAAACGCCCACCAAAAGCTGGCATAGCATTTTTTCCATTTTTTACTTGTGTTGTTATAGCAGTGATACTATTCATTTCGTTTTCTTCTAAAGCATCTTGTTTCAATGTTTTTTGTGGCATAATTGCATTATTTCCGCCTGCATGGCATGCAGCACAATTAGCAGTAAAAATTCTTTCTCCAGCATCTAAGCTAGAATCATCAGCTAAAGTAGGTTGTGCATTTGCAATTAATATTGCATAACACATAATTAAAAATGTAAATAAAAGTCTCATAAATTAATTGTCCTTTATGGAATAAATAATTATATATATTATATGTGATTTTTATGATGTATAATCTTTTTTAGCTAAAATTACATCATATTATCTTATCATATATAATGAAAGTTATAATTTAAAGTATAAATAGGCTTAATAATAAATTTTTCCTCCACCCCATTTTTCTGCAGCAATTTTTGGTTGAACTAAAATATGTCCAGCTATTGCAAATAAGTCTTCATCTGTTAGATTGCGCATTTTTGGAAAAATTTCTGCACTTTTAATACTTGGATGTAATTCAGCTATAGAATTTGCACCATCATAACTTGTTGGATCTTTCATATAATCAATTAGACTATTTATATTATCCCTAGCTGGTGTAGCCAAACTTAATGATTCAGGTTCTAAGCCAATATTTGGATTTGTTTTAGTAATTCCGCCATTATGGCACTGAGCACAAGAGTTATTGAAAAGACGTTTACCTCTTTTTACTTGTTCAGGTGTTAATATTACTGTTTTACCTGACTCTTCTAGCTGTACTGTTCTTGTAGCTTCATCTAATTCAATAGCATGTACAGGTAATGAAAAAAGTTTCAATAGTAAAGTTGTAGTTAGTATAGATAACCAAATATTTTTTTTAATCATAGATGCACCTATGTATTTCTTAAATTCGTGAAAAACTATTTATATGTATTAAATAATACATAAATTATGATTGATTAAAGTATCATTTCGTTAAACGTTTTCATAATAATTTAAAACAATTATTTTATTATTCTTATTTTAGTTCGAGTTTTGAAGTAAATATCTTTATTCAAATTTTCTTAATATATTATATTTTTGTTGGTATTTGTATTATTTATAGGTTGTTTGATAATAAGATATTATTTGAGACAGTTTAGTTTTTAATTTTGTTCTTTCAATAATCAAATCTATAAAACCATGTTTGAATAAATATTCAGATGTCTGAAAATTATCTGGTAAGTCTTCTTTGATAGTTTGTTCAATTACTCTTCTACCAGCAAATGCTATTAAAGCATTTGGTTCAGCAATAATTAAGTCGCCTAACATAGCAAAACTAGCTGTTACCCCACCGGTAGTTGGAGAAGTTAATATAGGTATATAAACTAGTCCTGCTTGTTGATGTCTATGAAGAGCAGAAGAAATTTTGGCCATTTGCATGAGACTTAGCATACCTTCTTGCATACGTGCACCACCAGATGCACATAGAATCATTACAGGTATCTTTTTTTTAGTAGCCTCCTCTATAAGTCTAGTTAGTTTTTCTCCTACTACTGATCCCATGCTTCCGCCCATAAATCTAAAGTCCATGATGCCGAAAGCTACATTCATCTTATTAATTGTCCCTATACCCGTTTGTACAGCATCTGATAATCCTGTTTTTATTTTCATATCCCTTAATCTTTTTCCATATGATTTTCTATCAAAAAAACCCAAAGGATCTGTAGAAGCTAAATTGTTATTAAGAGCTTGCCAGCTATTCGAATCAAAAATTTGTTGAATTCTATCTTGGCTAGAAGTGGGGAAGTGATTTGTACATTTAGGGCATACTTTAAAATTTTTATTTAGAGTTTTATAGTACATTAAGAATCCACATTTATCACATTTTATCCAAAGGCCCTCTGGAACTTGAAGATGTATTGTTTTAATATTCTTTTTCAAGGAAAGATTGCGTTTAGTAGTTAACCATTCAGATAAGGACATATCATTTTAGTATAAATTTATTAATTTAATTGTTTATATGTTGATATTGTAAGAATTCAAATGAGATAACAGAAAATCTATAAATTATTATATTTATCTGTTATCTCTATTTTTTTATATTGTTAAAAAGAATTAATTTCTTAGTGTTTTATCTTTTTGACTAACAAATAGTAGTGCTAATGTAATTGGAACAACAACAATTAAAGCACCTAAAATTAAACTGTTTAGAAAACTGGATAAGGATGAAGTCATTATTGATTTTCCTTTCTTCTGTGTTTGCAAAAAATTACTATATTAATATAAACTAAATAATGAAATAAAGGATTATATTTTTTATTTCATTTATTATTTATATATTTTAATATATATATCTATTATAGTATGATAAGTTTTTCCTAATTGCCTTTTTGTATTTAGATTACCATTTTATTATGACTGTTCCCCATGTTAGCCCTGCGCCAAAGCCAGATATTACAATTATATCATCTTTTTTTATTTTATTTTCTGCTAATGCTTCATCTAATGCTAAAGGAATAGAAGCTGCTGATGTATTTCCATATTGACTTAAATTAGAAATCAGTTTACTAGAATGTATTGATAATTTATCTGCAACAGCATTTAATATTCTTTCATTGGCTTGATGTAATAAAAGCCAATCAATATCATTTGTAGATATATTAAGTAGTTTTAGACATTCTAAAATACTGCTTGGAACTTTAGATACAGCAAATTTATAGACTTCTTTCCCGTTCATTGTAATATATTTGAATGAACCTTGAAAAAGTTGTAAAGTCGGATGAGGATACATTTCTTCTTTATATGCTATTGATAATTTATTATATTGTGTTCCATCAGTGTTTAATTGAAAGCCTAAAATTCCATTATCTTTTATAGAACATGCTTGTACTATTGCAGCACCAGCACCATCTCCAAATAAAATACATGTACTTCTATCTGACCAGTCTGTCCATTTGGATAAAACATCAGCCCCAACAACAAGTATGTTTTGATAGGTACCATTCTGTATAAATTGAGATGCAGTAACAATGCCTAGTACAAATCCTGAACAAGCAGCAGTTAAATCAAATGCTACGGCTTTATATGCTCCTATTTTTGCTTGAAGTTGACTTGCACTACCGAAAAGATCATTGGGACTTGAAGTAGCTAAAATAATAAGATCTATTTTTAAAGGGTTCATAGATGCTTTATTCAATGCTCTTATTGCAGCTAAAACAGCAAGATCTATAATGGATTGATTTGTTCCTGTCAATAATCTTCTTTCTTTTATGCCTGTACGTGTTACAATCCATTCATCTGATGTATCAACCATTTCACTGATTTTATGGTTATTAATGTATGAATCTGGAACAGAAGAGCCTGTAGCAAGAATACGAGCTCCTTGCATAGTTGATGATTTCATATTACTTTCAAAATTCTGTTGAATTATAAAAATTAATATTTTTCATTTAATTATTTAATGATGAATAAATACTATATTTTTAATTATTTTGTTTTAAATAGTAAAACCCGGAAAATATACCTTTGTAATGAAGCCTAATTGCTGCTACTTTCCAGTTCTGACAAGTTTCAGCTATTACATTTGTAATCTTCCGAGTGTAGTATAATTATATCATTACCTCTTTTACCAAGCAACTCTCTTGTATATATTTTTTTTTAAGACATTCCTTGTATAATAAAATCAAAGTACGGAGAAATAATGTCAGCGTCTTTGTCTTCTACGATGTCTATGGTTGCTTGTTTAAGACATTCTATAGCATCAATCATGCCTAAAATAGGTACACCTAATGAGTTATACATTTCTCTAACTCCAATAACACCTATTTTTTCAATGGTTTCTTTATCACCAGCTAGTATTCCATAAGTGACTAGTCTTAGATACCAGCCATAATCACGTAAGCATAATGATCTTTTTCTGGCACCTTCTGCATTGCCTCCAGGAGCAATGTACTCAGGATGCAGTTGAAAAATAGCTTTACTTGCTTTCTGAATGATGTTTTGTTCTTTATTTCTTAGAGTACAGCTTATAGATATTCTTTGTTCACCTGTTTCTAAATAATCTTGGATTGATTGTAATTCGCCTATACTTGGATATCTTAATTCATTATCTGCATTAATAATAATTTGACTTACTAAACTCATATTTTATGATATTTATTTTCTTTTTTATAATAACTTCTATCTTAACAAAATTATATACAGATAATAAAAAAAACAAGCTTATAGTATATAGCTTGTTTTTTTATTAAGTCTTTTTAGCTAAATAGATATATTCTTAAAAAGAGAAAAATAAAATATCTGGAAAAAAGCGATTAATTTCTATAACAAATCCAGCAGTAAATGTAATCCAAATTGCACCTACAACAGGGATTGTTGATAAGTAAGTCATTAAATTCTTGTCCATAGATCATTATCCTAATAAAAAAAGTATATGTTAACGAGGTGAAACTGTAATATCTTCATTGGGCGTTAATAATTGACCACTTGTAAATTCTTGCAATGCTGCTAAAGGCCATGTAAATCCTGAAACAGAAAATTTAAGAGCAAGTGGAACATCTATTATAATTTCTTTTTCGGTAGGTTTGTTGGTAGTAGAAATAGCTTTTAAGTAACCTCTTCCTACCCATCCTATCCATCCTGTTATATAGATAAATAGAAGACCCGGAAATATAAATTCTCCTGCATGGTTCCATCTACCATCTGTAATTAAATGTGGTAGACCATCTTGTCCACATAAAATACCTGATTTACTATATTTATCAAATCTTGTTTGAGTTTTTTCTATTTGTTTCTGAAGAGCTAATGCAGGCGGTGTTGATGGTGTATATTTAGATAAGCGTGTTTCCAATTTCTTAACGCTGTTATTTAGTCTTTTAGCAAATGCAGGTGAATTTTTACATGGTGTTAAACCTGCAATATCTGCATGAGTATGCGTAGGGTTGGCTGATATATAAAGCATTATCATGCATAAAATAGCGATTATTTTTTTCACTCTCAAATCTCCTAAAGAATAACGTGTTGTTAATATAACGAAAGGTTACAACATAACTTAAATAATAAAATTAGTTATAATATATAACAATACTTGATAATTTGTTTTTTTTGTTCATGTATTAACATTTATTGAAAGTACATTAATATTAATTATATTTTTTGATGTATTTAATTTAAGTGGTTATGAAAATTATTTTTTAATTTGTAATAAGTAAATTTAATAAAATAATGTCTTTTTGGAAAATTTTTTTTAAAAATACCAGTGACATGAACTGGCAAACAAACATAGAATTAGAGAATACAGAAAATATTTTATTAGTAAAACATTTAGAAAATGAAGGTCAATATTTAGATATTTACTTTAGTATAGATGATGATATTAATTTATATGATTTAGAAAAATTATGTGATTCTGTAGGTTGGGTTCGTAGGCCGTTGAAGAAGGTAAAGATGGCAATTGATCATAGTTTTCTAACTATTTGTTTATTTTATAAGAGTTGTCAAAAGAAAAATTTAATAGGTTTTGCGAGAGTTACCTCTGATAATTCTTTTAACGCAACTATTTGGGATGTAGTAATTCATCCTAAATTTCAAGGTAAAGGTTTAGGCAAAGTTTTAATGGATCAAGTTATAAAACAGCTGAGGTACTCTGACATAAGTACAATTACATTATTTGCAGATCCACAAGTAGTTAGTTTTTATAGGAATCTTGGCTTTATTACTGATCCGGATGGTGTAAAAGGTATGTTTTGGTATCCGCTTTAATATTTTACTTGTATTAAGTAGACAATAAATGTATTTATTTGTATAATTAGATCATTACACGGGATATAGCGCAGTTTGGTAGCGCGCCTGCTTTGGGAGCAGGATGTCGCAGGTTCAAATCCTGCTATCCCGATTTTTGCTCTTATTTATGATTAATGAATTGATGTAAATATTTTTGAGCGATTTGATTGCTTGTGTCTATTGATAAAATTTTTTTGTAGCTTTTAATTGCATTTTGTTGATCATTTAAAATGTCATATATTTTAGCTACATTTTGTAAACAAATAATGTTGTGTGGTTCTTGGTAAGATGCTTGAAGATAATAAAATTTAGCTTTCTCGTTTAATGATATTTGTTGATAACAAAAACCTAAACAATTATAGTATTCGAAATTTATTTCGTTATCTAAATGAAATTCAAGCATCAATATGCATGTAAGCCATTTTTTTGTTTTTATATAAATATTTGCTAACCCTAAAATATTTTCTTTTTTTATTGATTTATTATTTATATTCCAATAAATTATATTTCTAGCGATTAATTTATATAATTCTGAACTAATTAAAAAACATATTGGTAAAAGAAAACATATAGCACATATTAAATATAGTTGAAACATAGTTTTATTTTTTATTTAAAACATTATAAAATCTGTACAAAATATAAATGATCCATATATACTTATACTAAATATATTTATTTTAACAATAATTAAAAAATAATATTAGAATATATTAAGGATAGTATGAGTAAAGGTACTTTGCAAGGAACTAAGTTGAAGAAATTACGTAAGTCTGGATTTCGAGCTCGTATGAATAAGCCAAGTGGTAAAAGAATTATTCAGTCTAGACGCAGTAAAGGTAGATATAAAATAGGATTGTAGTTTTGATATTATGCCTGTATCTAATATATATTCTTTAGATACCGGTATGAAATGAGAAATTATTTATTGTTTTTATACTAAATAGATGAAAGCATCTATGTGGGCTTATTATGCATTTTGAAGAAGAAATAAAGCTTCTGTTATCATCAAGACATTTAATAATATATATTATTACTGATGAAGAAGAACGTCTTGAATATACCATTAGTCAAATTACTCAAAGAGATTGTCAGTATTCAATATATTCATGGGATTTTATAGATGGCTATTATAATAATCCTAATTATGTTAAACAAGCCATACGTAATCCATTGGGAGCTTTAGAGTTTATTGACAATTTAGAGTCTAAAACACCAAAAATTTTTTTCTTGAAAGATTTTCATGTATTTATTAATGATATAAGTATTATTAGAAAACTTAAAAATTTATATAGATCTTTGAAAAAATCTAATTCTCATATTGTTATATGTGCATCAGAGATCCAGATACCTATTTTACTGAGAGAAAATATTACATTGTTAGAGTTTCCTTTACCTAATTATCAAGAGATAAAAGCCGAATTAAAGCGTTTATTTAGTGTTTTACAAATGAATAGTGATTTATTTTTAGAAGATTTGGTTATAGCCTATAAAGGTTTTTCAATCGAAAGAATTAGACGCTCAATTGCTAAAGTTATATTATCTGATAGGTCACTAGATGATATCATAAATATAATATCAGAAGAAAAAAAGCAGCTGATTCAGCAGACAGATATTTTAGAATTTTATAATTCAACCAACAAATTGGAAGATATAGGTGGATTAGTTAATTTAAAAGATTGGTTAACAAAACGTACAGATTCTTTTTCAAAACAAGCACAAAATTACGGTATTCCTTCACCAAGAGGTGTTTTATTGGTAGGTATTCAAGGAACAGGTAAATCCTTAAGTGCAAAAGCAATATCTCAACATTGGGGAATCCCATTACTTAAATTAGATGTTGGAAAAATATTTGCTGGTATTGTGGGTCAATCAGAAGAAAGGATGCGTAGTATGATTAAATTATCTGAACAATCAGCACCTTGTATTTTATGGATAGATGAAATAGATAAAGCATTTACTAAATTAACTTCGTCTAATGATAGTGGAACAACTAATAGAATTTTAAGTTCTTTATTAACATGGTTATCTGAGAAGGAGTCTCAAGTATTTATTGTAGCAACTGCTAATAATGTTTTATCTCTTCCTGCTGAATTACTAAGAAAAGGAAGATTTGATGAGATATTTTTTTTAGATTTACCCAATTTTCAAGAAAGATCAAGTATATTTCAAATTCATTTAATGAAAGTAAGACCTTTAACTTGGAGAAATTATAATATTGCATATTTAAGTAATTTAACAGATAATTTTTCAGGTGCTGAGATTAAACAAGCTATTATTGAGGCCATGCATAATGCTTTTTATGAAAAAAGAGATTTTACCACAGAAGATATTAGTATAGTAATTCATGAATTTATTCCTCTTTCATTTACAGATCAAGAATCTATATATACTTTACAATCGTGGGCTAAGTCCGGCAAAATTAGATTTGCTTAGTTTTTATATTTATGTATAAGTGGATTATATTTTCTAAGTAATATAAAAGGTCTTGAAAAAACTATGTAAAAAATACTCGGATAATCCATTGAGTATCTATTTATTTATGTAAGAATGAAAGAATACTGTAATTGTTTTATTTCAATATCTTTTTTATTTTTTATGATTTTTTCTTTATTTTTATATTGATACTATTTTAGTTTTTTTCATATGTATATGAATTTTAAATCTGAAACTGAATTATTGTTTTCCGAAAATTTTTCTAATAAATCATACAAAATACGCTTCCTTTGGAATATAGTGGATCTATTAGATGTTTATGGCCAGAACTTCAATAAATCATCGATAGAAAATTTTTTCATAAAAGAGCCTGATAGTGTTGCTGTGCAAAAATAATAATATAATGATTTTAAGTTATTATCTTCTAGGGCAGAAAAGCTTTTTTTGTTAAAAATAGTATAATTATAATTACTATCTTTCAAGACATCAATTATGGATGCCTGCATTCTGACTCATAACTTATTATATGAATTTAAGTTATTTAAATGCTGATATTTATAATTATAAACTAATAAGCTACCGCTTGCTTTGATCTTAAGTCATTCGTATTTATTTGCTTATCATATTCAAGAGTGATACATGATAGTTTTTTTACTGTATTCATAAAGATTTTATAATTTAAGCCATCTTTAATTTTATTTGTATTATTTAAAATTTGACTTATATTTATTATAAAAAATTATTTTTAGAAATAGGACTAGATTCGAGATTCATTTGAATACTAAATTATTTTAGAGTGTCATATATATGATAATTATATCAATAATAATTTGATTATTGATTATATGATTGATGATGAATACATTTTTTGATTAAAATTGAACTTTAATTATATATTTATAATATTAAATTATGATATGATCGATGCAAAATTAAAATAGATTGAATGTATAATAATATTATTTGATATAATGTCAAAGAAGTGTTTTATCTATCATCATTTAAGGAGTATTATGGTTAGTGATAGTCAAATATTTGTAGCTTTATTATTTGCGTTAGTCTCAGCAGTGCTAGCTATACGATTAGGAAAAGATTTATATCAGTAATTATAAATAATTGATTATTATATTTAATCTCAAGCACCTGATATTTTTACTTGAAGCTATAAAAAGATATCTGTAAATTTTTTATATCTTTTTATAGCATAACTTAAATCTTATTTTATAAACTTTTTATATCAAATAATATTATATTTTTTAGTCATTAGATTGAAATATAAAGACTTTTCTTTATCTGAGTTATTTGATATTTTTCATAACTTATTTATACTTGAAATTTTTACAATATATAATTAATTATAGTGAGCATAGCACAAGATAAAACTCGTCCTGTATTCCCTTTTACAGCTATAGTTGGTCAAGAAGAAATGAAATTAGCATTGATTTTAAATGTAATTGATCCTAAGATAGGTGGTGTCATGATTATGGGAGATCGTGGCACAGGAAAGTCTACAACTATCAGAGCTATAGCAGATTTACTTCCTCAAATAGAGGTTGTTGAAGATGATTTATTTAATTCTCATGTTTCTGATTATGATTTAATGTGCGATTCTGTTAAACAACAGATTGAGCAAGGAATTAATTTAACTACTAAGTTTATTAATGTGCCGATGGTTGATCTACCTTTAGGAGCAACTGAAGATCGAGTATGTGGAACTATAGATATAGAAAAAGCTCTTACAGAAGGCATTAAAACTTTTGAGCCAGGTTTACTGGCGAAAGCTAATAGAGGTATTTTATATGTTGATGAAGTAAATTTATTAGATGATCATTTAGTTGATATACTTTTGGATTCAGCAGCTTCTGGATGGAATACTGTGGAGCGTGAAGGAATTTCTATTCGTCATCCAGCTAGATTTGTTTTGGTCGGCTCAGGGAATCCAGAAGAAGGAGAATTGAGGCCACAATTGTTAGATAGATTTGGTATGCATGCTGAAATACGCACAGTTAAAGAACCTTCTTTAAGAGTGCAAATAGTTGAGCAAAGAAGTAAGTTCGATAGTGATCCCTATGCTTGCTTAAAAGAATTTAAGAACCAGCAAGAAGAATTGAAAAGTTCTATTATAGAAGCTCAGAAAAAACTGGTTAATGTTACGATTGATTATGATTTAAGAGTCAAAATTTCTGAGGTTTGTGGAATTTTAGATGTTGATGGTTTACGTGGTGATATCGTAACGAATAGGGCAGCAAAAGCTTTTGCTGCTTATCAAAATAAGGATCAAGTTAATGTTGCTGATATTAAATCAGTTATTACTCTTTGTCTTCGTCATAGATTAAGAAAAGACCCTTTAGAAACAATCGATTCAGGTTCAAAAGTTAAGCAGGTGGTAGATCAAGTATTTAATTCAGATCTTTAAATAAATTTTTTATTATAGGCTCAGTAGGATTCGAACCTACATTAGAGACTTAGAAGGTCCCTGTCCTAATCCCTTAGACGATGAGCCCTGATTATATGATGTAGTAATGGGCGGTACTGGATTTGAACCAGTGACCACCTGCTTGTAAGGCAGGCGCTCTACCACTGAGCTAACCGCCCCTTGAACTAATATAAATGTAATATATTTTGTTAAAAAAGGCAATAGAGTATATACATTGTGCATATATTGTATCGATATATTTATATTTTAAGGAAATAAGTGAATTTATTTCAAATTAATTTATATGAATGGTTAAAAAAAATTTCAATTGCATTAAGAGTTGCTATCAATTTGATATTTAGTTTCAATATATTTAATATAGATTTCTCTAATGTATTAGAGCAGATGGAATTAATTGGCCCGGGTTCTTTGACAATTACCTTAATCACAGCTTTTTTTGTAGGTATGGTCTTTACATTACAGATAGCTAAAGAATTTTTATATTTAGATGCTATTAAGTTGATAGGAGCAGTTTTAACTATTGCATTTATTCGAGAGTTATCTCCTGTATTAACCTCTGTAATTTTAATTGGTCGTGTAGGATCTTGTTTTACAGCTGAATTAGCTACTATGCAAGTTACAGAGCAAGTAGATGCTCTTTATATGTTAGGTACTAATCCTTTAATTTATTTAGTTTTACCTAGAGTTATTGCTTTAGTATGCATGTTGCCAGTGCTTAATTTGTTTTCTTTTTCAACCAGTATAGCTAGTAGTGTATTTATATGTCATACTATGTATGATATAGACCCTATCATTTTTTTTGTATCTTCTTTTTCTTCTTTATCTATTTTAGATTTGTTTAAGTCAACATTAAAAACGGTAATTTTTGGTTTTTTTATAGCTATAATCAGTTGTTCTTGGGGTTTGACAGCTAGTAATGGAGCGAAAGGTGTAGGAATATCTACTACCTCTTCAGTAGTGACTTGTCTACTTTCTATTTTTATTTTAGATTTCATATTATCTTACTTAATGTTTAATAGATTAGATAGTTCTATTAAAGTTTTATAATATGAAAGTTAATTTGCAAAACGAATGATAATGTTCAAATTTAAAAAATTATTTGTTTTTATTACTAAATGGTGGTCAGATATAGAGTTAAAAACACGTTTAATTGTTTTAATGACAGTTATTGTTTCTTTAATTATGAGTAGTTTAACATTCTGGGCTTTAACTATTATACAAGAAGATTCTATTATTACAGATAACCGCTTTTGTAAAGATTTAGGTATATTATTTGCTTCTAATGTTATAGATGCTGTGGAATCAAATAATGAAAAAGAATTAGCTAGTTTTGTTGAGACGATATATTTAAATACTTCGAGCATTCGATATATTTTATTTTTTCATTTAGATGGCAGTTTATTTTTTAGTTTACCTGTATATAGTAGTAAAATTCAAGATGTGTTGCAATTGCATCAAAACTTATTTCAATTAGAAACTCAGGATTTCTTGTTTAATACACCTTTAGTTAAATATAGTACTCTTTTTAATGACAATATAATAGATATCATTATACCATTAACCAAAAATGGTAAAAATTTAGGTAGTCTTGATTTAGGAATCAATTCGAATCCCACTCTTTCTTCTTCTTCTAAATTAATTAGAAATGTTAGCGTAGCTATTTTTGCATCCATTTGGTTGATGGTTATTATTGGTTCAACTTTTAATGCCTTAATTATGACAGAGCCTATAAAGGAATTGTTATTAGGTATAAAAAAAATTTCTTCTGGTAATTTTACTGAGAGAATAAATTTACCTTTTGATGGAGATTTAGGTGATTTAATAGTCAGTTTTAATAATATGGCAGAGAAATTGGAGTTTTATGAAAAAAAAAATTTAGATAAATTAAAATCAGAAAAAAATAAGTTAGAGACAATTGTTTCAACGATTGCTGATGGAGCTCTTTTAATTGATACAGAATTAAGATTATTATTTGTTAACCAAATAGCTTTAAAGGCATTTAATTGGAATAATTTAGATATAATTGGTAAATCAATTTGTAATTTGTTTCCTTTGCATGTTAATGATGCTTTATTGCCTATTTTAAATAATTTAGTAAAATCAAATTGTTTAGATGATTTTAAACATCAAACTGAAGAATTATGCATAGAATTTGATTATGATTCGAATAAAGTTTTTAGGTTTTTATTAACAGCTGTATTGGATAGAAATAGTCATATATTAACAGGCGTAGCTATTATAGTTCAAGATATTAGTAGAGAAATGAAATTAAATGAAGCAAAAAATCAGTTTATAGGCAATGTATCTCATGAATTAAGAACTCCTTTATGTAATATAGGTTCTTTTTTAGAAACTTTATTGGATTACAATAGTTCATTAAGTGAGCAGCAAAAAAAGCAATTTTTAATGATAGCAAATCATGAAACGAAGCGTTTATCTACTTTAGTTAACGATATTTTAGATTTATCTCGTTTAGAGTCAGAATTACAGTATTCATTATCAGATGTTGATTTAGTTAAAGTGCTAAATTTTGTAGTTAAAACTTTTCAATTAATTGCGGGTAATAACGATATTAGTATAATTCTTGAATTAGAACCGAGAATTAATACAGTTTTTGCTCATGAAAGTTCTTTATTACAAGTGATCTCAAATCTTCTGAGTAATGCTGTTAAGTTTACAAGTCCTCAAGGTCAAATTGTTTTAAGAGTTTATTTACTTAATGTAATCCCATTAAATATAAAATCAAGATACTTAAATTATAAGTTTATAAATGTAGTAAGAATAGAAATAATTGATGAAGGTATTGGTATTGATCAAAGGGATCAAAAAAATATTTTCGACAGATTTGTGAGAATAGAAGATAATGTTCATACATTGCAAGGTACAGGCTTAGGTTTATCTATTGTTAAAAATATCTTGAGAAAACATAATACAAGAATTTTAGTACAAAGTGAAATATCTGTTGGCACAAGCTTATGGTTTGATTTATTACAAATTAAAAAAAACTAAAATTTTCTTGCTATATTAATATAATGTCTTTTATTCAGATTTATTTCTTAAGATAGTATAATATATATATATTTATGTATAGTTAATTTTGTATTAATATTTAAATTATAGTTTCCACTATAATAGTGAGTAATATAACTTAATATGTAAGTATAAAGTTTTTACTGTTTACTAAAGTTAAATTATAATAGCAAAAAATAGTATATTATTTATTATACTAGATACAATACGTTAGTAAATTTTTAATACTAATGACTAATATATGATTATATATGCTATTTATTATTTTTGCATTTTTTCTTAGGAGGTATTTTTATGTCAGGAGGATCAACTGGCGAGCGTCCTTTTTCTGATATTATTACTAGTATACGTTACTGGGTTATTCATAGTATAACAATACCAGCATTATTTGTAGCTGGTTGGCTATTTGTGAGTACAGGCTTGGCTTATGATGTATTTGGTACACCGAGACCAAATGAATATTTTACTCAAGATCGTCAACAAGTTCCACTGGTTAATGATCGTTTTAGTGCTAAACAGGAACTCGAAGATTTAACGAGAGGAATTTAATAGGAGGTAATACTATGACTAGAGGCAATTCTAATCAACCAATATCATATCCAATTTTTACATTTCGATGGTTAGCTATACATGGATTAGCTATTCCAACAATATTTTTTTTAGGTGCTATTACATCTATGCAATTTATTCAAAGATAGGAGATTTTTATGAGTGGTCCGAATCCTAATAAAGAACCTGTTGAATTAAATCGTACATCTTTATTTTGGGGCTTATTATTAATTTTTGTTCTTGCAGTCTTATTTTCAAGTTACTTTTTTAATTAGATATTAATCTGAAAGATTTGACTAATTTAAATTATAAATATTTATGAGTTCATTGTTTTACTTTTACATTGTAGAATTGGAGATAAAGATATATGACAGGTACAGGTAGAGTCCCTTTATGGTTGGTAGCTACTGTGGGAGGGATAGCAGCAATTACAGTTTTAGGAATTTTTATTTATGGTTCTTATTCTGGTATAGGCTCTTCTTTATAAATTTTATTATACAAAGAAGGTATTTTTTATTAAAGTTTAAACTTGATTGAATTAAGCCGCCTTAAAATTTAAGGCGGCTTAATTATTTACAGTTTTAACAAACTATGTAATGTTTTCTTCTTCAATATATAAAAAAAGCAAAGCCATGCTTAAACCAGGAAATATAATCCCTACTAAAGGTACTAATATGGATGGTAAATAAGATGCTGTCATAAATATTAAGATATATATGTAACAATATTAAATATAGTGATACTTGTAATTTCAATATGAAAATTGTTTTTCATATTAATTAAATATAGTACAGTCTTATTTTAATAAGATTAAGAGTATTTATTGATAGAAATATTGTAAAATGTAATATTTTCTTTAAATTTGTACATAATAACTCTGTTATATTTGATTCTTCATATGATACTTCATATGTTAAGTTAAATATAGCATTATTTTCATATTTTTACTTACAAACGTTATTTATAAATTATTATATATGGAAAATCGCTTATCACAGGATATACCAGAGAGCTTAGAGGCAATGCGTAAATTTTCAGAGGCATATGCAAAGAGGACGGGTACATTTTTTTGTTTAGATATAAGTGTAACAGCAGTAGTTATAGAGGGTCTTGCAAGGCATAAAGATCAGTATGGTTCTCCCCTATGTCCTTGTCGTCATTATGAAGATAAATTAAAGGAGGTGTCAAATACTTATTGGAATTGTCCTTGTGTTCCTATGAGAGAAAGAAAAGAATGTCACTGTATGTTATTTTTGACTTCAGACAATGAATTTGCAGGTAATCAACAAAGCCTTGATTCTGAAGAATTATTAAAATCTATTAAGTAATTAAGTGAATTTTTAAATTTGATTATATAAATGCAGACATTGATTGGTATGAGAATATGTCTGCATATTGAATTCTAGCAATTTTTATGTATATAGTAAGTGTAAATTCTTTATAGATTACCCTTTTTTAAAGATAATAATATAATTACTGCAGGTCCAACTAAAACAATAACACTTAATGATATTAATTGACCTATTACTTGCCAGTTAATCATAATTTTAATACTCCTGTATATTTTTATAATGCTATATACTTACTAATTATACTCTTTTTTAATATACAAATTAGCATCGTCAAATAAAAAATTTTTATTTTTTCAGTATTATATTGCTTTTCTTAATTAAATTATTGTAATTCTAAGAACTGATGATTAGTCAGATATTTTGTTATTTCTTTGTTTTTGAGTCTCTTGTTAAAAATATATTATGTTATTTTAGTTGTTTCTTTAAGTTTTTTGATTATTTTTTAATCTTTTATATACCTTGGTAAGAATTTCTTGTAGATAATTTTTAATTCATAATGTTTAATCTTAGTTTTTATTTTATTTAGTGTTTCTAATAATATGTATTTTTTGTTGCAGTATTCTAAATGAAGATACTTTTATGTTACTAAAAAAATTAAATGTTAAAAGCCTGTTCTAATATTTCTTGTAATTCATTATTTTTATATAAATTAATAAGAATTTCTGCACCACCTATAAAGATGCTATTTATATATATTTGTGGTATAGTTGGCCATTGGGAATACAGTTTTATATTTTCTCTGAGTGTGTTATTTGTTAATACATTCACAGTATAATAATCTATATTAAATGTATTCAAGATATTTATCACTTCATAGGAAAATTTGCATGCAGGTGCATGTTTTTCTCCTTTTATAAAAGCTATAACCACATGTTTATCTATTAAATTTTTTATATTTGTTGTAATTGTATTATCCATAAGTGAGCTAAGTTATTGAATTAATTGATATATTATAAGTATATTAAAATACTTTAGCTAATATATAGCCATGAATATTCTATGTTAATAATTAGATTATGCCAGTAAATTTTTTTGAAGTAATTATTTGTATTGTTTATTATATAAAGTAATTGATTTAATATATTTTTATTTAAAGATACATTTAGATGATGATAAAAAAAACAATTGCAAAGCACGTGCTTGAATAGCAATATGTTGTTTTTTAATTAGTGAATAATTTAATGCAATATTATTTTTATGTCGACTAATTAAATATAGTTTAATTGTATTTTGTTTAATATATTCATTATCTATATTACATGTTTCTAAGAAAGTATTAATTTGATGTTCTAGATTTTGCATGAAATATTTTCTTAAATATGGTATAAATTCGTTTCTTAATCGATTTCTATTTATATTATTGTCATAATTTGTAATGTCGGACCAAATAGGTAAATAAAATTTTCGACAAAACCAATTGATATCAACTCTATTAATGTCTATTAAAGGTCTAAAAATTTTTAACTGTTTATGAATATTTCTGCAATTTGATAAGCTAGTTGCACCATCAATACTTGTTCCTCTCATTAGTTGTTGAAAAAAAGTTTCTATTTTATCCGTTTGACTATGAGCTGTTAGAATTGTCATGTGTTTATGCTTTAAAGCGTGGTTGATTAAAGTTTTATATCTTAGGTATCTAGCTGTTAATTCTGATGCAGTTATATATTTGATTTGATATATAGATATAGAGCTTTGCTTGTTTTTTATAAAATTGATTAAATGCTGAATTTGAGATTTACTATCTTTTTTCCATTGATGATCTATGTATATATATTCTATATTGATTGAATAAATATTCTGATAATTTTTTTTAAAATCTTCCATAAGTTGAATTAAGCACATTGAATCTTGCCCACCGGAAATAGCAATAAGTACCATATTTAATGTATTATTGTTGAGAATTTTTTTTATAGTTTTATTAAAATGTATATGTAAATATGTATGCATAGATAAATTAAGTTTATATTTAAGAACAAGTTACATAAACTTGTTATTATTGTGTTACTGTGTTATTTATATCTTATATGTATTAATAGGGTTGCTAACTCAATGGTAGAGTACTCGGCTTTTAACCGATTAGTTCCGGGTTCGAGTCCCGGGCAACCCAATTGTAGTTTATTTATTTAATAGTTTGTTCTTATGGATATATTTTAGGTGAATTATGAATATAATTTCTGAAATTTTACGTAGTAAGAGATCTAACTGTGCTTTAATTCCATTTATTACAGCAGGTTATCCTAATATAGATATTACTATAAAGGCCTTGAATGTTCTAGATCAGCAAGGTGCAGATGTAATTGAATTAGGTATACCATATTCTGATGCTTTAGCTGATGGACCAGTTATTCAAGAATCATCAAAAATAGCTTTACAGCAAGGTGTTTATATTGATCAAGTTTTAGATATTTTAAGTACAGTTAGCTCTCAATTAGGTGCGCCAATTGTGATATTTACTTATTATAATCCTATTTTAGTAAGAGGCTTATCAAAATTTATTTTAGATATCTCTAATGCAGGAGCTAAAGGTTTAATAATACCGGATTTACCCCTAGAAGAAACGGATTATGTTATTGAATTATGTTCTCAATATGATATTGAACTTATTTTATTTATTGCTCCTACAAGTTCTGTAGAAAGAATATCTGCGATTCTATCAAAATCTCCGGGTTGCATTTATCTTGTAAGTAGTACAGGTGTAACAGGTACAAGACAGCAATTAGACTCTAAAATTAATGAGCTTGTTGATCATATTAAAAGTAAAACTAATAAAGTAATCATGTTAGGTTTTGGTATATCGAATACAGATCAAGTATCTAAGATATCAAAATGGAATATAGATGGTATAGTAATAGGTAGTGCATTTATAAAAACAATAGGCAATAAGTCACATGTTGATGCTTTAAATTCCTTAAGGAATTTTTGTAATGAAATAAAGCAAGCTATAAATACGTAACTTCTCATTATATCATATATAATGATTTTAATTTTATTAGAGATGTATGAATTAATTTAATGAGGCGATACACTGTTGTCTATTTATAAATTTATCATACCCCCAGGGGAATTCGAATCCCCGTTACCTCCGTGAAAGGGAGATGTCCTAGGCCTCTAGACGATGGGGGCTTATATATTACTAGGTTTATATTCTTACTTATAATTAAAACTACATTAAACAATTTTGTGATGTATGTCAACCTTTATCTCTATATTTGTATTTAGTTTTCTAAATTTATAATTAAACGTGAACGCATAGTTAGATACACAACTGTTTGTCTAATATAGGTTACCATATTGATAAATAAGTTAAATGCTTCGTTTTTATACTCTATTAGCGGATCTTGCTGTCCATAACTTCTCCAGCCAATAGATTCTCTTAATAAAGTCATTTTTTCTAAATGTTCTTGCCATGCGAGATCTATTTGTTGTAATAAATAATATTTTTCTAATTGCCTAATTAAGCCCGGTCTTAATTGCTCTAAGTAACTTTCTCTTAAATCATATGTGATTCTTAATTGTTCATATAGAAAATTTTTGATTTGCTCTTTATTCATAGTTAGTAAAACTTTACTTTGAAAATTTTCCGTTAAATTTAATAATTTTGCTATTTTTTTAATGATGTTAATTTTATTCTCCAAATCAGATTCTTTGTTGTATGAAATAAGCATTTCTTCAATAGTACTTTCTCCGTATTCTATTATACAATCTCTTGTAAAATTTGATTCTAAGATGCGTTTACGTTCTGTATATATAGCCTGTCTTTGATTATTAATGACTTCATCATATTCAAATAATTGTTTTCTAACATCATAAAAATATGATTCGACCTTTTTTTGTGCAGAGTTTAAGCTTTTACTTAAAATTATTGATTCTATTGGTGTATCTTCATCAATACTTAAAGTTTGCATTAGTTGTGCAATTTTATCTCCTCCAAAAATTCTAAGTAAATTATCTTGTAAACTTAGGAAAAATCGAGATGAGCCTTTATCCCCTTGTCTTCCAGACCTTCCTCTTAATTGATTGTCAATTCGTCTTGATTCGTGTCTTTCTGTACCGATTACATATAATCCGCCTAATTTTAAAATTTCTTCTTTTTCTTTCTGGAAAAGAGTCTCATATTTTTTTATCAGTTGTTGATACATACTATATATATGTTTTTGTAGTGTAGTTGTAGAATTATTTAAGTTAATGGCTGCTTCAATGTATTCATAAATATTTTCGAATGCGATATTTAATTTTATGTTATCTATATCTAAATTTTGTATTATAGATTGAATGATTGGATCTGTTTCTTTGATTAAGTATGTTGTTTTAAAATTTAATGCTTTTTGTATATAGTCTATTAAAATGATTTTAGACATTGTTTCTGGATTACCACCTAATATAATATCGGTGCCTCTGCCAGCCATATTAGTAGAAATGGTTATTGAATATTTTTTACCAGCCTGTGCAATAATTTCAGATTCTCTTGCAATATTTTCTGGTTTAGCATTTAGTAAATTGTACGGTACTTCTAACTCATCTAATATTTTTGCTAGGAGTTCAGATTTTTCAACATTTGTAGTTCCTATTAAGGTTGGTCTTCCTGTTTTGTACATATCAAAACATTCATTAGCTATAGCTTGCCATTTATTATATTCTGTTTTATAAACTAAGTCAGAAAAGTCCTTTCTTTTACATGGCTTATTTGTTGGTATTTCAACTACTTCAAGTTTATATATTTTATCTAATTCAGTTTCTTCAGTTTTAGCTGTACCAGTCATACCTGATAACTTTTCATAAATTAAAAATAAATTTTGGTATGTTATGGAAGCTAAAGTTTTATTTTCTTGTTGTATAGGTGTATTTTCTTTTGCTTCTATTGCTTGATGTAGGCCATCACTCCACCTTCGACCTTCCATAATTCTGCCTGTGAATTCATCTACTATTAAAACTTCGTTGTTTTTGACTATATAATGTCGATCTTTCAAAAATAGTTCTTTCGCTTTTAATGCATTTAATATATATTTTGTCCAAGGATTATTTAAATTATATAAATTTTTAATATTTAATAAATTTTCACATGTTAATATACCTTTTTCAGTTAATGTAATATTTCTTGATTTTTCATCAATATCGTAGTGTATTTGATTTATTAATTCTCGTGATATTTGACAAGCCTTGTAATACTTATCTGTTATTGTTTCGGATGGACCAGATATAATAAGAGGTGTTCGTGCTTCATCTATTAAGATTGAGTCCACTTCATCTATGATAGCAAAATAAAAATTCTTCTGAACGATATCTATTTTATTAATAGCCATATTATCACGAAGGTAATCGAATCCAAGTTCACTATTAGTTATATATGTAATATCACAGTCGTATTGTTTTTTTCTTTCAGAGGTTGTCATAGATTGTTTGATTAGCCCAACATTTATATCTAAATATGTATAGATTTTCTGTGCAAGTAATGAATCTCTTTTGGCAAGATAATCATTAACTGTAATAATATGAATACTTTTTTTTGTTAACGCGTTTAAATATGCTGGTAAAATAGCTACTACTGTTTTACCTTCTCCTGTTTTCATTTCGGCTATTTTACCTTCATGCAAAACAATTCCACCTAATATTTGAACATCGAATAATACTAATCCAGTAGCTCTTTTTATAGCTTCTTTTGCTGTTGCAAAAGCTTCAGGTAATATTTTTTCTAGGCTTATGCTATTATTCAGTTTGTTTCTTAGTTTATTTGTTTGTTTTTTTAGTTTAAGGTTGGAATAAGTACTCAAAATATTGTCAAACTGTTTTATTTGATGAATAATTTTTTGATATTTATTTAGATTAGTATTTAATAAAAAATTGAACATATGATAATTATTTGAATAATTGATTGTGAAATTAGTTACCTATTAGTGTAAAAAATTTATTAGTTGAGGTGAAAAAAATTCTTGTATTATTGCATAAGATTGTTGGTTATAATATAATGTATATTTTCTACCCCATATTGGATTTTTGCTATTAAATTTTTGTTCAAGATATGTGCAATATCCATAATATATTTCATTTATTTCTTTGTAGATATCAGCTTTGGATTCAATGAAAGATTGACCTACTGGTTTATTAGTTTTTATATATTGATTATTATTAGATTGTAATATCCATAATGATCTAGCAGATATAAATTTATTATTTATCTCATCTTCTAACCAAATGACTCGACGATTTTTTTTTTTATTATTTGATCGAGCATTCAATGTTTGAGATATGTTTATGTTGATATGTTTTCCAGTTAGAGAATGTAAATTTTGAGTGAATGATCCATCATTCATTAAAATAAGTTGCCATTCAGTAGGTATGATGGAACTTAAGTTTTTATATGAGTAATTTTTATTTACAGGTAAACTGAAAATAAAATGGAAAGTATAAAATGTATAAATATTCATTATTTAGTTTGTAATAATCAATATGATATTTATTATAGTAAAGTTTTACTAGTTTCTTTAATAATTAAAGATTTCCCATTCATATCACTTGGTATATTAATTTTTAAAATATCAAGAATAGTTGGTGCTATATCTGCCAGTGAACCTTGTTCTTGTAGACTATAAGGATTGGATATTTGATTTTCAATTAAAATGAATGGTACTAAATTTGTACTATGTGATTTACATGGCTTATTATCTTTAGTTAACATATATTCAGCATTACCGTGATCTGCTGTGATTATAAGTGTTCCATTCACAAGCTGGACTTGATTTAATAAATCTTCAATGCATTTATCTACTATATTAATAGCTTCTATTGTTGACTCGAGATTCCCTGTATGTCCTACCATATCAGGATTAGCATAGTTAACTATAATTAATTTATATATATTTTTGTTAATTGCTTGAATTACACTTTGTGTAAGTTGATACGCTGACATTTCAGGACACAAGTCATAAGTATCTACTTTTGGACTTGGTATCAATTCTCTATCTTCTCCTGGAAATGGTTCTTCAGTTCCACCATTAAAAAAATATGTAACATGTGCATATTTTTCTGTTTCAGCTAATCTTAATTGTTTTAGTCCTTGGTTGGATATAATTTGACCTAAGAAATTTGACTTTTGTTCTGGTGGAAATACAATAGGTATATTTAAGCTAGAATCGTATTTTGTGAATGTGACATACTTTAATTTGTCTATTTTTTTAGTTTTAAATCCTTTAAATGTTATTTTTGCAAAACAATGTAATAATTGTCTGATTCTGTCGGGTCTAAAATTAAAAAATATTATACCATCATTACTGGATATCTTACCTTTGCATAATCGAGTTGGAGGAATAAATTCATCTGAAATACCTTGTTTATAATATTTATTAAGAGTCACAATAGCATTTTCATATGAATTAATATCATTATTAACAAGTGTTTTATAAGCTTTTTCTGTCCTGGACCAACGACAATCTCTATCCATACTATAGTATCTTCCACTAATTGTACAAATCTTGATATTTGGTATTATTTGTATTTCGTCCATGATTTCTTGAATAAACTTGACAGCTTCGATAGGTTTTGTATCTCGACCATCAGTAATTAGATGTAAGCATATGATAGTATTATATTCTTTTATTAATTTTACAAGAGCTTTTAAGTGGTTAATATGAGAATGTACACCGCCGTTTGAACAAAGGCCAATTAGATGTAATTTCTTCTTTTTTGCAGCTATCTCTTCACAAATATTATGTAATACAGGATTGGTAAAGAAACTTTTATTATTTATAGATTTACTGATGCGTGCTAAGTCTTGATTGATTATTCTTCCTGCTCCTATAGTGGTGTGACCTACCTCGGAATTACCCATTTGTCCATTGGGTAGACCAACATCTTCGCCTGAAGCATTTAATACAGTATGTGGATAATTATTCCAAAGTGTATCCATTGTAGATGTTTTTGCTAGTTTGATTGCATTGCCATGAGAATTTTGTGAATATCCCCAGCCATCAAGAATTGTTAATACAATAGGAGAAATAGTTTTTTGTTCCATAATTTTGAATCAAAAATGTCAATAGTTTCTATTTTTGTGAGAAGAAAAAAATGTTTTATTATAATTAAATATTACTTGTAAATTAATAATAGATTAAATTGGTAGACATTCTTTATTCTTTCTAAAATATGAAAGATTTATAATTAGTAAATATAAAAAGCTATGTTTAATTATTCTATAATAAAACACTAGAAATAAATGCTAGCATTATACATGACTTATTTCTAGTGTTTTGTTGTAAATATAGGGAAAAGTTATATTGAATGATATATCATATTTAGCTTAGAGTATTAATTGCGTAATCCAAGTATGTATTAGCTTCGTTGGCAGCTTGCCCAGATAAACTATGACTACTTTTGATATATTGTATAGCCTCTATATACCAGCTAGGTGACAATTCAAAGCTACGGTTAATTTCTTCTAATCCAGCAACTAAATATTCATCCATAGGACCAGTTGCGCCTACAACTAGACAATATGTAGTCATTCTTAAATAATAGCCGATGTCACGTGCACATTTAGCTTTTCCAATAGCGCTTGAAGCGTAAGTAGGGCCAGGCATTTGAGTTACATATGGAAATTTTGTATATACTGCTTGAGCAGCTCCAGTAATTAATCTTTGAGCATTATTTGTTAATGATTTTGCTGCTTCTAGACTGGCTGCCGCTCTTTGATAACGTCCATTTATAGACTGTAATTCAGCATTGCTTAAAAATCTTCCTTGACTATCTGCTGATGCGATAGCTTCTGTAATAGGTGTTTTCATAATAAATTTGGTATTTGATTTTATATTAAGAATTATAATTAAATAAATAAAAGTTTAATTTTTTATCAATTTATTTTATACAACTGCTGCTGCTGCTCTATCAAAATAAATTCCTAATTCAGCAGTTAAAGAACTACAATCTCCTAAAGGTACTCCACTTAAATCATTAGCTAATGCTATTGAAGCTTCTTTCATTTTTTGGATAGCTACTGCAACAGATGTTCCAGGCGTACCTAATGCTTGATAAGTTTCTCTTAAACCATTTAGGCATCTATCATCTAATACACTAGAATCACCAGCAATCATGGCATAACTCACATATCTTAAGACAATTTCCATATCTCTTAAGCAAGCAGCCATTCTTCTGCTCGTGTATGCATTGCCACCAGGTTGTACTAGTTGTGGTTGTTCAGCAAATAGAGCTCGTGCAGAATTTGTTACAATGGCAGAGGCATTAGAATTAATTTTATTGACTGTATCAAGTCTTTGATTTCCTTCTGCTACCATAGCTTCTAAGGCATCTAACTGAGTATTACTTAAAAATTCCCCTCTCGCATCAGCTTGAGCTACAACTTTTGCAAATGCATCTAACATATTTTTCTCTCCTTTAATTAAAGATGTAAGGATTGTCAAAGTACAAATATAAATGTTTTATTGTACTATAAAGCATAGTGAATAAGTACTTAGTATTTTATTATACTCAGAGATTTATAAAAAAAAATTAAAAAATGTTAAAAGTTAGTTCTTCTGTATAAATTTTGTTAATCACTTATAATTTCGGGTTGTGTAATTTCATCCACCATTTCTAATATGGCTCTTATAATAGGTTTAACTAAAGGATCATCCACTATATCTATATCTTCATATTTTCTTCTTTTTGCTCGATGAGCAATTTGTACGGTAATTTTGTATCTATTATTTGCAACTTCTAGCAATTCTTCTGTTTTATATGTAATTTGGTTAGAATTAATTTTATTATATTCGTTTATATTTTGCATAATCGCATAATTTAAATAATGATTATATAGCGCTTCGGCTATTAAGTTTTAGTATATAGATTATATGCTTGAAATTTGTGTATATTTTGTTGGAATATGTGTAATACTATAGCAGTAATATTGTATTGTTGTATATCTGTATATTATATCGTTATTACTTATAATATTTTAGAATAGAAGCAAATAACGATATATTTTATTGAATTGAATAAGTATTTAGTATATGTAAAACATATCATTTATCCGTATATACAGCTAAATTACATAAAAATATTTATATACTTTAGTCTAGTAAAAATAAAATAATATTATATGCAAGCGTCAAGATATTTTACACATCAATTAAGTCAATTTCCAGGTTATCCTTCTGTTGTCTATGAAAGAGATGCTTGTGGTGTTGGTTTTATTGCTCGTCTTAATCAAAAATCATCTCATGAAATAGTTATTCAAGCTTTAAATGCTTTAAATTGCATGGAGCATAGAGGTGGTTGTAGTGCTGATCGTGTGTCTGGTGATGGTGCAGGCATAACAACTCAAATCCCTTGGAAGTTACTCCTTGATGATTTTTCATATAATTTAGCTAATAAAATAGATCATCTTGGTGTAGCTATGGTATTTATGCCTGTAGATAACTTAGAGTCTATAAAAGAACTTTTTCAGTGGTCATTTCAAGAAATGAATTTAGAGCTTCTTGGATGGAGAAAAGTTCCTGTTGATTCATCAATATTAGGTGATCAGGCTAAAGCTAATCAGCCTTTAATTATGCAATGTCTTGTAAAATCTAATATTTTGAGTAAAGATGCTTTAGATAGACAGTTATATATAGCTAGGAAGAATGTAGAAAAGTTGGTTGCACAAACAGATTTAAATTTAAATCAACAATTTTATTTCTGTTCTTTCTCTTCAAGAATTATCGTATATAAAGGCATGGTCCGTTCAGAAGTTTTAGGCCAATATTATAAGGATTTATATAATTCTTCATATCTTAGTAATTTTGCTATATATCATCGAAGATTTAGTACAAACACGATGCCTAAGTGGCCTTTAGCTCAACCTATGCGATTTATAGCTCACAATGGCGAAATTAACACATTATTAGGCAACTTAAATTGGATGAAATCTAAAGAATCTTTACTAATGCACAATTACTGGAAAGATTCATATAGGATTTTAAATCCTATTACAAATGTAGAGAATAGTGATTCTGCTAATTTAGATTCTGTACTTGAATTATTGATTCAATCAGGTAAAAGTCCTCAAGAAGCATTGATGATTTTAATTCCAGAAGCTTATAAAAATCAACCCGCATTAACAAAGTTCCCAGAAATAATAGATTTTTATGAGTATTATAATAATTTACAAGAGCCTTGGGATGGACCAGCTTTAGTAGTTTTTGCAGATGGAAAAACAGTAGGCGCAACTTTAGATCGTAATGGTTTAAGACCTGCTCGTTATATAATTACTAAAACAGGTTTTATTAGTTTGTCTTCTGAAACGGGAGTATTTGAAGTTAACTCAAATGATATTGTTCAAAAAGGTAGATTAGGCCCAGGACAAATTTTTTGTGTAGATTTAATTAATGATTTAATTTTAGATAATTGGACAATTAAGCAATCAATAGCTAATAAATTACCATACAAAAAGTGGTTAGAAAAATATCAAAAAACTTTAATAAGTCAACCTTATTTAAATGAACTAGGTATAGATGTAGTTGATATAACTCGTTGGCATACAGCATTTGGCTATACTAATGAAGATGTTGAATTGGTCATAGAACATATGGCAAGCTCAGCTAAAGAGCCTACATTTTGCATGGGTGATGATACACCTTTAGCTATTTTATCAGATAAGCCACATCTTTTATATGATTATTTTAAGCAGCGTTTTGCGCAAGTAACTAATCCAGCTATTGATCCTTTAAGAGAAAGTTTAGTTATGTCTTTAAATACATATCTAGGTTCAAAAGGTAACTTGTTGGAACCTGAAGATTATATGGCTAAGTCAATCAAATTAAATTCACCTATTCTTAATGAAAAGGAACTAGATAAGCTTTTAGAATATGATTTTAAAGTTTGTAAGATTAATACATTCTGTAATCAAGAATTCAAGAATATAGATTTTAGAGCTAAAATAAATGATATTTGTCTTAATTGTGTTGATAGTATTAGACAAGGAGCAGAAATTATTATTTTAAGTGATCGAGTAGATGAATTAAGCGATAATAAAATTTTTATACCTCCTTTATTGATCGTAGGTGCAGTACATCATCATTTAATTAATAAGCAATTAAGACATAAGGTCTCATTAGTAGTTGATACAGCGCAATGCTGGAACACACATCATTTTGCATGTTTAATAGGTTATGGTGCAAGTGCTATATGTCCTTATTTAGCTTTTTTAACTGTTAGACAATGGTGGAATAGTTCACGAACTCAGAAGTTAATGTTGAAAGGTAAATTGCCTAAATTAACTATTTATCAGTCTCAAGACAATTATCGTTCAGCTATAGAAAAAGGATTATTGAAGATTTTATCAAAAATGGGTATTTCTTTAATTTCTAGCTATCATGGTGCACAAATTTTTGAAATTTTGGGTTTAGGACAAGATTTAGTTAATTTAGCCTTTTTTGGTACGACTTCTCGTTTAGATGGTATGACTTTAGATGAATTATCAATACATGTATCTGAGACTTATATGTTAGCTTTTGTTTCAGGTTTAAGTAAGAGATTACCAAATTTAGGTTATGTTCAATATAGGCCCAGTGCTGAATATCATGTAAATAATCCTGAAATGTCTAAGACATTGCATAAGGCTGTTAGAAATAAAGACAATTTATTGTATTCTAAATATCAAACTTTATTAAATGATCGTCCGCCTACTAATTTAAGAGATTTGTTAAATTTTTCGAGTGATAAGCAACCTATTTCTATTGATAATGTTGAGCCAATTTCAAGTATACTAGAATGTTTTTGTACAGGAGGAATGTCTTTAGGAGCTTTATCTCGCGAAACTCATGAAACTTTAGCAGTAGCAATGAATAGAATAGGTGGTAAATCCAATTCAGGTGAGGGTGGAGAAGACCCTAGCCGATTTCAATTAATAACGGATGTTGATACTTCTGGTATATCACAAAAATTTTTACATCTTAAAGGTCTTAAAAATAATGATACAGCGAGTTCAGCTATTAAACAAATAGCTTCTGGCCGTTTTGGTGTAACACCAGAATATCTTATAAATGCTCAACAATTAGAGATTAAGATAGCTCAAGGTGCAAAGCCAGGAGAAGGTGGTCAATTGCCTGGAAAGAAAGTAAGCCCGTATATTGCAGAGTTAAGAAACTGTAAGCCAGGTGTTACTTTAATTTCTCCACCACCTCATCATGATATCTATTCAATTGAAGATCTAGCTCAGTTAATATTTGATTTGCATCAAATTAATCCTTTAGCGAAAGTATCTGTGAAATTAGTGGCAGAAATTGGTATAGGTACAATTGCTGCAGGTGTAGCTAAAGGTAATGCAGACATTATACAGATTTCAGGTCATGATGGCGGTACAGGAGCTTCTCCATTAAGTTCAATTAAGCATGCAGGTGTTCCTTGGGAATTAGGTTTAACAGAGGTACAAAAAACATTAGTAGATAATGGTTTAAGAAATAGAGTTATTTTACGAGTTGATGGAGGTTTAAGAACAGGTCAAGATATAGTATTAGCAGCTTTAATGGGTGCGGAAGAATTTGGATTTGGAACCATTGCTATGATTGCTACTGGCTGTGTTATGGCTAGAATTTGTCATACTAATAATTGTCCTGTTGGTGTAGCTACACAGCGACAAGATTTGAGAAACCGTTATCCTGGTATACCTTCAGATTTAGTGAATTTTTTTATTTTTATAGCTGAAGAAGTAAGATATATCTTAGCTGATTTAGGATATACAAGATTAAAAGATATTATTGGATTAAGTAAGTTGCTTCAATATAAGAATATTAATCTTAGTAAAACAAAGCATTTAAACTTAGATATTTTATTAAGTCCATTGGATAATGTAAAAAATATAAATAGTGATTTAACGGTACATAATAACGGTTTGGTGTTAGATGATATGCTATTAGATGATCCTGATGTCTTAAATGCTATTAATATACAATCTGATATAGTTAAAACAGTGAAAATTATGAATGTTGATAGATGCGTAGGCGCTAGGATATCAGGTAAAATAGCTAAAAAATATGGTAATAAAGGTTTTAATGGAAATTTACAGCTAGATTTTCAAGGAGTAGCAGGACAAAGTTTTGGTGCTTTCATTTGTAGTGGGATGCATTTAAGTCTAGTAGGTGAAGCAAATGATTATGTCGGTAAAGGAATGAACGGTGGAGAAATTATCATATATCCTCCTTTAAATGAAATAAATAATGCATCTGAACAAGTAATAATAGGTAATACGTGTTTGTATGGTGCGACAGGAGGTTATTTGTTTGCTAATGGACAAGCTGGAGAGCGTTTTGCGGTACGTAATTCTTCTGGCCAAGCAGTCATAGAAGGAGCTGGGGATCATGCTTGTGAATATATGACAGGTGGATTAATTGTCATATTAGGACCTGTTGGACGTAATATTAGTGCAGGTATGACAGGTGGTTTAGCTTATATTTTAGATGAAAATAATAGTGTACCTGCAAAATTGAATACAGAAATTGTAAAAGCACAAAGAATTATCACTAAAGAAGCTGAAGAGCAGTTAAAAAATATTATAGAACTGTATGAAATTAAAACAAAGAGTTTGAAAGCTAAAAAGATTTTAGATAATTGGCGATATTTTTTATCAATGTTTTGGCAAATTGTACCACCTTCAGAAGAAGAAATTTCTTTAACGAATATTTTATACTCTTCTTATGAAAGGATCTCAAATTAGTTATTTTTTTTAATATACTGACTATTGAACATTCATATGAATTTTCAATAGTTTTGATGATTCAAGTAGTTGGAAAACATTTAACTTTTTATGAAGTTTTTGATTTTTTAATTTTCATTATATTTGTAGCTATATTACAATATGATCATATTATATCTAAATTGTTAATGATTATATAATACTATCAGTTAAATTTATAAAGGAATAGTTAACCTCATATGGCACATAGTGTAAAAGTTTATGATACTTGTATAGGATGTACGCAATGCGTTCGTGCATGTCCTTGTGATGTTTTAGAAATGGTTCCATGGGATGGTTGTAAAGCAAAGCAAATTGCATCTGCTCCAAGAACAGAGGATTGTATAGGATGTAAACGTTGTGAAACAGCATGTCCAACAGATTTTTTAAGTATACGTGTATACTTAGGAGCAGAGACAACACGTAGTATGGGCTTAGCTTACTAATTTAATTAAAAATAGAATATATTCCAATTAGATATCTAATGGTCTAATTGGTATTTTATTAAAATGTATGTAGATTATTACTTCCGTTCTTATATATGAGTTTATTAAATATGAAGTTACAAGGACCAGCTTTGAAAGTTATTACAGGCTTGTATAATTTTGATATTAATGAAATTATTAAAATAGTTAAAGCAGCTGAAATAGGAGGTGCAAATTATGTAGATATTGCAGCTAATCCTAAAATTGTATCAATTGTAAAATCTTTGACTGATTTGCCACTTTGTGTATCTTCTATAGATCCTCTTGAATTGTATAATTGTATATTAGCAGGTGCTGATATCGTTGAAATAGGAAACTTCGATTATTTTTATAGATATAATATAATCTTATCTAGGTCTCAAATTTTAGCTATTGCAAAAGAAACTCAAAATTTAATTCAAGACGTAGATATTTGTCTAACTATTCCGCATTATTTGTTATTAAAAGAACAAATTAGACTAGCTATTGATTTACAAAATATAGGTATTCAAATAATACAAACAGAAGGTTTAAGTACAAAAAATAATAATAAATTAAGCAATAAGACTTCAGGTTTTGATAGTATTTTAAGTGCAACAGAAATATCTTCTTCAGCATTATCTTCTACATATGCATTAACAAATTTTGTACGTATGCCTATTATTGCATCTTCTGGTATAAATTCTGTATCAGCGCCTGTAGCTGTTTGTTATGGTGCTTCTTTGGTAGGTGTTGGTTCTAGTTTAAAAGAATATACAACTATTTATCAAATGTCTAAATATATTAGTGAAATTGTTGCTTCAATATCTTATCAAATGGATTTTAGATTTGATAATGAATTGTTTAAAATAAAGAATCTAGATATGTCTAATATATTAAATACAGTATAATGAACTTAAGATTTTGTATTTTAATGTTTAATTGTTATTAAATGAATATAATTAGATTTAGTAACTTATGGAAAAATCTGAATAATATAATAGTTTTGTTGATATTTATATTATTTACGATTTGTATTTGGTTAAGTATTAATGTAAAAAAAAAACAAGGTTATACTTTATTTGTAGAGTTTAATAATGCTTATGGCATTAAAGAAGGTACATACGTTACAATGCGTGGTATAAATATAGGTTATATAAAAAAAATAAATATAGATATTAATTTTATAACAGTATTAGTTCATGTAAAATCATCGAAAATTATTATTCCAAAAAATTCTATTATAGAAACAAATCAAATAGGTTTATTAAATGATACCGTCATTGATATTATCCCATTAAATAAAATTAATTATTATAAGTCACAGAATATAGATGTATTCTCGCAAGACTGTTTCAAATCTAAGTTTTTATGTCATTTTGATCATATAGAAGGATCTAGGGGTTTAAACTATGATGATTTAGTGAGAGCAGCTACACGTATTTCTCAGCGTTTTGATGATCCAAATGTTTTTAATTTATTTTATATGTTTTTGCAAAATAGTATTGAAATGTCAGATGAAATGATATTTATAACTTTTGATATTGCTAATATCACTTCTTTATTATATTATTTTCTACATAATTTTTTATTAAATAATATCTAATGTTGATAATATCATAACAGGTTAAGTACTATATATTTATATTTTATATTTTATAATTATGATTAACAGGAAAGCTTTATCTTTAAATTTTTTAAAACCTGTTCTTGAGCTTGAATATCAAATCCAGCAACTTGATAAAATGGTAGATAGTAAATTATCTACTATAAATAAAGAATTAAAGATTTTTAAGCATCGGTTAGCTCTTTTGAAAAATGATATATTCAAATCTTTAACTCCATTGCAGAGATTACATTTAGTTCGTCAAGCAGATCGGCCCACAACTTTAGACTATATTCCATATATTATGGATGAATGGATTGAGTTACATGGAGATAGAGGAGGGACAGATGATCCTGCTTTAGTTGGAGGTATTGCAAAATTGAATGGTCAATCTGTAATATTCGTAGGTCATCAAAGAGGTAAAGATACAAAAGATAATGTTGTTAGAAATTTTGGCATGGCATCTCCTGGTGGTTATCGTAAAGCTTTAAGATTGATGAAGCATGCTAATCAATTTAATTTTCCTATTTTGACTTTTATTGATACACCAGGTGCTTGGGCAGGTATAGATGCAGAAAAATTAGGTCAAGGTGAGGCAATAGCTGTTAATCTTAGAGAAATGTTTTCTTTTAATGTACCGATTATATGTACAATTCTAGGAGAAGGTGGTTCAGGAGGTGCATTAGGTATAGGAATTGGGGATAAGATATTAATGTTAGAATATGCAGTATATACTGTAGCTACTCCTGAAGCGTGTGCAGCTATATTATGGAAAGATAGTAAGCAATCATTAGAAGCTGCGGAAGCTTTAAAAATAACTTCTTCAGATTTAATGGCTTTAGGTATTATTGATGATATTGTTAAAGAACCTGCAGGAGGTTCTCAATCAGATCCATATGCAGCGTCATGTACTTTAAAAGCAAAACTCATATTAGAATTAAATTTATTATTACAGTTTTCAGATATAGAAAGAAAAGAATTAAGGTATCAGAAATTTCGTAAAATGGGTACTTTTTATGAAGATTAGATGCAGGAATTAGGACTTATGATATTAAATTTATTTTTTTATTTTCATAAATAAAGCTTTATATAATCTAAATATTTTTAATTATATAAAGCTTCTGAAAGATATACATTATTTTAATTTTAATTAATTATTCCAGCACTACTTAATCCAATGATAGTACCAGCACCGATGACATGACCTAAACTAGTAGTAGCTAATAGTTCAGGTAAACCAAAACCTTCTAAACCTAAGACAGGAATTGTTGGTCCAAGACCTCTAATTTCTATAGCATATCTTCCTATTGCAATACAAATAAGATTGCATATGATCATAATGATAGCAATTTGTGCAGACCATGTAGATGTATGCGGTACAATTGTTAATAAAAGATTCATATTCATATAAGTTTGATTATTGAGTTATTAAGATGCTCATAAGATTAATATTATATCTTTCTATATGTAATTTAATATAAATTAGATAAGAATTAACATAAGATATATGAAGTTATATACTTAAGAGATCCATCCATAGCTATGTAAACCCTTACCTAAAAAGTTAACACCTAAATAACATATCCATACAGCTATAAAGCCGATTGAAGCTAAAATAGCGGGTTTTTTCCCTGTCCATGATTGTGTTAATCTAGAATGTAAATAGGTAGCGAAGATTAACCAGGTAATTAATGCCCATGTTTCCTTTGGATCCCAACTCCAGTATGAACCCCAAGCTTCATTGGCCCATACAGCTCCAGCTATAATACCTATTGTAAGCAGTGGAAAACCAAGTCCAATAACTCGATAACTTAAATTATCTATACTTTGTAGTAAATTCATTCTATTTAATATAAAGGAATTGTTGTAAAGAGGTTGTGGTTCTAAATAAGAAGATCTTTTTGAACTATAATTAAATTGTATTCTATTGATCGAATCATTGTATGCACTACCTTTTAAATCGATTTTTTTACCTTGTGAAATTATTAAAAATAAAATAGATAATAAAGATCCTAGAATTAATGCTGCATAGCTAATCATCATGATACTTACATGCATTATTAACCAATTCGATCTTAATGCGGGTACTAAAGGAGCTGCTTTTTTCATTTCAACTGGCAAGGATAAGCTTGCAAATGCTATTGTAAATAATGAAATTGGTATATTAATTGCACCTATTAATTTACTTTTATTATGCTTTTCTAGAATTAGATGCACTAGAGTCATACCCCATGTTAAAAAAATAAGTGACTCATATAAATTACTTAAAGGAAAGTATCCATTATGTATCCATCTTATCATTAATGCATTACTTAATAAAACATTGATTGTGATTGTACAAATGGTACCTATTTGATTTAAAAGAGTCCAATTTGTAAAAGCTAGATTCAACCAGTAAATTACTAATGTAATAAGTAATATTGCAAAAGAAAGATTTATCAAATTATTTTCTATTGAATTCCAATTCATATATATTCCAAAGTTTTTGACTAATATATTCTATTTTAATATTTTTTTAGTCAATTCTTGTAATCAATTATAAAATAATAAAAACCAAAACTTAAATCATATTAATATGACTTAGTTTTGGTTTTTATCATTGATTAGAGAATAAATTAATTTATTCTCATTAATCGATTTTATGTAATTAAGATAAAGAATTAATTACATAATCTAGAGCAGCACTATATTCAACCCCTGCTTGTGCAGACATATCACGAGGAACACATAATCTATCACGAGTAAAAGTGAATGCAGCAACGTAAGAAGCAGAAGGAAGGTTTAATGTACGATAAACTTCGCGAGCACCAGCAATACCCCATTCATCAACAGGACCTGTACCACCAACTACTAGAGAGTAGTTGATTAGACGCATATAATGATCAATATCTCTATAGCATTTGTTAATTTTCTCTTGACTGTCGCCAGCTTCGCCTGCATTTTTAAGGTATGAGTATTTAGCAAAACAAGCATCTCCAGCTTCTTTTACAACTGCTTCGTGATTTCCAGCTAGTTTTTCTGCAGCTTCTAATCTTGCAGCAGCACGTTGAATATTACCTTGTACTGATTCAAGGTCAGAGCTAGAAGGGAAACGACCAGCAGCATCAGCAGCGCTGATTGTAGTAGTAATAACTGATTTCATTATTTATCTCCTTAATGGATTTTAAGTACTTATGTGAAATACTTTATAATATAGACATAATTATGTTCTATAAATAGATCCTAATTAATAGCAGCAGCGACTCTATCGCAGTAACTAGCAACTTCTGCAGATAATGCAGAACAGTCACCACTAGGTGGATCCATTTTACGTTGGCTAGCTGTGTTAGTAACAAAAGCAACGGCAGCAGCTTTCATAATGCTTACAGCTCTAACTGAAGAATTAGTAGGTACTCCAAGAGCAATATAAGTTTCTTTTAAGCCATTTAAACAGCGGTCTTCTAATACTGAAGCGTCGCCTGCAAGTAAAGCGTAAGAAACGTAGCGTAAGATAATTTCGCCATCGCGTAAGCAAGCAGCCATACGACGATTAGTATAACAGTTACCACCAGGAGCAATTAGACCAGGGTTTTCACAGATCATACCAGATACAGCATCAGAAACGATGCAGCTAGCATTAGAAACAATATAGTTAACAGAGTCTAAACGTTTGTTACCGTCTGCGATGAATGTTTTAAGAGCTTGTAGATCACTACCACCTACGTAAGCAGCTTTAGCGTCTGAATTTACTACAACTCTAGAAAATGCGTCAAGCATTGAGCTCTCCTTAAATTTTTTTCAGTAAAGGACTTAGCTGTTTCAGCTGTCAATTTTTTGTACAAGCCGATGTATAAGTATCGAAACTACAATATAAAATATTTATTATAGAAATTTATAACAAATTAATATTATTTAACATATAAGTTATTGAAAAAATAAAGTATGATCATAATTATGTAAATTGATTTATGTAATTATAAGCTTATAAATGTATTCTCAAAAGTTTATTAATGAGATAATAATAATGTCTTTTAATTATGGCATGGAATTTTTTATAAAATATTTAATGATATTATCTTTAATCATCATTTGTTTTAAAGTAGCTATTAAGTGTTTTTTTATATTAATGTCATTAAGTTTATATATCTTTTGTTTATATATAGCTAGCTTAAATTCTTGCTCGAGTGTTAATTTATTAGCATTATCCATGTTTTATGTTTATATATATTAATGATAATGAAAGCATTTTATGTTATTAATTCTAGTATAATATTTTAATATGATTATACATGTTAAAAATTTAAATTCATATTTAAATTTAATATTATATTCTATAAAGTATATGTAATGTATTTTTATAAATAATAGTTATATATATTTTTTTATTACATATAATATATTGATACATATTATTATTTATTACATTATTATTCTTTATAGAATTTTGTATAAAATATATTATTAATATTTTATCTATATCATTTTATATTATAAGATAAAGATACATTTGGAGACTTATTATGTCTATTCCTATCTTAAATTATGCATTATCGACTCAAAATCAACGAGTTGATGGATTTGAGTATTTATCGGGAGAAGAACAACCTAAAATATATACAACAGATAATTTGCCAACAGCGATTGAGATGGATGAAATTATTTGGGCTGCTTATCGTCAGATATTTAGCGAGCACCAAATTTTAAGTAGTACGCGTGAACTTTTTTTAGAGTCACAGTTACGATTTAATCAAGTTAAAGTAAAAGATTTTATTAAAGGTTTATTGTTATCGGAATCGTTTCGTAATTTTAATTATAATGTAAACAATAACTATCGTTTTGTTGAAATGTGTATCCAAAGAGTTTTGGGTAGAGATGTATATAATGAAAGGGAAAAATTAGCTTTTGCTGTAATTATAGGTGAAAAAGGATTAGAAGCTTTTATTGATATTCTTTTGAATAGTGATGAATACATAGAAAATTTTGGAGATAGTACAGTACCTTACCAAAGAAGACGAATAATTGCTCAGAGGAGTAAAGGAGAGATACCTTTTAATTTAAAAACACCACGTATGGGTCAAGAATTTTTAGTCAAACAAGGTATGCCGCAGTTATTATGGTCAGGACCTGTTCGCAAGTTTAGACCTCAAGAACAAAATCCTAAAGCAGGTGATCCGGCTTTATTTTTAAATATGGTTTTAGATGTATCACCTTTAATATTATCTTCTTCATAATTTATATTATATATTGATATTTTAGCTATAAATGAAATATTTAATTCATAAATTATAGAAAGCATTAAGAGCTGTCATATTTATTCAGTCTCTTAATATTCAATTTTAAATGAAGTTTTAAATCATATTATAAATATATTTTTTTTTAACTTCCTAATTTGAATGCATCTACAAACAATCCATAAATTATGCCGATTTTAATAGAGTTTATAATATCTATAATGATAGATCTTGAAGCCTTTTTACTATAAATAATCTTGCTTAAAATTTCATTAGAAGTAACTATAATAGATCCAACAATAATGCCCCATTCTCCTGTTTGCGCGAGCATTGTTGATAAAACAGTTGAAATAAAAAAGCCTAAAAATAAGCTGATTAAGTGTAAGCTTAATGAGTTTAACTTATAATCCACTATTTTTAATTTATTTTATTTAATATTTTAAATGATAAGAAAACATTAAAGATTTAACTTAAATATTTATATCTTGATATTTATTTCACATTTAATCTGCCTTATTTATAATCTAATATACTTTTTAGGCAGATTTAAGACTATTTATATATCTTGTTCACTTAGGCTATTAATCATATATTGAAAAGGTTCACTAACTATTTTTTGATCATTGGAATCATCTAAAAAAACTTGATTTTGTACTGTTTCTTCTAAAAGTTTTATACTTCTTATAGTTGGTCCAATAGGAACACCTAAAGAATTATATGTATCTCTTAGTCCGTCAAGAACTCTTTCATTTAAAATATTTGGATTACCAGCTATTAAAGAATAGCTAGCGTATCTTAAATAGTATTCAATATCTCTTAAACATGCAGCGTATCTTCTAGTTGTGTATGAATTACCGCCAGGTCTTAATAACTCTGGTTGTTCTTCATATAGTCTTGCAGCAGCCTCTCGTACAATTTTTGATGCTCGACTATTGATTGCTTCAGTAATTTTTATTCTGCTTAAAGCAGTCATAAAATACAGCTTGAGTTCATTTATGGCTATATTATCCAAATACTTGCCTGTTAAATCGTACTTATTTAAAATACTGGTAATAGCATCTTGCATTAGTTTGATCTCCTAATTGGTTATTATATTGTAATTAGAAAAACATATAAATTTAATATGCTTTCATTCTTTTAATATAATAGATTTTATATAGTTTATTATAAAATAAATACATACTTATATATAATATATATTTTTATAATATTTATATGGATAATAGTTATTGTTTAATTAGAGTTTCTATAAATCAAAAAATAGTTTTATATTATTTTGATAATAATCAAAAAGTAAAAAATATCAATTATCCTATTTGTTTTACTTCGTATAGCGCAAATTTAATTTATCGATTATTGTCTATACATAATTGTTTTCAATTATGTTCAATAAGTCATATATTATATATGAGTCAAGAGCTATATAAAGCTGAATTATGTTTAATATTTAATCAAAATTATATACAAGATTAGTATTTTGTATTATATTCATATAAGCTTGTATTGAAAAAATGAATATTTGAAATGAAAATAAATGAAAAATATTATAAAATGTAATATAAGTTTAATATTATTATGGATCTGTTTATATAAAAGGGCATGTAACTCAGTGGATAGAGTGTCAGATACCGATTCTGGTGGTCGAAGGTTCAAATCCTTCCTTGCTCGTCAAATTTATAGAATTTTTGATTCTATAAATAATATTTAGTAAATATTGTATGAACTATGTCATTATGTTATTCTTAAGATATTATCGGGACTGTTAGGTTTCTACATATTATTGTATTTGTATAAGTTATAGAGAATGAAGATAAGCTAAACTTCATTAATCCTAGCTTTAAATTATTTACTTGCAAAAAATCAAATCACTCCATTTTCTAGAAATATGATATTAGCGTAATTTGTCTAGTATTATTAAATATTTTTTAGAATACCAAATAATGATTTCTAATATATTATTTGATATTTATTGATTAGATGCTCTTAAATTTATGATATATATAATATTTAAGCAAAGTTTTAAATTTATAAATAAAATTTTCTCTTTACTGTATAAATAATTATTTATATTTGGAGCTTTGCATATTACATTAATATGGACGTGGGTTCGAATCCCACCAGTTCCATCAAAAATATTTCATGATAATTATTAAGCAATAAGAATTAAGGCTTAATGATGTATAAATAAAAAGTATGATAAAGCTATAGTGCATTTATCTTTTATTTATTAAAATATGAAAAGAAATCGGGTATACTTTATGATAGTATATGATGTGATACCTATTATGTTTGATTTCTTATGCATTTATATAATACTATTTGAATATTATATGTTTTATATAATCATATATTAGTCATTTTTTTATTTTATGTATGCCAAAATTTCATGATTTTATTTAATTTTAATTTAATATTAGCGCAACATATATTGCAAAGTTCTGCAGAAGTAATAAATACATTTAAGCCTTCTTTTGTAACTAATAAAAATACTAAAAAAAATTATGGTCATGACTTTGTGCAGTCTAAACCTTTATTATTTTCCGTATTTACAGCTAAAAGTATTAAACCAGATCAGTATTCTCTAAGTTCATTTGCTGATCAAGAATTAGTTGCTCGTAAGTTTGCCACAAAATTTGTAAATAAGTACTGGCAAGAGACTATTTTTCTTTCGGTTCCTAATTCGATATCCAATACTTATAGTAATAAATTAAAAGCTACAGGGATGTCTGTATATCAGAATGAATATAAACATTTTTTATTAGAATTTAGTAAAGCTTTAATAAAAGGAAGAATTCATGCATCTATGGATGATATTCAATTATTGCCTAATACGAAAATAAATACAGCTTATATTAAATATGTTTGGAGAAAAGGATTCAATTTTTCCTCACCTAGATATTTTTTGAATGTTTTTTCATCACTTAATAGTAATTATTTTCCAAATAAATTGCAAACTATTTTAATAAACAAGTTAAAATATAGTCAATTTCCGATTTTTACTATTATTAATGGTTTTAATCAAATTATATTAGCTGAATCTTCAGAAGAAATAATTGTAAAAAAAAGTTTAGTTGATAAAATGTATCAATGGTATAATCGTTATTCTATTTCTAATAAAGATGTAATGCCCCATTATGAAGGTTTATTTTTTATAAATCCAGATGATGCTTTAGAATATCAAGAATATATTAAACAAAAATATGTAAATGCAACTAAAGAACATCGTTTACAGATTTTTGCTAGTAGATTAGATATATATTATAAATTAATAAGAAATTCTATACAAAATGAAAATGTACAATTTAGATTAATTCCAGATTTAAAAGAATTAGGAGAATTGATATATAAGTATAGATATTATAGAAATGTTCGTTTTCATAATCAACAAAAATATGGAAAGAATTATTTTCAAGGTCAACCAATCTATTTGATTGAGCCTGTTTTTGCGAAAGATAAATATAGTAAAAAAATAGAAATGATAAATTATTTTTATAATATAAAAGATAAAAATGTCAAGTATCAATATGAAGCTATTTTTACGAATTATAAAACGGCTATATTGGCTTGGAAAAAATTTAGAAATTCCTATTTAAATTATAATTTACCAGCAAAACCTAAATTAATCGTATATAATTTAGAAGATTTTATTAAAGCATGTGAAAATAATAATCAAATTACTAATAGAAATATCGTCTTTATACCATCACAAGAATCTTATCTATCTATAAAAAACAATATACAAGCAAAGTCTCAATTTAATATTTTATATACACTATCTACTAAACTTTTGTATTTACAAATAATGACAAAGAGAATAATCTGGTCTTTAACTAGTAGACAACCTATCACTTGGTAATTATAGTTATAGTTTAATAATAGATTAGTGTATTTATTGAATAGAGACAGTTTACATTTATATTGTGTTTGAGTATTATTTTCTTGAATAATACTCAACTACTAATAATTCGTTGAGTTGTAAAGCTACCCATTCTCGCTCGATAATCCCATTAACTTTACCATTTAATTGTTTTTTATTGAATTCTAAATGGCTTGGTATATTTGCTAAACTAGGAAAATTGGCATATTTCTCTACTAATAGTTGTGATTTAGTTTTATTTTTTACTTCAATAATATCGCCTGGTTTACATTGATAACTACATATAGAAACAATTTTATTATTAACTGTAATATGTTTATGATTTACTAATTGTCTAGCTGCTGGAATTGTTGGTGCCATACCAAGACGAAATACTGTATTGTCCAATCTCATTTCTAAGATTTGTAGTAATAAAAGACCTGTTGATCCTTGTACTCTTTTAGCTATTTTTACGTTCTTCAATAATTGTCTTTCATTAAGTCCATAATTAAATCTTAATTTTTGTTTTTCTTCTAATCTTAAAGCATATTCAGATGGTTTACGTATCTGTTGACCATGCTCTCCAGCAGGTGCTTGTTTTTTAGATTTTTTTCTTGTTAATCCAGGTAAATCACCCAATCTTCTACATATTCTTAATTTTGGTCCTCTATAACGAGACATATATATTATATTCCTTTAATTATATAAAATATTAATTATATTTAAACACAATGAAAATAGTTTAGCAAAAAATTATTTTATGAAAGAGTTAATTTTTTAGGAGATAAAATCATAATCATAAATTTCCCATCTCTAGAAGGTGATTGTTGAACATCTGCAACATTATGTAAATCTTTTGCCATTTTATCTAGTAGTTCGATAGCTAGCTTAGTATGTTGAATTTCTCTTCCTCGAAATGTTATAGTTGCTTTTACTTTGTCTCCTGCTTGTAAAAAGCGTAAGGCGTTATTTATGCGCACATTATAATCATGTTGCTCTATGTTATAGCGCATTTTTACTTCTTTTAATACAGCATTATGTTGTTTTTTTCTTGCTTCTTTAGCTTTTTTTTCTTGATTAAATTTATATTTACCGTAGTCTATTATTTTACATACAGGTGGATCAGATTTATCGCTAATCATTACTAAGTCTAATCCTTTGTCTAATGCAATTTTAAAAGCTTCGTTAGAAGAATAAATACCGAGTTGAGATCCTGATACATCTATTAAACGCACTTTTGGAAATTTTATACGTTCGTTAATAATAGGTTGTTGATTGTTTTTTTGTTTCAATTTTTTAAATTTATCTAACACTAGTTCCTAATTATCAAAATATATTAGATTATAAAAAAATATTGTGAAATACTTGCAAAATATTATAACATTACATAGATAAGAATAACATGTACGCTAATCTAATATATATCGAATTACTATTTATGAAACATACATTATCTGTTCTTGTACAGGATGAAGCAGGTGTTCTTTCAAGAATAGCTGGATTATTCGCTAGACGAGGTTTTAATATAGAAAGTCTTGCTGTAGGACCAGCAGAAAAGCCAGGTATATCGAGAATTACAATGATTGTACCAGGTGATAATAGAACTGTAGAACAATTAACAAAACAATTATATAAACTAGTTAATATTTTAAAAGTACAAAATATAACTAATATACCTTGCGTGGAAAGAGAATTAGTTTTAATTAAAATTAAAGCTTTACCTGAAAACCGGTCTTTTATTTTAGATATAGCTAATATATTTAGAGCAAAAGTAGTAGATATCGCAAATGAATATTTAATTTTAGAAGTAACAGGAGATCCAGGTAAAATGGTTGCTATAGAACAACTACTAAATCAATATGGTATAGTTGAAATAGCACGTACAGGTAAAATTTCTTTAGTAAGAGCTTCTAATGTTGATACAGAATTATTAAGAAATGCATTAAATAAACAAGATATCTCCATCATAACTTCTTAACATATTTTACTTTGTTATCCTTCAAAAAAAATATTATGTTAACCAATTGCCAGGTTTTTCTACAAATGATAAACATTCTATTAAATCCCAATCAAATTGAATTTTTTTATATGAATTATTAATATTAATTTTAATTAATGTGTTAGTTGGCATAAAAACTGACTTGGTATAAGTAATAGATATTTGATGTTGTTTTTGAATTAATATGTAAGTTTTACAATATTTTACATGTTTACAATTTACACATATACACATATTTAAATTAATATTTAGTAAATTCGTTAGCTATATTATGGGGGTGGAGGGACTTGAACCCTCACGATCATTGAAGATCAACAGATTTTAAGTCTGTTGTGTCTACCATTCCACCACACCCCCAACCATATCATTATTAGATATTATACTTCAATTGTCAATATATTAGGCGGCACCCAGATTTGAACTGGGGATAAAGAATTTGCAATCCTCTGCCTTACCACTTGGCCATACCGCCCATATCTTATTAAAGTGCTTAACTACATAAGAATAATCTATCTAATATAAGTATTATTTGTCAATAACTAAATATATTTATTCCACTTTCTGTTATGAAAATAGACGACTTTTTAGAATGTCTTCTGATTGTATTGTAACAAGATCATTTTTTGTTAAAATTTTATCACCGCTGATAAAAATACGATTTGCTTGTCTCATTCTTGCTCTATCAATAGCATTACGAATACTTCTAGCATTTGCAAAATGAGGTTGTTTCATTCTTCTTTCAGCATATTCTAATAATACTTGATCAGCTTCTGGAGCAAATCTGTATTGTTGTTCTTCTAGCATCAGTTTTGCTATTTCTAGAAGTTCTTCGGCTGTATAATCAGGAAAATTAACATGATTCGTTACTCTTGAAGATAGACCTGGATTAGATTCATAAAATTTCTCCATTCTGTCTTTATAACCAGCAAATATAACAACTAAATCATCTCTTTGATTTTCCATGACTTGTAATAAAATTTCGATAGCTTCAGCACCGTAGTCTCTTTCATTATCTGGTTTGTAAAGATAATATGCTTCATCTATAAATAATACACCTCCCATGGCTTGTTTTAAAACTTCTTTTGTTTTAGGAGCTGTATGTCCAATGTATTGGCCAACGAGATCATCGCGTGTAACTGTCATTAAATGACCTTGACGAATATATCCTAATCTATTTAATATGTCAGCCATTTTCATTGCTACAGTTGTTTTACCTGTTCCTGGACTACCTGTAAATGACATATGTAAACCAGGGCTACCAGATACTAACCCTAAATTATTTCTTAATCGATCAATTAGCAATAAAGCAGCTATTTCTTTAATACGTGTTTTTACAGGTTGTAAGCCTATTAATTCTTGTTGTAATTCATCTATTACTTCTTGAATTTGTGTTTTATCATATTCTTCTTGTAAGTTTACTAGAGTATCATCAGGAAAGCTTTTAGTCATTTTTAAGTTTTTTAGAATATTCTATTTTCTTATATTTGTAAATTAATAAATAATTTAATAAAGAGAGATTAAATTATCTAATCTCTCTTATCTTTGCTTATTTATATTAAATTTTTATTTGTGTATTTATTAGTAACGAGAACCTTCTGGTTTAGCTGTTGCATAACTACGGAAACTATATCTTTGGGTTCTGCTATGATCTTCTGTTCTTACTAGTTCAAAACCAGGTTCAGATTTTGGTCGGTTCACAAGAAATGATAGAACGCAACTTTCAACACCTCTAGTATTATCAAAAGCATTTACTTTGATATAAATATCTGAATGTTGTTTACGACAACTTTCAATTTCAAACATTACTGTAGCAGCATCTTTAATATCAAATAAAGGTAAACCCCAAATTTCCCAATAATTGTTTCTTGGATGAGGATCTTCTGTATATTCAATATTAATTGCCCAATTTTTTGAAATTGCGTAATTAATTTCCTTAGTGATTTGATCGTTAGTTAGGTCTGGTAGAAAGGAAAAAGTTCCTTGTGTTAGTCTCACTATTTTATACTCCTTATGATAGTTAAGCAATTGTTAAGGCTTTTCAACTCTATGTATATGTTTGTTTATACATTAGCAGTTGGAGTTTCTACAAAGTCAGCTGTATCTGTAGAAGTATAGTTGAAAGTAATATCTTTCCATAAATCTAATGCTGTTTGTAGAGGACCGCATGTTTTTGCAGCATCTTGTAAAATTTGTGGCCCTTCTTTTACATAATCACGACCTTCATTGCGTGCCATTACCATTGATTCTAATGCTACGCGGTTTGCAGTAGCACCTGCTTGGATACCATCTGGATGTCCAATTGTTCCTCCACCAAACTGAAGTACAACATCTTCACCAAGGTAATCTAATAATTGGTGCATTTGTCCACAATGAATACCACCTGAAGCAACAGGAGTTACTTTACGTAATGATGCCCAATCTTGTTCAAAAAAGATACCTTGAGGTAAGTTGATATCTAGATGTGGGTATAATAATGTATTGTAGAAACCACGGATCATTAGTGGATCACCTTCTAATTTACCTACAACAGTACCGGCATGAATATGATCAACACCAGCCATACGCATCCATTTACAGATAACACGGAAATTCATACCATGTATTTTTTGTCTAGAATAAGTTGAATTACCTGCGCGATGTAAATGTAAGATCATATCATTCTTACGAGCCCATATAGCCATACTTTGAATAGCTGAATATCCAATTACTAAGTCAATCATAATAATGACTGTACCTAATTCTTTAGCAAATTGAGCTCTTTCATACATATTTTCCATAGTTCCTGCTGTGACATTCATATAATGTCCTTTTACTTCACCAGTAGCAGCAATTGCACGGTTAACACCTTCCATAGAATATAAGAATCTTTCTTTCCAGCGCATGAAAGGTTGAGAGTTGATATTTTCATCATCTTTAAGGAAGTCTAAACCACCTCTTAAACCTTCATATACTACTCTTCCGTAGTTTTTTCCTGATAAACCTAGTTTTGGTTTAACAGTTGCACCTAGAAATGGACGACCAAATTTATCCATACGTTCACGTTCTACAATAATGCCTGTTGCAGGACCTTGGAAAGTTTTCAAGTAAGCAACAGGTATACGCATGTCTTCTAATCTTAAAGCTTTTACAGCTTTAAATCCAAATACGTTACCAATAATTGAAGCTGTTAAGTTAGCAATTGAACCTTCTTCAAATAAATCAATATCATATGCAATATAAGCAAAATATTGATCAGATGTATTAGGAACAGCATCAACTTTATATGCTTTAGCACGATATAAATCACAAGCTGTTAATAGATCTGTCCATACTACAGTCCAAGTTGCAGTTGATGATTCACCAGCTACAGCAGCTGAAGCTTCTACTGGATCAACACCTGGTTGTGGACTTACACGAAATAGAGCTAGTACATCAGTATCTTTAACCACGTAATCAGGATCCCAATATCCCATTTTTGCATATGGAATTACGCCAGACTCATAGCGTTCATTTTTAATCCTTGTCCGTTCTTCTACAGATTGAGACATTTATTCCTCCTCGAATAAGGCAGTATCATTAGGTTGCAAGTTAACTGTATTAAACTTAAATGTATTAACTATAGTATATAATTATATTTCAAGATGAATACAGGCCGCATAACAAATATTATATTATGCTAATTTAACCTTACTTATAAATCTATCATTATATATGGATCAAATAATCCCAATCTTATTTATTAGAGTGATAATTTTTTTTAATCATTTTAAATGAAAGATATTAAAGTATTAATAAAAATAGTAAATATCTTATTTTTATGATAATATTTGTCCAGCAAGGTAAAGAAATTGGAGATATGAATATTGCCGGTACCACAAGTAATAGATTCTACTTTTAATGAAGAGGTTATAAAATCAGCATATCCAGTTTTAGTTGATTTTTGGGCTCCATGGTGCGGTCCATGTCGTATGATAGCACCTGTACTTGACCAAATAGCAGATGAGTATAAAGAGATACTAAAAGTAGTAAAAATTAATACAGATCAAAATCCAAGCACAGCAACTGAATATGGTATACGGAGTATACCAACATTAATGATTTTTGTAAAAGGTGAAAGAGTAGATACTGTTATAGGTGCTGTCCCTAAATCAACTTTAGCAAGTACTTTGCAAAAACATTTAACAATAAGTTAGTAACATTTATTAATAAGTAAGTACAATATATATGTCTAAAGTATGTCAAATTACAGGTAAAAAAGCTAATAATGGATATAGTGTATCACATTCTCATGTAAGAACAAAAAAAATACAAAATGTTAATCTGCAAACAAAAAAAATATGGTCTAATAAACGTAAATGTTGGGTAAAAATGAAAATATCTACAAAAGCAATTAAATCTTTACATAGATTGAGTTTATGATAATCAATTGAAATTCTTATTAAATTATCTCTATTTCACTTTTAAATAGTGACAATTATCTTAAACTGTGATAAGATCTTATATATATCTTTATAGGATCAATAAGAGAGATTTGGGAGAATTAAACATGCAATCTTTAGAAAATGTCTTTAATACATATGATTTATCTGATATGTATGAACTGTCAGGTGAAACCCCAATAGGATGGTCGTCTACTTGTTTAGATCAAACAATAAGTTATTATATTGATTGTAATACAACAATAACACAATATAAAGAAAAAGAAGAACATACAGAATAAAGACGTAAATTTTGATAACGAAAAGATACTATTTTAATATTTTATAGTATCTTTTCTTATAATATATAAAAATAAGCTAGTATAGCTCAATTGGTAGAGCAGCTGATTTGTAATCAGCAGGTTATGGGTTCAAGTCCCTTTACTAGCTATAGTTATAAACAGATGATTTATTGGGTTATGTTAAGACTAAAATAGGCTAAGACCTGCACTTTGTAGTACAGGTATATTTGCAAGTAATAGATAAGCAAATCCTGCACCTCCAACAGCACCCACTAAAAATCCAGCTGTGAATTGGCCCCAACCTTCTTTAGTTTGTAGTAAATCTTTAGATTCGTCTTTGTCAAAAGATACATTGCCATACATAGATAAGCATGTAGTTAATATAATAATTAAACCTACAGCAGATAAAAAACCTGATAATAACGCTACATCTGTATTTCTTAAGGGGCCTAATTTATCAAATGGACCGACTAAAAAGTAACCATGTGACATACCTATTTCTAGACCCCTTAGTAAAGGAGATAAACCTCGTCTGTAAGCAGGTAAATTACCCAATAAACCTTTAGTAAAACTTGATGTACTTACAGGTGTTGATAAGTTTCCTACAAAAGGATCGTTATTATAAGGTTGAATAAAATCTTGCATAAATCTGTTTTCCAGAAGATCTATAATAAAAAACTAATAATTTAAATATATGTTTATTTCATATTTTATAATAATATAATAATAACATATAAATATTTTGACTATATATATTAAATATCTCTTAAATTTATATATGATATTATATGACTATTGATATATTATAAGATATTTGTATATATCAATATTTATTGATTTTAAAGCAAAGGGTAAATATTTTTTATGTCTATTTTACTTAGTTATTTATTATTTATTGTAATCTTTAGCTGCTTAGCTCTTGGTTTATATTTCGGTTTACAAGCAATCAAGTTAATATAATAATTGATAACAAACCTTATAATCCAGATTAGATATTCTGTTCTGGATCTATATATTATTACATATGTAATATAAAATAATTATTTTTTAATTAACAATATATAATTATTAAAATATAACAAAAAAATAGATAATACATCAATATATTATTTTAATATTCAATATAATGTCCAATATTAGAATTGATAAAATTTTAGGGTCTCGTAGAATAAGCAATTACTGGTGGGCTACAGCTATTTTTTTAGGAGGATTAGGTTTTTTTCTTGCAGGTTTATCAAGCTATTTAAAAACTGAACTATTACCTTTTACTCAATCTTCTGCAATTGTTTTTTTACCGCAAGGTATTATAATGACTTTTTATGGAACGATTGCTATATTAATTAGTTTGTTTTTATGGTTGACTATTATATGGAACGTAGGTTCTGGGTATAATGAGTTCAATAACGATCAAGGGATTATTACTATTTTTCGATTAGGTTTTCCTGGCAAGAATAGAATATTAAAGTTACAATATAGTATTAATGATATTCAAGCTATAAAAGTTAATATTCAAGATGGATTAACATCAAAAAGAGAAATCTATTTAAAGACTAAAGATAAGCGCGAAATACCTTTAACACGTATAGGTCAACCTTTATTATTATCAGAAATTGAAGAACAAGCAAGCTCTTTAGCACAATTTTTAGGAGTAATATTAGAAGGAATTAATTAATATAATTTATAATATCTCTGTTTTATTGAGATATTTTTATATATATTTTCTTTAAAGCTTTATATTACCAAAGCACAATATATATGCTATAATTATAGAAATCTTTCAATTAAAAGCGGGTATAGTTTAGTGGTAAAACCTTAGCCTTCCAAGCTAATGATGCGGGTTCGATTCCCGCTACCCGCTTCATTTCGTAAGTTTAAGTTAACTTATAAAAAAAGAGAAATAAAAAATGATCACATCTTGTGATCATTAATAGTTAAAAATGTATAGATAAAATATTATTTATACATTAGAATATTTTATTTTTTGCATCTGGCTGGATTCGAACCAGCGACGTCCTGTTAAGGATGGCGGATTATTGGAGTCGATTTCTATAATTTAAAATCTCTCTTACAAAACCGTACTTGAAATTTTCACTTCATACGGCTACTACCTATTAAATTCAAGTTTATAAATCTTATATAAAATCTTTTTTTTATAAGATAAAATATTTTGTTTTATATATTTTATATTTAAATGATCTTTATACTTATATTTTTTTTTAGACCAATTATATATTATGATTTTTATAGCATTGGATATTCTTTGTATTAAGTTTTCATTTAAAAATATACAGTAGTTTTGATAAATTTGCTTTAATTCATTATTCAATTTAAATATAACTGTTGATATTTTTAAATTTGTATTAGCTCTTAATCTACCTTTGATATCTTTATGATATATAATTAATTTAATCTGCTTTAATATTTGCTTATATATTTGACTTATATTAATAATAGATAAATTATGACAAATAATAGAATAATTGATACTTTCTCTTTCAAAATATGTATTTAGTATTTTATCATTTAAGTAATATATATTTAATCGAATGGCTTGATAAATAAATTTTATATTCTTGTATAAACTTAGATTTAAAAAACTATGATTGAAATATATAAGTGATTCGTTATTTATATTATAAATAAGGAATATATGTTGAAATAAGTTATAGTTTTTTTGTTCAAATTGTAATACAGTTAAATTATACCATTCTAGACCATTAAATAAAATCTTACATAAAAATTTATATAATATATTAAAATGAGCTATCTTCCATGAACATTTTTGAATACAGTCATGATTATAAAATACTTCTATTAATGCTTGTTTTTCTATCCATAAATTTAAACTATTGCTAATATAAGGTAAAGTTTGAAGTTTATTAATTAAATATTTTATATCAAGATATTTATGATATATTTTATATTTTAAATAAATATTATATAGCTTATTTGTTTTTTCATGACTGAACTGACTAAAATATTTGATAAGCTTACTTTGTAATGTATATGATTCTAAACTATTTATATTAGACTGTAATGATGGTTCAAACTTTGCTTCCCATTCAGGTTGAATGCATAAATATACTAAATATTGCTTTATTTTTGTTATTATAATATTAATATATTTATTCTGGATATGTTTTTTAAATAAAAATTTAAATATAAAAAACTTATCTTTATCACTAAAATAATATATTTCTTTATTATAATAAAAATAATATTTATGTATGGAAGTAAATATATTTTGAATCGCTATTACTTTAGCTTCATAAGAATTTAATATACTTTGTTGTATTTTATAAACATTTTTTTTATTACATTTTTTTGAGTATATGAATATTTTTTTTTGTAAAAATAATATTCTATTATTTAATTTATGCCAAGGTAAATTTTTCCATTGAGTACATTGACTTAAATTATAGGCTTTCATTTTATCTCTTATTTTTAAGATGATGAATATGATTTACAATTTAAATTGAATTAGGTGCAATACGTCTGCACTATTTTATATATAATCTTAATTTTAAATAAAATATTCGCTTCTTATTGCTTCTTACAAATAAGTAATTTTTTTGCCTTCATTCATTTTTAGATTATACATACTAAAAATGACTACTTATTAGTTACTCCGTTCCACATTTTTTATATTATAGTTGACTTAAACTCCATTCTATATACTAATAACCACTATAAAAATCATACTCATATTAACTCACGGTAATTGAGTTCAAGGATTACATAATTTATTTAATAATAAATTAAATTTTAGTACTTTTTGCGAAGGTTTGTTTGCCTAGTCATATCAACTTTCCAATTAGTCTGCTTTATTTTAATATAATTAAGGCTTACATATATTGAAATTGACTAAAAGATTTTATTCATGATTTAGAATAACTGGATTTTCACCAGTAAAAAAAATATAGTTTCCTAAGCTTTTTAATTTTTTAATATTAAATAACTCAGTTTTTAGTTAGCTAATAGTTTGTAATTTAATACTGAACCTTTAACACCTAAAAAACGGGTCGCACATGAGTCCGCTGCCTTCGGCCTCTCGGCCACAGATGCACATGTGACTATATTAAACATAAATTATAATTAAAATCAAGCTTATTCTACTCATTCATATTATGATATGTAGCAACAGCTGATGGTGATATTCTATTTAAGTATCTGAATATCCAATACTTGAAAATTGTATCTAAAATCACTGGAAATGTAGAAATAAAAATAAAAATGAAATCCCTATTTTCTGGTAATCCAAAATGCCTTAAAATAACTTCTATAATAACTTCCCATCCGTGTGGAGAGTGAAATCCTACAAAAATATCCGTAAATAAAATAATTAAAAAAGCCTTTGCAGTATCGCTTAATCCATAAATTAGATCGTTGATAAATGATTGTAAAATAGAAAATTGTCTTTTACTAGTGATTATAATTGAAATAAAAATAGTACCTGATACAAAATCGGCTAATACATTTTTTACAGCTGAAGAACTTTCATCAGCATATGAAATAGCTAATTCCAATGCTTTAGCGGTCATTTTATTATTTATTACACTAGCTGATGGATTTTCTATTTTTCCTATCAATATTTCAAAATGTAATTTTTCTTCAAAACGTTCTAATTCAGCAAATGCTCTTTCCTCTTGAGAAGCATTTAAAAAAATATTATGATTATTTTTATTCCATAAATAATTAATGCATGGGTCAAAAATAAAGCTTTTTGAGATTTGATTAATAATTACAGGCATAATTAGTAAAAACAATATATATTTTACTGAAGCTACTGTTTGGTATCTAGCTACTTTAAATTCCTCTAACGCGTCAATTTCAGCATTTGGATCTAATTCCTTTTTAAATTTATCAAAAATTTGACTTATCGACCTAGGAATAATACCCGTTTTATCTAAAGCCAATTGATTAATTTTTCTTAAATTCCAGTATTTCATTATTATTTCATTTATATAAACTGACCATTATCAATATCATTAATTATAGGTTAACTAAATTTAAAAATATTATTGTAAATTGTTCATAATGAAATACCAAACTTTACTACAAACATCCAATAAATTTACATTTTTTATATATAAAAGATATTTCGAATCAATAATTATCATGTTCTATATTTGTTTTGTATTTTTTCATATTAAACACTTTAAAATGATACAAGCAAATAATAATAAAATGTTAGCATTTAATGCGAACTTAATATATAGTTTACAAGATATAAAAAAAGATATCTATATAAAAAAGATTCATGTCGTAGACTGTAATAAGTACTTTATAAAAAAGTTGTTTTTTCACAAAATTAAAAATCTTAACTTCAATAAAGTGTATATAAATGATCAACTTAATTATCAAGCAGTCAATACAACTATTAATAAATTAAAACAATCCGGCTTTTTTACTTCTATTCAATCATGGAATATATTTATCAAGCAATCTAAATATTTGGTAATTCAATTAAAAATTAACCCTATATTACGAAAAGTGATTATTGATAATTATGAACAGCTGCAAATACCAAAACAGTTTTTAAAAAATCTATTTCATAATCAAATAGGTTTACCTAAAAATTATAAACAGATTAATCGTAGTTTAAAATATATAAATAATTGGTATGAATCTAAAGGTTTTCATTATAAGCGAATAAATCTAATATATCAAAAGAATCAAAACAATATCTATATAAAAATTCATGAAGGTAAAATAGGAAAAAATAAGTTAATTTGTGAAACAAAAATCAATAATAAAACTCAATTATTATTTATTAATCAATTAAACTATTTAATTCAAAAAGAATTACAAATATTTCCAGGATATATATTAAATGTCAAAAAAATAGAATTAGGAATTACAAGATTAAGGAATAAATATTTAGTAAAAGATTGCAATTATAATATTATATCTACTAAAGAAGGGATTCATATTATTGTTAAATATAATTTATTAAATAATAATTTATCTTATTTTTATAACAAAAATAAAATACAATTAAATAATGTAATTAAGCAAGATTCTCAGTTAAATATACATTCAAGATTTTTGTTATTCTTAAAAAATACAATATTTTTCAATCAATCTTTCAGACTAAAATACTATCTTTTTAATCATAAAAAATTTTTGTATAATTTTATTGTAGATATTAATATCATACATAAATTACCTATAGTTACTTTGAGTTTTATCTATCCATATTTCAAAATATCTGAATATTTGATAATTCATTGTATATTGAATTTATCTTATCAATTATACAATAATCATTATATTTACCATTTTATTTATCCACAAATAATTGATATTAATAAAATGCAAATGTATATTTCCAACACAATTCATAAGTTATATGTTTTTCGATTAAAATTAGAATATTATTTACATTTTAATATATTCTCAAAACAGCAAATAATTACTCAACTTAATAAATACAATATAATTCATTTCAGATTAATAAAAATTATTAAAAGTAATAATATTGTTCAAAACTATTTCTATTATTTAAATAAAATTAGCAAAATTATGAAATCAAGATTAATTTTTTATGAAGTCTTGATTAGATATAATACAAGTTATTTAGTTCACAACATAAGGCCAAGACTAATACTTCATATAAACTTAAAACTATTTTCTTGTTTTTCAAAAGTAAAATTTAACAAAGTACATTTAATCAAATATTATGGTCAGTTGATTAATTTTAAATATAATAGAATCATTATACTGCCTAATATTATTTACTATAAAAATGCTTTCATTTTTTCTTCAGAATTCAATTATTATCTTGGTCAGATTAATAATGTAAATATTTTACAGTTTGATAATCAAATCATAAACAACAAATATTTTATATTAAACAATCAAAAAAATAGACCTTTTTATTTATTTAATATAAAATATCAATCATCAATTAATAAATATCAAATAATATATACATATATTGAATACAATGCGTATACATATTATTGTATAAAACCTCTTTCTTTAATTCATTATTTAAATAATGATCATAATATAATAAACTTAGGTATCGGTACGCAATTGAATATGCCTATTAAACAAGCTCCTATTATTCGACTAATATATGGAGTTAATAATAAACAAAAGATTTTTTGTTATTTGCGTATTATTCCTCACAATAATGAATAATAACAGTATTAAAATAAACAATGATTACATTAAACGATCAATATAAAGATTTTTTAAAAGAAATGCAAGGAAATTGGATATCTCAAAAAACTATTTATTATATAAAAACAAAAAAAAATTTGTAACTATAAATCTAAATTAAACATAATTCAAAATAAAGATAGCAAAATACCATCATTTATACAAGATACAAGACATAAATATGAATACAAGACATACAATTTTCAGTATGATCATAAACAATATGAAAGTCTATTGATTACAAATAATAAAACCGATACTTTTACTGGAGTTTTACAAAAAATTGTTGGTCATGTATATCAAAATTATCAATTTCAAATAAATCAAAACGGCTACTTAAAAATAAAATCTACAAAAGACCAAATTACATATATTGAACATATTTATTATATCAGTGATAATTTGAGAATATCTATTACAAAACTTAAAAGATTAAATAATTATATAGCCATTGCTTTTACTTCTTATATAAAAATAATTAAATCCGATCAATAAAATATCAAAATACTAATAGTATACTATATATTTATACAATACTATTAGTATAATTAATAAGTCTGTATAGGATTATTCTAAATCTTTTCTATTTGGATTTCTTGAAGGATCATTTGATAAAAAACCAAAGAAGAATAAAGAAATAAAAAAGATAACAGTTGTATATACAAAGATTTTTAAAGTAAACATAAATTATTTCCTTAGATATTAATTATTATAATTAAGCTAATATAGCAAAAAGGCTAGTCATATAATTATAATATTGTATATTAAAAATAGATAAAGTTTTTAATTTACTTAAAAAAATCATCCGTTTATTCGATAAAAGTAAATTATAAATGAATTTTACGAACTTTTATCACCACACAATGTTGCTTTCTATTATGATTAGTTGACTTTAATTTAATTTTATTATATATATTTCCTTCTAATAAAAGCATATCATCTTTTCTATATACAGCATGAAAGTCTTTAGCTAACTTTCCTTTGAATGTAGCTTGTATTTTGTAGAATAACAATCCTCTTTTATTATTAGGTGTAGACATTAATGCATAAACTATAGTTTTTTTTCTAAGCCTTACTAATCTGGGTTGACTAATAATTTTAACACTTATGAGACAAATATTCATTATTTTATTTTTAATTAATAATTATTACATTTTCAAATCTTAAAATTCTATACTTTCTGTTTTTTGCTGATTATCTATTATTTTATAATTTATTTCCTTTAATTTTTTCATAATTTTTTCAAAATACTCTTGAAAATATGTTTCTAAATCTTCTATTGTAGTTTTTTCTATTTGCAATATATTATATACTTCTTCCATTGAAGTACTGAAATTATCTCCTTGATTTAATACTTTTGCAAATGCAAGTCTTTCTGAAATATTCCAACTCCATTCAAAAAATTTAGTGAATAATTGGGCTAATTTTAAAGTTGTTACTGGTATTTTAGAGATAATTGATCTTTGTCCAGATAATTTTTCACAGAGTTTAATTATCTCTAAAGAAGTCCAAGATTTATTTCCAACTAACGGTAAAACTCTATTGTTTGTTTTTTTAATCGATAAACTCCTAATAGTTAATCTAGCAATATCCTGAGTATCCATATATGCAATAGGAGTTGAATCTCCTGTTATCCATATAGACTGCTTATCTAATACAGGTAGTGCATATTGACTTATAAGTCCTTGAAAGAAACCTGATAAATTAAAAATTGTATAACTTATACCTGATTGAATTAAATAATTCTCAACTTTTAATTTTAAATTCATTAAAGGAATTTCTGGATACTTATGAGCATTCAAAACAGAAAAAAATATATAGCGTTTAATTTTAGCTTTTTTTGCTGACTCAATAAGTATATATTTTCCTTGTAAATCAATTTGTTTTGTATTATAAAAATCAGAAGGTCTTGCAGTAGAAGCATCAATAATAGCTGTAATACCATATAAAGACATTGGTATAGTTTCAGGTATATTTAAATCACCATATACTAATTCAGCACCCCATTCTTTTAAAAAAGCAGCTTTACGAAAGTTTCTTACCAAACATTTGACTTGAAATCCTTCATTTAAAGCTTGTCGAACTATTTGTCTACCTAATGTTCCTGTACCACCTAAAATTAATAAACTCATATAAATGTATACTATGTTAAAAAATAATTAATAATCAAAAATGGGTAGAGAGGGACTTGAACCCTCAAAACTAAAGTTGTCACATTTTGAGTGTGATGCGTATACCAATTTCGCCATCTACCCTATTATATATAATTAAAAACAACTTTGTTATCTATTTATATATGTACTTATGTATCTAAATTTATATTATTTATTCTGTCAATCATATGATGAATTTACTGCAAATTTCATTAACTAATCAATATTTAACTTCTCCTATTACATGGCTACATACTATATCTTATAAAAATAAAATTTTTTTTGATTTTTCTTTATTTATTATTAATTCCATATATTAATTATAGATATCTTGTATTTAATTTATTTCTAGTTTCTTTAATAATTATAACTTTAAAATTACCTTATCAAAATCTATATAATATATTATTTTTATATTTTATAATTTTTATAATAATAATATATCATATAAAGTTTTCTATAGAAACTGTTAAATATTCTATAATCTATATATTTCTACCTTGTAAAATACAAGGTTGCTATATAAATCAAAAAGATAACTTAAGAAGATTTAGAATATACTATTGTTTATCGATAACACCTGAATTTATTATAAGATTTAGCCTGATTACTATATTATATTATATCTCATTACAATTACTATTTTTAACTACTCACTATGAATATATAATTATATATTTTTTACAATTTTTGATTGAAAAGTTTCATTTTAATTCTTCTAAATTTTTTTTTGTTTCTAGCTTAGCATCTGAATTATTAAATGTAATAAGTAAACGTGTTAATATTACTATAATAGCAGTAAAATTACGTAAAACTCATAATATAACACCAAAGCATATATTTGTATATTATCTCATATTAAGAATTTTCGATTATATACTAAATGATATAGTTTATGTGTCATCTGTTTTATACACTAGAGAAATAAAGTACAATAATATAAATAAGATTAATGTTTATAGAATGAAATTATAATAGATTTGACTTTAAATCTATGATTTTAGTTATTATATAATCTATAAAACTTTGAATCATAAATAATAGAAGTAAAATGGTAGATATATCTAATTCAAATACTCAATCAGCAAACCTAAATAACCTCATTAATCAACCATATAAATATGGTTTTTACACAGAAATTGATTCTGAAGATTTTCCTAAAGGTTTAAATGTTGAAATTCTTAAACTTATATCTAAACATAAAAAAGAACCACTACACTTAACTAATTTTCGTTTAAAAGCATATAAGCAATGGAAAAAAATGTATGAACCTCAATGGAGTAAGCTAACGTATGAAAAAATCAATTATAATAACATAATTTATCATTCTACGCCTAAATACAAAAAGCAATTACATAGCTTAGATGAAGTAGATCCTGAAATTTTAAAAACATTTGAAAAATTAGGTATATCTTTAAGTGAACAAAAAAGATTAAGCAATGTCGCTGTTGATGCTATTTTTGATAGTGTATCAATTGCTACAACATTTAAAAAAGAATTGGCTGAGGCTGGAGTTATTTTTTGTTCCATGAATGAAGCTATTCATAAATATCCAAATTTAATAAAAAAATACTTGGGCTCAGTTGTTCCAATTGGTGATAATTTTTTTGCTGCTTTAAATTCTGCTGCATTTAGCGATGGTTCATTTTGCTATATTCCTCCAAATACCCATTGTCCATTAGAGCTATCAACATATTTTCGAATCAATAATAAAGAATCTGGACAATTTGAAAGGACATTAATTATTGCTGATCGAAATAGTCATGTAAGTTATTTAGAAGGTTGTACAGCTCCACAATTTGACAATAATCAATTACATGCAGCTGTTGTAGAATTAGTTGCACTTGAAAATGCTACTATAAAATATTCAACTGTACAAAATTGGTATTCAGGTGATGCAAAAGGAAAAGGAGGTATCTATAATTTTGTTACAAAAAGAGGTATTTGCATAGGAAAAAACTCAAAAATACTATGGACTCAAGTAGAGACAGGATCTGCTATAACATGGAAATATCCTAGCTGTATATTGGTAGGCGATAATTCTATCGGGCAATTTTCATCGGTGGCTTTAACTAATAATTATCAACAAGCTGATACAGGAAGTAAAATGATACATATAGGCAAGAATACACGCAGTCGAATTTTATCTAAAGGTATATCAGCAGGTTATTCAATAAATAGTTATAGAGGACTAGTCAAAATGGGACCTAAAGCCTATTATGCACGTAATTACTCACAATGTGACTCATTACTAATAGGTAATACATCTAAAGCAAATACTTTTCCTTATATACAAGTACAAAATCCTTACGCAAAAGTTGAGCACGAAGCTTCAACCTCTAAAATAGGTGAAGAGCAGATTTTTTATTTTTTACAAAGAGGTATTAATATAGAAGAAGCTATTTGTTTAATGATCAGTGGATTTTGCAGAGAAGTTTTAAATGATTTACCAATGGAATTTGCTGTTGAAGCCGATCGTTTATTAAATTTAAAGTTGGAAGGAACTGTAGGGTAATAATTATATGAATCATAATAATATATTAACAATAGACAATTTACATGTCACAATTAATCATACAGAAATTATTAAAGGTTTAAATTTATCTATAAATCAGGGTGAGATACATGCAATCATGGGTAAAAATGGATCAGGAAAAAGCACACTTGCTAAAGTAATCGCTGGGCACCCTAGTTATACTATTACTCAAGGAAATATATACTTGTATGGAGAAGATATTACTTTTCAAGAACCTGAAGAAAGATCTCATAAAGGTATTTTTTTAGCATTTCAATATCCTATAGAAATACCTGGTGTTAGCAATGCTGACTTTTTACGCCTTGCATATAATGCACAAAAAAAAGCTAACAAAGAATGTGAATTAGATCCATTATCATTCTTTGATTTAATTAATAAAAAAACTGAATTTATAGACATGGATTCTACTTTTTTAACGCGTAATGTTAATGAAGGGTTTTCTGGTGGAGAAAAGAAAAAAAATGAAATTTTACAAATGGCTTTACTAAAAAGTCAATTATCTATTCTTGACGAAATAGATTCTGGATTAGATATCGATGCATTAAAGACAATATCTAATAGTATCAATGTGATAAAGAATGATAATAATGCAATAATATTAATAACTCACTATCAAAGATTATTAAATTATATAATACCTCATTATACTCATATTATGCAAGATGGTAAAATAGTGCATACAGGTGATGCAAATACAGCAAAACAATTAGAAAAATATGGCTATAATTATATAAATTAATATGTAAAAGAAAATTTGATCAAAGAGAATAGCTAAAAGATCTTTAACTATCCTCTTTTATATATACTATAAATCACTCTATTTAAATAGAAAATACTTGTTTAACATCTTCAATAGATTTCTTTAATAATTCTTCTGATTCTGGACTTAGTTTTTTTGTGTTTCGAATATTTTCTCCAAACTCAGGTTTTGAATTACGTAAATCTTCTCTTAAAGCTATTATAAAATCTTTAACTTTTGATAACTCAATATTGTCTAAATAGCCATTAATTCCTGTATAAATAACAGCCGTTTGCTCTTCAACAGGAATAGGCGAATTTTGGGCTTGTTTTAAGATTTCTCTTAATCGTTGTCCTCTCGCTAATTGGTTTTGAGTAGCTTTATCTAAATCAGACGCAAATTGTGAAAAGGCTTCTAATTCTGCAAATTGGGCTAATTCTAACTTTAATTTACCAGCAACCTGTTTCATAGCTTTAATTTGAGCAGCAGAACCCACACGGGAAACCGATATACCAACATTAATAGCAGGTCTAATACCCGAATTAAATAAATCGCCTGATAAGAAAATCTGTCCATCTGTAATTGATATTACATTAGTAGGTATATACGCTGATACATCTCCTGCTTGTGTTTCAATAATTGGCAATGCTGTCATACTGCCACCACCTAGATCAGAGTTCAATTTAGCCGCTCTTTCTAATAATCTTGAATGCAAATAAAAAACATCACCTGGATAAGCTTCTCTACCAGGAGGACGACGTAATAACAATGACATTTGACGATATGCTTGTGCTTGTTTAGTCAAATCATCATAAATTACTAATGTAGCTTTACCCTTATACATAAAATACTCAGCCAAAGCTGCACCTGTATAAGGCGCAATATATTGTAAAGTAGCTGGATCATCCGCATTAGCAGCTACAACAATTGTATAATCTAACGATCCCCTTTCTTCTAATACTGATACTACTTGAGCTACTGAGGAAGCTTTTTGCCCTATAGCAACATAGACACATACTACATCTTGACCTTTTTGATTAATAATTGTATCCAAAGCAACAGCTGTTTTGCCAGTTTGTCTATCACCTATAATTAATTCTCGTTGCCCTCTTCCTATCGGTATCATTGAATCAATAGCAGTTATACCTGTTTGTAATGGCTCACAAACAGACTGTCTTCCAATAATACCTGGAGCATATGATTCAATTAATCTTGTTTCCACTGTATTAGGAGAACCTTTAGCATCAATAGGTCTAGCTAAAGGATCAACTACTCTACCTAAGAAACCTTCACCCACAGGTATTTGCGCAATTTTACCTGTTGCTATTACTGAACTACCTTCTAGAATATTACGACCATCACCCATTAAAACAACACCTACATTATCACTTTCTAGATTTAAAGCAATACCTATAGTTTGATCTTCAAATTTTAATAATTCTCCAGCCATTACCTCATCTAAGCCATATACACGAGCTATACCATCACCTACTTGTAATACAGTACCTACGTTAGCCACTCGTACTTCTTGATCATACTTATCAATCTGTTCACGTATAATATTACTAATCTCGTCTGGTCTAATATTTACCATATTATTATATAATCTATTATCTATTTATTATTTATACTTTAATTTGTTTTCAAATAAAGAGCTATCTGCTTTAATTTACCGGATAGACTAGTATCTATAACCTTAGATCCTATTTGAATAATGAAGCCACCTATTAAACTTGAATCTATATTAATAACTAGCTTTACATGTTGACTGTTTGTCAGTTGTTTAATTTTATCAACTAAAGTATCTTGCTGTAATTCTGTCAATGCTACAGCTGTTGATATTTGTGCAACTATAGTAGATTCTAAACTATAGGCTAATTCTAAGTATTTTTCAATAATTGTACTTAATAAAGAAATTCTACGACGATCTACTAAAACAAGTAAAAATTTTAATACAAAATCATTTACTTGATTTAAAAGTAGTTTATTTAAAACATTTTTTTTTGCTTCTATATCAATTAATGGATTGGATAAAAATTGTTTTAAATCTGTAGATTCAGATAATGCTGTAGCAATAACAGATATATCTTGATTTGTATGTTTTATAAGATTTGCATCTCGAGCTATTTCTAATAATGCTTCAGCATATGGTAAAGCTATTTTAGATATAATACTTTGAGTACTCATATTTCACCTCCAAGCTGCATAATATTTTGATCAATAATTTTAGCTTGCATATTAGGAGTAACTTGATTTTGTAATTCTACAGTAACTTTGCTTATTACTAAAGCAGTTATTTGTTGTTGGATTTGTTGTCTAACTTGGTTTTCGGCTGAAGTAATACTTGCTTTTCCTGATGCTGTTAATCTTTCAATATCAGACTTACCTTGCTGTAATATAGATTCACGTACTTTTTGAGCTGTTAACTCAGCCTCATTTATTATTTGAGCAATTACCAATTGAGCTTGATCCAACTGTTTTTCTGACTCTGTAAGTCTAACATTTGCCTGTTGTAATCTTTCCTCTGCTTCCTGTATAGCAAATAAAACTTTTTCTTGTCTTATCATTAAAATAGAGCCGAGAAATTGTTTCAATACATATATTAAACCACTTAATAGTATTACAATATTAATTACATTAGCTTCTAAAAAATTAGTGTTTAAGCTAATTCCTGTATGTTCATATTGTTCAGCTATCATTTTAAATATTTGAATGGTATTCTCCATTCGATCTCTCCATATTATTGATCTTAAATTATATAAGAAAATGTATAAATTATTTCAAATTATTAGAAATTAAATTAATTACCTAATAACTTCAGCTTAATTTGATCACTTAATACATCTATTTTAGTTTCTAAACTTTTTAACGCTTGTTCCTTTTGAATATTTAATTGACTATATGCATCAGATATCAGGTTTTCAGCTTGTTGTTGCGCATCTTTAATTTTGACAGAAACAATTTGTTGTGCTTCTTGCTGAGAATTTTTTATTATCTCTTGAGCTTTTTTTCTTGCTTCAGCTAATTCTTGTTCATATTTACGAGTTAACTCATTAGCTTTCAATAAAGAAGCAGAAGCAGTAGTAAGACTATTACGTATATATTCATCTCTTTCGTCTAAAGTATTACCTACTGGCTTATAAAAAATGAAATTTAATATAAAAGTTAAAGCGAGAAATTGTAATGACATTAGTGGTAATGTTGCATTAAAATCAAAAAGACCTCCTTCAACTTTTTCACCTACTTCTTCTAAAGCTAACAAAATTGTTAAGTTATTCATTATTAATTATGTATCGAATTTAAAATATATCCTATATTCAATTATGTAAAGCTTATAAAACGCTTAGTTTTTTTATTTATTTAATAAAAAACTAAGCGTAAGAAATTAAACTAGCCTGTGTAAGGATTAGCAAATAAAAGTGATAAAGCTACTACTAAGCCATAAATTGTTAAAGATTCCATAAAAGCTAAACTTAATAAAAGAGTACCTCGAATTTTACCTTCAACCTCTGGCTGTCTTGCTATACCTTCAACAGCATTTGCAGCTGCACTTCCTTGACCAATACCAGGGCCAATTGCAGCTAAACCAACAGCAAGACCAGCAGCTATAACAGACGCAGCAGAAATAATAGGATCCATAATTATTGTGTAAGATTAAGTAAAGTAGATAGAAAATAAACAGATTTCAGATATAAAGTATGTCAGATAATTTGCTTTTTGATCAATAAAAGCATTACAACATATAAAGAAATACAATATAATACACATGATACATATATTAATATTATAATATATTCAAAATATGAGATACTTTAGAGATCAATGTTCTCCATGGCCTTCCATAGCTTCACCAATATAAGCAGCAGATAAAGTTGAAAATATTAATGCCTGAATAGAACTAGCAAATAATCCCAATATCATTACAGGTAATGGAATTAATATTGGTACTAAAAGAGTAAAAACAGATACTACTAATTCGTCTGCTAAAATATTTCCAAATAATCGGAAACTTAAAGAAAGAGGTTTTGTAAAATCCTCTAAAATATTAATTGGAAGTAATACAGGAGTAGGCTCAATATATCTTAAAAAATAGCCTATTCCGTTTTTACTTAAACCAGCATAAAAGTAAGCAATAGAAGTTAAAAGTGATAAAGCTACTGTTGTATTAATATCATTAGTAGGTGCAGCCAATTCTCCTTCAGGTAAATGAATTAGTTTCCAAGGTATTAATGCACCAGCCCAGTTACTACCCAGAATAAATAAAAAAATTGTAGCAATATATGGAACCCATGCTCTATACTCATGTTCCCCTATCTGATTTTTTGCGATATCTTGTAAAAATTCTAATACAAATTCCATAAAATTTTGCATTTTTTTAGGAATTCGACTTAGATTTCTAGTTCCGATAAATGATAAAATTAATAATGTAGCTATAACTAACCAAGAAACAATAAATACTTGACCATGTACATTATAACTACCTATTTTCCAATATAGATGTTTACCTACTTCAACTGCAGAAAATAAAGCAGTTGAAGTAACATCTTTAATTTCTTTTTGATACATAGAAATTCTAATTGTGATGAATACTAAAAAATAATTGTATAACATGCATAATAAAAAATTATTAATTGATATTAAATATGAAATACAACATACTACCATAATTAATTATATATCTATATCACAAGTATTTAACATAATTGATACCATTTAAATTAATTTAAACTCAAATAAGATGCTTATTTATTTGTTTAAAATTTTCGCTACATCAGCTTGGAAATCATCTATTTTCTTTTCTAAACCTTCTCCTAATAAAAATCTTTTAAAACGTCGAATTTTTATATTTTCACCCATTAAAGTAATATGCTGTTTAATTAATTCTTCAATAGATATATCTTGATTTTTTATAAATGCCTGATTCATTAAAGTAAGTTCTTTTAATCTTTTCTCAACTCGACCAGTAACAATCTTGTCTTTAATTTCTTGTTGTTTATTAATTAAATCTTCTCTACCAGATTCTATATTAGTTTCACTAATTATAACATTTTGAGGTATGTCTTCAATAGATACATATTCTACTATTTGACAAGCAGCTATTTGCATTGCAATATTCTTAGCCAGTTCTTGAAATTCTAAACGTCGCGCTACAAAATCTGTCTCACAATTTAACTCTACAAGGACACCGATTCTTGAACCTGCATGAATATAACTTTCAATTATACCTTCTGCTGCAACTCTTGCAGATTTTTTATCAGCTGATGCTAAACCTTTTTTTCTTAAGCTTTCTATGGCGATATTTATATCGCCTTCTGAATCTTGTAAAGCTTTTTTACAATCCATCATACCTGCACCTGTTTTATTCCTTAATTCTTTTACATACTGTGCAGAAATTTTTATTGACATAATAATGGTATCCTCCAATCTAATTTATTGTAATATACAAATTTTAACCCATTTATTAGGTATTTTTGCCTTCCAAAATAGCATCCGCTATTTTGCTAATAACCAATTTAATTGATCTAATAGCATCATCATTAGCAGGTATAGGTATATCTATAATTTCGGGATTACAATTTGTGTCTAAAATACAAATTGTAGGTATATTAAGCTTTATACATTCTTGAATAGCTGTTGATTCTTTTTTTTGATCAACAATTATTACTAAATCAGGTAATTTTTTCATATTTTTTATACCATTTAAATGCTTTCTTAATTTACTCAATTCTCTACGTATCATTGAAGCCTCTTTTTTAGGTAATATATCTATTAAACCTGAATCTTCTTTAACTTCTAAATCTTTTAATCTTTCTACTCTAGATTTTATTGTTGTCCAATTCGTTAACATTCCTCCAAGCCATCTTTGATTAATATAATATGAATTAGAACGGATAGCCTCTTGAGCAATTATACCTGCTGCTTGTCTTTTGGTACCAAGAAATAAAAAAGTTTTACCTTCACGAGAAGAACTTTTCACAAATTCATATGCTTCTGTTAATAATTGTGCTGTTTGTACTAAATCAATAATATGTATGCCGTTACGTTCTGTATATATATAAGGAAACATTTTAGGGTTCCATCTTCTAGCTTGATGTCCAAAATGTACACCTGCTTCTAATAATTCTGCTAATGAGACAATAGCCATAATAATATTGTATTTTATAATTATATAAATCGGTTATAACCTGTGAACTTAAATAACAAATAAAATTAATGTTATAACAATAACAAAAACTTTTAAATAATGATAAAAATCATAACATAATGAATGCAAAAATCAGTAATAATGTCTTATTTTAATTCTATAGAAACAGAATTAGATTAAACATCTAAAGAATATTTGCGCGCATTTCTATCATCTAATATGATATCTTCAAAATTAAATTGATTTGAAGTAACGGCGTTTTCTGTATTAATTAATTCTACACTATTTGACATCATTGTAGTTTCTTCATTATATAATGGATTACTATAAATATTAAAACCTGTTCCTGCAGGAATTAAACGTCCTATAATGACATTTTCTTTTAAGCCTCTCAACCAATCCAGTTTACCAGAAATAGCTGCTTCTGTTAATACTTTCGTGGTTTCTTGAAAACTTGCAGCAGAAATGAAACTTTCTGTATTTAACGATGCTTTAGTAATGCCTAGAAGAATAGGATGATAAGTTGCTTGAAGCTTATTCATAACAAATAAAGATTTATTTACAGACTCTATTTTCTGTAACTCAACTATTTCACCTGGCAAATAATCTGTATCTCCACCATTTTCTATTTTTACTTTTGATGTCATTTGTCTAATAATAACTTCTATATGCTTATCTGCAATATCTACACCTTGAGCCTGATAAACTAATTGAATTTCTTTTACTAAAAATAATTGCGTATGTAATAAACTTAATCTTGTTGCATCATGTAAACTTAAACCTTGATTCAAATATGCGCGAAATTCTGATTCAAGCATTAAATGTGGATTAAAAGAATTATCAGATTTTTTACGAGCTTCTAAAATTTCTTCTATTCTCGGTAAACCTTGGACAATATCACCTGTTTTTGCTCTTTCAAAGATTAATGTAGCAATGTTTTCTCCTCTTTGTACTAAGCTATTATTATCTATATGCAATAAAGAACCTGGAGAAATCAAATAAGGCTGGCCTACTCTTAAAGTGATTTGATTATCTAATACTTCTATTATTTTACCTGAATCTCGAGTAATAACATTAGTTGTAATATGATCTCCAGCATAAATCCAGTCACCTTCTTTCACTTTAATAGTATCATTTTTATTAATAACAAAATTTCTTGTATCCATCTTACTAATAACTAGAAGGCGTCGACTGAGTTTACTGTTATTCTGAATACAAGATATTTTACCTTCAATAGATGAAAAAATTTCTGTTTGCGCGATAATTGATCCACGTGTAATATCTTGATTATTTTTAACCAATAATCGAGTTTTTGTATAAAAATTTTTATTATTAATAATGTTAACATTAGAGTCTCTAATAGAAATAAAATCGACTGTGATAAATTTTAGCAGAAAACAAATTTTATTATTAAAACTTTTTTTAAATTCCATAAAACAATTCAAATGCCATGCTTTTTCATGTATATCAGCAACTAAATGAGTTTTTAATAGGTTAATTCCTGCTACGGATTTAACTCTTTCACCATCTTTGAAATAAATTCTTCGAATTAATTTTAAATTAAAAATATCTGTTTTAAAAGAATCATTAGAAATATTAAATAATATATCTTTATCTGGTACAGAGTATACAATAACAGGTCTAATTAAAATAAAATTATTTTCTTTAATTTTCATATATTCCCAATATACTAATTTATCTGTAAAGATTCCATCTACTATTTTTTCGCCTGGCCTCAAAAAGCCTCTATACTTACCTATGTTCTTATAAATATCTTTATTATTTAAAGAATAAATTTTCCCTGGCTTTATAATAATTTCTCTAATAATACCATCTTTTTGTACAACCTCTAAAATACCTGAATTATTTGCAAAAATATTTTTAATTATTTCTGTACCAGCTTCAACAAATTCACCATGCTTAATAAGCAATAACGAAATATCTTTATTCACTTCATGTGTTTCTTCAGCAATCCATAAGATATAACCTGATCCAATTATATCGTAATACTCTTTATTATTAATAATTTGTTTTTTGGAAACAGATAAATCCAAATACTTTATAATGCCACCCGTTGTTGTTTTATATAAAGTAGATACTAAATCACCTATAATTTGATTATGTATAATTTTTTGATTTGGTTCTATCTTTAATAAAAATTTATCTTTCGTTTTCGTCTCTAAAACAAAATTTTTATATCGACTATTTGAATCCAGCAAAACTTTCATATTAATAAAAGTTTTAGATGAAGTGACTATAAAGACTTGAGGATTTATATTTTTACTATGTTTTTTTATAATACAGACACGTCCAGTATGACGACTAATAACTTGAGTACGGGCTAACAAACTATTTTCATATATTTTTTGATGATTAGTAACAACTAATTGAGCATCATCAGGTATATTGTGTACTTTCCCGGAAAGAATCCAGATAACTCCACTCGTTTTTGCGCTAAGCAAAGAATTTTGCGGTTTTTGTTTATCTCTGATAATAAAATCAGTCAAATGTACACTTCCAGAAAAATCCGCAACCACTGCTTTTTGTGCCCTCTCTTTAATAACACGATTACTTAAAGGATATTCAGCTATGACTTCTCCTGCTTTCACAAAAGATTTATTTTTAACTAATAAAAGAGTACCTCTTACTAAATCTATTAAACTTTCTTGATTATTTTCATCTATTAACTTTATTTTACAATCAGCATTAACAAGCATAGCATGGTCACCATGACGCGTTCTCGCATTACTAAGAATCATACTATTTAAATATTCAACTTGACAGTTTTTTGTATTTACAATAGTCTGAGCTAATTCACCTGTAAATACACCCCCCGTATGAAAAGTACGCATTGTTAATTGAGTACCTGGTTCACCGATAGATTGTGCAGCAATAATACCAACAGCTTCCCCAAGATCAACCATTCTACCATGTGCCAAATTCCAACCATAGCATAATTGGCACACAGATCTTACAGAATCACATGTTATAGGAGAACGTACTAATATACTCTTAAAACCAAGTTGAATAATTTTACTTGATAAAGAAGGATTTATACTTTGACCTGAATGCGCTATTATCTTACTTGACATAGGATCCAAAATATCTTCAGCTAATATTCGACCTAATAGTGATTGTTGTAAACTAATTAAAACTTTTTGATTATCAACCATTTCTTCTAATAAAATGCCTTTAGTTGTTTTACAATTAGCTTCTCTGATAATTACATCTTGAGCAACATCAACTAATCTACGTGTTAGATACCCGGAATCTGCTGTACGTAATGCTGTATCAACTAAACCTTTTCGAGCACCATAAGATGAAATAAAATAATCAGTGATTGTTAGGCCTTCTCTAAAGTTACTAGAGATAGGTAAATCAATTATTTGACCCTGAGGATCGGACATTAGGCCTCTCATACCGACTAATTGTCTAACTTGTGAAATATTAGCTCTAGCACCTGAAAATGCCATCATATAAATTGAATTTAAAGGATCTGTATTTTTAAAATACAGTACAACTTCGTACTTTAAAGTTTCACTGGCATTATTCCACGTATCAATTACCTTTTGAAATCTTTCAACAGCTGTAATTTCTCCTCTCTTATAACGATTATCTGTATCTTCTATAGTATACATAGTAGTTCGCAATAAATTTTGCTTAACAGGAGGTATTCGCAAATCTTCAAGACTCAATGAAATACCTGCTTTTGTGGCATAATAAAAACCTAAATCTTTTAACTTGTCTGCCATATTTGCTGCACGAGCAATACCATAATTTCTGAAAGCCCAAACAATTAATTGTTTTAATTGAGATTTATCTATTACTTTATTAGAAAAGCTCGGTTGTCTTACAGACTTTTTCATTAGATATTTATCCTCATAATAACTAATTTATTTAATCTACTAAAGATTCTTTAATAACTTTATTAAATAGAATACGTCCAGGCGTAGTACGTATATATTGAACTAATTTATTATCATGATGATCTTTCTTTATAATTCTATCAGTAAAAATACTTGTAACTAAACCATCTGAATGAAACTGTTTATCAGTTATATGATTATCATGTAAACTTTCAACTATACCATCGAAACGTACCCAAATTAAAGAATGCAATTCGATCTGTTTTTGCTCATAAGCCATTAAAGCATCTTGCAAATTAGCAAAATATTGACCTTCACCCTTTTTAGCTGATGGATTATTAGTTGTTAAATAATAGCAACCTAAAACCATATCTTGACTGGGCATTAAAATAGGATGGCCTGTTGCAGGAGATAAAAAATTATGAGGGGCCAACATTAATAGTCTTGCTTCAGCTTGCGCTTCTAAAGATAATGGAATATGTACAGCCATTTGATCACCATCAAAGTCAGCATTAAAAGCTGGACATACAAGCGGATGTAATTTAATTGCTCTACCTTCTACTAAAATAGGTTCAAAAGCTTGAATACCTAATCTATGTAAAGTTGGTGCTCTATTTAATAAAACTGGATGGCCATGTATAACTTCTTCTAAAACACTCCATACAACCGATTCATTTTTCTGTATAATTTTTTTTGCAGCTTTAATATTATTGACTAATCCCTGTAAAATTAAACGATGAATAACAAAAGGTTGAAATAGCTCTAAAGCCATTTCTCTTGGCAAACCGCATTGATGTAATTTTAAATTCGGACCAACAACAATTACAGATCTACCTGAATAGTCAACTCTTTTACCTAGTAAATTTTGTCGAAATCTACCTTGCTTACCTTCTATAATATCTGACAAAGATTTTAGAGGTCTATTATTAGCTCCAACAACAGTTCTACCGCGACGTCCATTATCCATTAAAGAATCAACAGCTTCTTGAAGCATTCTTTTTTCATTTCGAACAATGATCTCTGGTGCTAGTATTGATTTTAATCTAGCTAATCGATTATTTCTATTAATAATTCGACGATAAAATTCATTTAAATCTGCTGTTGCAAATCGACCTCCATCTAATTGCACCATAGGACGTAAATCAGGTGGAATTACAGGTATTACAGAAAAAACCATCCATGAAGGGTCAGCACCTGTGGCTAAAAAATTTTCTAATAAACGCAATCTCTTCATCTTTTTATTAAATTTTGGTGAAGGATTTTTTGATATCTTAGGTGGCCTTAAAGCTTCTTCTCTTAAAATTTCAACGGTTGTTTCTAAATCTATATTTTTCAAAAGTTTATAAATTGCTTCAGCACCTATACTTATTTCAATACCAAAGAGATTAGAAGATTGTAGATAAAGTTTATCCTCTAAAGCTCTCCATTCATAACCTTCTAATAATTGCTTATAACTGAGTTGCTCATAATCCCCAGGATTAGTAACAACATATGAATGAAAATAGACAATTTTTTCGACTTCTTTAACAGTTAAATCTAAAGCTAATGCTATATAGCTTGTACTACCCTTTAAATACCATACATGAGTTACAGGGGCTGCAAGTTCAATATAAGCCATTCTATGTCTTCTAACTTTAGATTCTGTTACTTCAACACCACATCTTTCACAAACAACACCTTTATAACGAAACCTTTTATATTTACCACAGTGACATTCCCAATCTTTAACTGGACCAAAAATACGTTCACAAAACAAACCATCCATTTCAGGCTTTAAAGTTCTATAATTAATTGTTTCTGGTTTAGTTACTTCACCTACTATATGCCCATTGGGCAATATTCTTTCTCCCCATGAACGTATCTTTTCTGGTGAGGCAAGACTAATTTTAACATAATCAAAATGACGTTCAAACTTAGTCATAAAATAATATATATATCGTTAATAAGACATTAATAATAAATTAAAATTTAATAATCACCCATTATATCTAAATTAGAATAAAAATCTTTTGGATTTAACATTTTTATTTCTTGACCATGTTGTATATTCTCGTGTGAATTTAATGCAAGGTTTTTAGTAAAATTTGTGATATTTTTATCGCTAGACATCAAATCAACTTCAACTCCTTTATTTTCTCCATTGTCAAATAATTCTACTTTGTGAACTGCTATATCTAAACCCAAGGACTGAAGTTCTCTCATTAAAACTTTAAAAGATTCAGGTGTACCTGGCTTAGGTATAGGTTTTCCTTTAACAATTGCATTTAACGCTTCATTTCTACCTTGCATATCATCTGATTTCACAGTCAATAATTCTTGTAATGTATATGCTGCACCAAAAGCTTCTAGAGCCCAAACTTCCATTTCACCTAATCTTTGTCCACCATGTTGAGCACGTCCTCCTAGAGGTTGTTGAGTTACTAATGAATAAGGACCTGTTGATCTGGCATGAATTTTATCATCTACTAAATGAACTAATTTTAAAATATATGCTTTACCGACTGTGATTGGATTATCAAAAGCTTCCCCAGTTCTACCATCACAAAGCTTTATTTTACCTGGATGTAGCGAGTTAAATAACCATGATTGATTGCTTATTAAACTCGCCTGTTTTAATTTATTATTAACTAATGCTCTTGAGGCTTCTGGACCATACATTTCATCAAAAGGTATGACTTTAAATCTTTTACGTAAATATTCACCTGCTAAACCTAGTAAGCATTCAAATAACTGGCCTACATTCATTCTTGATGGTACTCCTAAAGGATTTAATACAATATCAACAGGTGTTCCGTCAGGTAAAAAAGGCATATCTTGCCTAGGTAAAATTCTTGAAATAATCCCTTTATTACCATGACGACCAGCCATTTTATCACCTACTTGAATTTTTCTTTTTTGAGCAACATAAATACGAATGATTGCATTAGTACCAGGCGGTAATTCATCTCCACTTTGACGTTTAAAGACTTTAACATTCACAACTCTACCTCTAGCTGCATTAGGCAATCTTAATGATGTATCTCTTACATCTCTAGCTTTTTCGCCAAAGATTGCTCGTAATAACTTTCCCTCTGGTAATTGATCTGATTCACCTTTTGGAGTTATTTTACCTACTAAAATATCTCCTGAATCTACCCACGAACCTACAGATATTATTCCATTATTATCTAACAAACTAATAGCTGCTTCACTAACATTGGGTATATCTCTTGTAATTTCTTCAGGACCTAATTTCGTTTGTCTGCATTCTAATTCATATCTTTCAATATGAATAGACGTATATAAATCATCATATACAAGACGCTCACTAATTAAAAATGCATCTTCATAGTTATAACCTTCCCATGGCATATAAGCAACAAGAATATTTCTACCAAGGGCTATTTCTCCACCATCAGTTGAAGCACCATCAGCAATTATTTGTCCAACAAGTACATGTTCTCCTGGCCATACTAATGGTCGTTGATTAATACATGTATCTTGATTAGAACGATAATATTTTTTTAACCTGTAATGTACTGTTCTACTTTCAAAATCCTTAATACCTATTTTTGTTCCTGATACATAACTAACAACACCATTTGTTCTACTTGTTACAACCATTCCTGAATCTTTAGCTACTTTTGCTTCTAAGCCTGTACCTACTATTGCTTTTTCTGGATATAATAAAGGTACAGCTTGCCTTTGCATATTGGATCCCATCAATGCTCGGTTTGCATCATCATGCTCTAAAAAAGGTATTAGAGAAGTTGCTGCTGATATAACTTGAATTGGTGAAACAGTCATATAATCTACCTGCTCTATAGTTGCAGTAATAAATTCCTGTCTATATCTCACTGGAATAACCTTATACTTAATATAATTTTTATAATCTAAAGGTATATCTGCTGGAGCTATACGTAAATCATCTTCTTCATCTGCAGTAATATATACAGGTGATTGGTCATTAAGAACTTTACCCAATTCCACTTTATAACAAGGCGTCTCTATAAAACCATACCTATTAACTCTTGCATATATACTTAATGAACCTATTAAACCTGCATTAGGACCTTCAGGTGTTTCTATAGGGCAAATGCGTCCATAATGACTTGGATGTAAATCTCGAACAGCAAAACCTGCACGATCTTTATTTAAACCACCGGGACCTAAAGCACTAATTCTCCTTTTATGCGTTAATTCAGACAAAGGATTTGTTTGATCCATAAATTGGGATAATTGACTAGAACCAAAAAATTCTCTTACAGAAGCCATTAAAGGCTTAGGATTAACTAAATTAGACAAACTCAATGAATCTAAATCACAAATCATCATACGTTCACGTATAATTCTTTCTAAACGATTTAAACCTATTCTTATTTGATTTTGTAAAAGTTCTCCTACAGAGCGAACTCTTCGATTACCTAAATGATCTATATCATCAAATGTTCCTATATTTTGTTCTTTAATGTTAATTAAATAATCAATTGCTACTAAAATATCTTGAGGTGATAATACTCTAAAATTTTTAGGTACTTTTAAAGTTAATTTTTTATTAATTTTATGCCTGCCAACTTCTCCCAAATCATATCTTTTGGGATCAAAAAAACGTGTATAAAGCATTTGTTTAGCAACCGCAACTGTTGCAGGTTCATTTGGACGTAACTTTCCATAAACAATTAATAAAGCCTCTTCATCTGTGATTTGTTCAACAGAGGATTTACCTACCTCTTTTTCTAACTCTTTTTTTTCATATAAGTATGAAGCACTAATTAAAAAGGAATACTTTGTTAAATTTTTCTTAATATCATCATTATGCAAACCAATTGCACGTAAAAATATATAAGCATTAACTTTATGGGTTTTATCAATTCTAACCCATATCTGACCCTTAGAATCAATTTCAAATTTTAACCAAGAACCTCTATTCGAAATTAGACTTGCACTATATATTTGCTTATCATTTTTATCTAATTCTTTTTTATAATAAATACCTGGACTACGTACAATTTGATTTATAATAACTCTCTCTGTACCAGAAATAATAAAAGTACCTCGATTTGTCATTAAAGGCAAATCACCTATAAAAACAGGCCTTTTTTTATATTTCTTATTTTTATCTTGTACATTTAATAAATTAAAAGTATCTGTATTTTTTTCACTTTTTAATAATTCAGTATCTTTTCTGTTAAGCTTTGCTGGTATATATATTTGAGCACTGTATGTACGATCACGGCTTTTTGCTTTTCTTACACTATAACGTGGAAATTTTAACTTATAGTCTTTACCAAAAAATTGTAGTTCTAATTTACCTGTAGGATCCGTTATGGTAGGAAAAGAGTCTAATACCTCACCTAAACCTTCAGACAAAAAAGTTCTAAAACTTTCTCTTTGAATTTCTGCAAGATCTGGAAATATAGATGAAGAAATTGTTTCTTGTGACATTAAAAACTCCAATGGATTAATAATTAATATTAATATCATTCAAGAATGAACACTCTAAAGTATTATAGACTTTAGTTGCTGATAAATTAAAATATACTTTTTCTGTTTAAAAATAGAAGATGTTAATCATAGAAATTGAATAAATTTAAAAACTGTTTAATAGCTTATACATTATAACTATAAGCTATTGTTAATGCTCCGAATTATAAATTCATATTTTTCAGGACTCTAGCTAACATAGCTTTTTTGCGTGCACCATTATTTTTATGCAAAATCCCTTTTTTAACAGCCTTATCAATTTTTTTGTAAGCTATATTCAAATTGTAGATTATATGCGATTGATTAAAATCTTGATTATTTTGAAGGCTAACCAAATATTTCTTAGACCAGGTTTTTATCGATGATTTATATATTTTATTTCTACAACGGTTTCGAGAAGCAATTTTTGTCTTTTTAACAGCGGATAAATTTTTAGACATAAGATAAAGTAAATCAGAAATTCATAATAGATTATGCAAAATAATCAAATAAATACTTAACAATTGAGTTAATATATGATGATTATATCATTACTAAAATTTATATACAATCATGACATTAATATAGAAAATATTATACAAATATTGAATAGTACTTGCTAGTTTTAAATCAAACATGGGATAATATAAATATTCAATTTTAATTTTATACAGAGTAATATGGGTAAGAATAAAGGAGCACGAATAACAATTACTTTAGAATGCACATGCAGAAACTCACAAAATAATATAGTTAGGAAACCTGGCATTTTTCGGTATACGAGCTCTAAAAATAGGCGAAATACACCTGCACGATTAGAGCTAAACAAATTTTGTCCAAATTGTAATTGTCATTGTAAATTCAAAGAAATCAAATAAAACTACAATTTATTATTATTATGATTTTATACAACAAAAAATCTTCCCCTATTAAGTCAAATGATATTTTAGATTATAAAGATATAGACTTAATTAGAAAATTTATTACCGAACAAGGTAAAATTTTATCTAGACGTTCTACTGGTTTAACTGCTAAACAACAAAAAAAAATGACACAATGTGTTAAAAGAGCACGTATTTTAGCATTATTACCTTTTTTAAATAAAGACTAAAAAATCTTCAAAATTATTGTACAAAGATGAAAAAAAATATAATAATATTTATCATCTTTAATAATCAAGATTATAAAACTTTTTCTTTTGGGCTTAATTCATATGATTCAATTATATCTTGTTTTTTCCACATTTGATAATCATCACACATTACACCACATTCACTACCATACATTACTTCTTCGACATCTTCTTTAATACGTTTCAAAGATTTTAATATACCATCATAAACAATTGTTTTATCACGGTATACAGTAATATGAGATAATTTTTTTAATTTACCGCTATCAACAAAACAACCAGCTACAGAACCCTTATTAATATAAAATACTGTCTGCACAGTAGCACGACCAATAATAACTTTATTATATTCTGGATCAACTAAATCTAACATATAGCACTTAACATGATCTAATAAATCATAAATTACTGAAAAATTGAAAAAGGTAACACATGATTTTTTTAAAAAGTTACGAATGTTAGAAGAAATATTAACATTAAAACCAATAATTAAAGAGCTAGTAGTAGATGCTAATTGCACATCTGTATTCGAAATAATTCCTGAGCTTGCAGACAATATATTAATTTGCACTTTTTCTTGTGGAATTCTAGAAAAAGCATAAATAATAGCTTCAATAGAACCTTGAGTATCTGTTTTTAAAATAACATTTAATTGCTTAAGTTGTGACTTATTACTATAACTATCTGCTGTTATTCTCGTATTTAACATTTTAGAAAAATCATAATGATAATCATTATCATTTGTAATATTCTTAATATATTTCTTAGCTTCTTTATCATCTTTGACAACTTGAAAACTAGCTCCTGCTTGTGGAATAGAGGAAAATCCCCAAATTTCAACAATCGAAGAAGGTAAAGCTTCTTTTATCTTAACACCTATACTATTTACTATTACCTTAACTTTACCTTCAATATCACCTGAAACAATTAAATTACCTAATTTTAAAGAACCATTTTGTACAATTACATTCGCAATTATACCTTTTTGCTTATCTAAATGCGCTTCTAATATAGTGCCTATTGCTAGTTGGTTTGGATCTGATCTTAATTCTTGCAATTCTGCAAGTAAACAAATAGTTGACAATAATTGATTAATATTTTGTCCTGTTAATGCACTAACTTCTACAATATGTACATTACCTCCCCAATCTGCATCAAGAATATCAAACTGGGCTAATTCTTCTTTAATTTTTAAAACATTTATATTTTTCTTATCTATTTTATTAATAACAACTATATAAGGTAATTTTAAATTTAAAATATATTTTATAGCTTCTATACTTTGAGGCTTCAAGTCATCATCAGCAGCTAATACTAATAAAGCAATATCTGCTACTTGAGCTCCACGTAATCTCATCGCAGAAAATGCTTCATGACCAGGTGTATCTAAAAATACCAATTTCTCATATGAAGATTCATATAGCCATTCTACTTCATAGCCTGAAATTGCTTGAGTGATTCCTCCTATTTCTTTCTTAACTAAATTAGTTCTACGAATAGCATCAAGTAAGGTTGTTTTTCCATGGTCTACATGGCCAAAAACAGTTATGATTGGCGGTCTTTTCACAGCCTGACTAGAAGAGGTATTTGTAATGTGATCTTTAATATTTGCAATATCATTAAATTCTATATTTGATACTTGAAAATTATAATTTATAGCTATTTCAGTAGCAATTGAAATATCAAGAACTTGATTAATAGTAACTGAAATACCTTTTAGAAATAAACGTGTAATTATTTCAGTTTCTGGTATTTGTAACTTTATAGCTAATTCCTGTACAGTTAAAGGCCTATCTATAGTAATACTGCGACAAACATCTGTATCTTCATTATTATTTAAAATTGCTTGATCGCTGATATTAGATAAATTACTGTCAACTACATCCTGCCTCAATTTATTTTTCTTTTTTTGCTTACTAAATTTATGGGGTTTTATTAAATCATTATTCAAAGATTCTTCATCTAATAGTCCATTATTATTATTAATAAAAATATCATCACTACCTAAGCTACGTTTATGACGTATTTTCTTTTTCAAACGAACTTTATTTTTTTTTATTTCTAAATTATCTGGCTGTTCAAGATGGTTTTTATTTTTTTTATCAAACTTATATGAATTATTGAAATTTTTATTCTGCTCATTAATTTGACTAAAAGTTGGCTCTATATTAACTAAAGGTTTCTTATTAAGTACATTATTCGACGTTTTTATATCAATTAATTTAGGATGTTCTAATAGTAAAATATTTTCTTTCGAATTTATAGAGATACAGAAATAAGAATCTGAAGCCTCCTTATTTATATTGAACAACTTATAATTTGACGAAAACCTATATATCATTTTATTTTTAAGAGTATGCTATATTATATATTTTTAATAACTATATTGTAATTCACGAAACAATAAATAATAAATATGTAATTTGATTATACATATATAATGATAAATTAGTATAATATTTATAACTCTTATAATATAAATAAAATCAATTACGCATAAATATTAATTAAAGGAATACTATGCCTCGTTTACAAAAAAATGATAATTTTATAGACAAAACATTTACAGTTTTAGCTGATATTGTCTTAAAAGTATTACCTACTAGTAAAGAAGAAAAGCAAGCTTTTTGTTATTATCGTGATGGTATGTCCGCTCAATCAGAAGGTGAATATGCGGAAGCATTAGAAAATTATTACGAAGCATTAGAATTAGAAGAAGATCCTTATGATAGATCCTATATATTATATAATATAGGCTTAATTTATGCAAGTAATGGTGAACATATTAAAGCTTTAGAATATTATCATCAAGCTCTTGAATTAAATCCAAAATTACCACAAGCTTTAAATAATATTGCTGTTATATATCATTATCAAGGCTTAAAAGCAACGGATCAAAAAAAATTCAAGCTTTCTAATTCTATGTTTAACAAAGCAGCTGAATATTGGAGACAAGCCATATATCTAGCACCAAATAATTATATTGAAGCACAAAATTGGCTAAAAACAACAGGTAGACTAAATAACTTGAGTCAATAAAAATTAAATTAATATTATGATTTTATCATTAAATTTTAGAAATTTAATTTAAAATAATAGATATAGAATATATCTTATCTGCAAATTTATAACAAATAATATAATTATTAATTTAATTCTATTTAGAAATTTTGTCTATTGACTACATATTAATAAACTCGTATATAATTAAAATGGTTACAGTAGCGACAAAAGGATCTGTCATTCAAATCATTGGTCCTGTATTAGATATAGAATTTCCAAACGGACAATTACCTAAAGTATTCAACGCATTAAAAGTAAAGGGTCCTGATAATACGATTACTTGTGAAGTACAACAATTATTAGGAGATAATAGAGTGAGAGCTGTTGCAATGAGTTCTACAGAAGGATTAAAAAGAGGTGTTGAAGTAACAGACACAGGAGCCCCCATTACTGTTCCTGTAGGTATACCTACTTTAGGTAGAATTTTTAATGTTTTAGGTGAGCCTGTTGATAATCTAGGAGATGTTTTTTCTAGTGATTCATTACCAATACACAGATCTGCGCCATCGTTCACACAACTAGAAACAAAACCTTCTATTTTTGAAACAGGTATAAAAGTAGTGGATTTATTAGCTCCATATCGTAGAGGCGGCAAAATAGGCCTGTTTGGTGGAGCTGGAGTTGGTAAAACTGTATTGATCATGGAATTAATTAATAACATTGCTAAAGCACACGGAGGCGTATCTGTGTTTGGTGGTGTAGGAGAAAGAACTAGAGAAGGAAATGATCTATATGAAGAAATGAAAGAATCTAAAGTAATAAATGCAGAAAAACTTACAGATTCAAAAGTAGCTTTAGTATACGGACAAATGAATGAACCTCCTGGAGCAAGAATGCGTGTAGGTTTAACTGCTCTAACAATGGCCGAATATTTTAGAGATATTAATAAACAAGACGTATTACTATTTATTGACAATATTTTTAGATTTGTACAAGCTGGATCAGAAGTATCAGCATTACTAGGCCGTATGCCCTCTGCTGTTGGATATCAACCAACTTTAGCAACTGAAATGGGAGCTTTACAAGAAAGAATTACATCAACAACAGATGGGTCTATTACATCTATTCAAGCTGTTTATGTACCCGCTGATGATTTAACTGATCCTGCGCCCGCTACTACATTTGCACATCTTGATGCTACAACTGTTTTGTCAAGAAACTTAGCTGCAAAAGGAATATATCCTGCCGTTGATCCTTTAGGATCAACATCAACTATGCTACAACCTGATATTGTAGGCCTAGAACACTATACAACCGCTCAACAAATAAAATCAACACTTCAAAGATACAAAGAACTACAAGATATTATTGCCATTTTAGGTCTAGATGAATTATCTGAAGAAGATAGATTAACTGTTGCTAGAGCACGTAAAATAGAAAGATTTCTATCTCAACCTTTTTTCGTTGCTGAAGTATTCACAGGTTCTCCAGGTAAATATGTATCTTTAGAAGAAGCTATTAAAGGATTTCAAATGATTTTAAAAGGTGAATTAGATGATTTACCTGAACAAGCTTTTTATTTAGTAGGCAATATTGAAGAAGCGATTGATAAAGCTGATACTTTGAAATAAAATAATTATGAAATTACATATACGTGTCATTGCTCCAGATAGAACTGTATGGGATGCAAATGCAGAAGAAGTTATTTTGCCAAGCAGTACAGGACAACTAGGTATCTTAGCAGGTCATATACCATTATTAACAGCATTAGATATTGGTGTAATGCGTGTACGCATAGAGAAAGAATGGCAACCTATAATACTACTTGGTGGATTTGCTGAAGTAGAAAACAATAATATTACTATACTTGTAAATGGTGCTGAACAAGCATCTGACATAGATATTAGTGAAGCTCAAGATAATTTAGATACAGCAACAAAGATATTAGCTGAAGCAAAAACTAATAAAGATAAAATCGAAGCTACGCAAAATTTACGCAAGGCTCGTGCAAGAGTTCAAGCAGCAACAGTATTGAATACCTAATGCTTTTAAGAGTGATCAAATCCTATATATGTTATATAGGATTTGATCACTCTTAAGCATTGAAAAGGAATTAACTTAAACCTGAACAAATATAATCAAAATATAAACCCATTTCTTTACCAGCGTCTGGACCAACTAAACTAGCTGTAACTTCTTTCATAGCTTGAATAGCTTGTATTGTAGCTCCAATTGGGACACCTAAAGAATTATAAGTCTCTTTCAAGCCATTCAATACACGTTCATCTAATATAGAAGGATCTCCAGCTAACATACCATAAGTAGCATATCTTAAATAATAATCTAAATCTCTGATACATGCAGCATATCTTCTAGTAGTATACATATTACCACCTGGTCTAGTAATATCTGAATACAATAAAGCTTTTGCAACTGATTCCTTTATAATAGTAGCTGCATTAGCTGCAATTGTAGCAGCTGCACGTACTCGTAATTCACCTGTTTGAAAATAACCACGCAATTTTTCTAATGAATTATCATCTAAATATTTTCCTTGTACATCCGCTGTATTAATAACAGAAGTAATAGCATCTTGCATAATTGTGAGTTTCCTTAAAATTTATATTAATTTTTTATATATTTTATTGCATAGCACCTAATGTATAATCAAAATAAAAACCTGCTTCTGCAGAATCTTCACCAGATAATAAAGAACATGCTATACTTTTCATGCAACGTACACCCTCTGCTACACCGGAAATAGGTGTACCTAATGAATTATACATTTCTTTGACTCCCACTAAACCTATTTCTTCAATAGGTGTTACATCGCCTGCTACTATACCATAAGTAACTAGTCTTAGATAATAATCTAAATCACGTAAACATGTTGCTGTCATTTCTTCTCCATAAGCATTACCACCTGGTGAAACAACATCTGTACGTTTTTGAAATAATTGTTGACCACCTTGTTTTACAATTAATTCACGATTATCTGTCAAAATCTGCGCTATTCTTAAACGTCTTTGACCTGATAAAACAAAACTTTTTATACGATCTAATTCGCCTGGGCTCAAATATCGAGCCTCTGCATCTGCATTTACAATTGACTTAGTAACAATACTCATTTATATAACTCCCAAAAAGGTTTTATATTATATATTAACTATTTTTATAATCATAGATTACATTCAACCAACTTAAATAACTATATAATAGTTTCATTATACAAACTCTTATTTTTTTTTAATAACTTTATCATTATTTCTTTTATTTTAGGTAATAAATAATTTTATTATAAAAAGTACTAAAACAAGAAAGATTAATAAATATTATCAATTTTTCTATTGGTTTCCCAATATAGCTTGAAAACTAGGTATTATAATTGTTTCATTTTGTTTCGTTAAAGTATTATATAATTTTTCTGTGTTAGGAAAATTAGCTGCCGGTAATGTTGGAAAACGACGATATGGAACTGTATTGGGTCCAAATACTGTATTATATTCTATACTATTTACCAAAGTGGATATAAAATATAATTGTCCTTGTGAAGCTAAAATTTGATTATAATATCTAATTTCTGCTTGATTATTAGGTGCTCTTCCAAGAAAATGCTTCGTACCCAATTCTATTACCTTAGTATTAGGATATGGTTGATAAAATTCTTTACGATATAACTGTGAAGAACCTAATTTTTCTACCAATTGTTTTACATTAATTTCTTGTGATAAAAATGCTTGTTCTAAATTATAAAATTCATCACCTAAAGTGAAAGCATTTAAATCTCTTTCAAATAATTGTCTATATACAGCTCTAATAATTTGTAATCTATCTGATTTATTTGTATATGATTCAACTTTAAAAACTACATTTTGATCTCTTCTAGAAGTTACTCCTTGTTGAATTCTTTGGTTAATACTATTCAAACTACGGTTTTCTCGAATTTCACCTAAAGCAACAAATTTATCACGCTTTTCAATATTGCTATTACTTATTGGTAATTGTACTTTTAATTGAGTCATACTTGGTCTTAAATTCCGTGCAGATACCCCTGATGGTGTAACATACCTCTCATAGGGTACTATATTATCACCAAAAGATTCTAAATATTCAGTACTATCTAAAATCATATCTACCATTTTATAGTAACCTTGCTTATATGCAATATCAAAATACTGATTGATTTCTTGTCTTCCATAAGTTGGTCTACCAATTAATCGATTATGAATATATTCTATAGCTTTACAAATATAAAAAGGCTCCCAATATAAAGATCTAAAAATAGACGATTTTACCAACTGACGTATAAAATCTCGTACAGAAATTTTGGAATCTCTTAATTGACTTTCAAACCTCTTTATTGTAGATAATTCTTCTGCATAAACAAATCTGCCAAAAACTCTCAAATAAACAGCTTTAATAACTTGATTTAGATTTGTTTCTACTTCTCTATTATTAATTGATTGACTAATAGTAAAATTTACTAGATTTAACTTAAATACTTTAGGTCCTAATGAACCAGCTGTTTTCGATCGTAAATTAGGACTACTAATTTGACTATAAATACCGGGCCCTCGTCGTAATAAAATTCTTCTTGTATCTTTGCCAAAAGGTGCTGATTTTTTGCGTAAATTAACTAAATTTTGCGGAAAAATTGCACCAAACTGTATAGCTAAAGGATCATTACTTAATCCATAAGGGTGTTGATCAGGTAAATTGGTTTTATAGTCACTGAATAAAGTTATAAATTGTGGTATTTTTCTAAATGCTGTACTATAATTTAACAGATCTATTTGGGCACCCCAATTACGTGATTCTTGGGCTTCTTCACCTAAACTTCTTAAATATGGTACAGTTTCTTCAGCAAAATAATCAGCATATTCTGTTGCATTAATAATACTATCGATAAGTCCATCTAAACCTCTAGAAGATAAAATCGCAAAATATTTCTGAAATTCCTCTATAGAACTAAGACCTCTGCCTAAAAAATGTCTAAATGCCAGCTCTAACACCCTACTATTGACAAAAGGTTCATAAAATTGTTTACGATAAACAGAAGATTTACCTAAAAAACGTATGAACTCTTTTATAGAAAGGTTTCCATTTTTAACTTGAGATTCTAAATCAGAAAACTCTAAGCTATACGCCTTAGATATATCTCTTTCAAAAATTTGCCTATAGCAAGCTCGAATAACATTATTTTTTTCTTCTATTGATAAACTTGTTTTCATTACAAATCTTTGAACTGATACACCTGCTTTTGCATATATTTGAGGTAAACGCAGTCCTTGAAGATCAGTTGATGTTCTTTTACGTAATTTATCAGTTAACGAAGGAGCGTCAAATTCTGAAATTACAATATTAAAATACTCTTTAACTAATTCCTGTCCTTCCAAATCATCATTAAAAATATTTACTGCTATTTTACGCATCTCACGTAATGCTACACTTGCTGCTGCACTAGAACATGCATTATCAATAAGCTCTCTTAAACCACGAATATTCACAGAAAGTATATTAGGATCACCTGCAACTATAGCATAAGTTAAATACCTTAAAAACCAATCTAAATCACGTAAAGATTTTTTCATACGTGTAGAACCATAACGAACAACATTGATTGGCTTAAAACCAGGTGGCAAAGAATCACTAGAACTAAAAGTAGATGCTACTCCTCCTAAAAAACTATTCTGAGTATCACCTGATAAATTTTGTAAATCCATTACATCCTTTGACACATCAGTAGCTAAAAAAGCTGCTTGAGGTCTCTCTAAATAAGAAATAGCTGATCCACCGACAAAAATTTTATCTGCTGCTTTAGCAACTAAAATATTAGCATTTTTAGTTAATAAATCAGCTACTTCTAAACGTTTACTACCTGAATTTAAAAATGCGACTAATTCATTCAATTCACCTAATTGCAAAAATCTATCCTGTTGTTCTGCTTGCACAATAGTTGAGATTGATGCTGTTCGGTAAAGTTGCGGTCGTGCCAGTGGACTTCCACTACTTGCCTTAACAATCATTGAAATATATCTCCTTACAGTTATTCCTAATTTAGTTTTCACTTATTATAATGATTACTACTAAAATATCAGATTATCATCATAAAAAAGCTAACTTTATTTACAAGAAGTTATCAGATTTTTTTAATAACTACTCCTATAATATAATTAAAAATACAGCTACCTTGAATAAAGATAGATTTTGTAATACTTATATACCTTATATACGTACTAACAAATTCTTAAACTTTTATAAATAAAAATTATTACAACAAACTAATAAAATCTAGTATTTATCATTAAATACAGGATAAACTAAATCAACTAAAATATAACATTCATCTATATTAAAACCATGAAAAAACAATGGAATGATAAAGCAGAAATGTCAATAATAGAACATTTGGAAGAATTAAGACAAAGAATTTTTATAGCTTTTACTATTTTTCTTATAACAACATTTATATGCTTTATATATACCAAAAATATATCATATTTACTTCAGCAACCAGCAATAGGTATTAAATTTTTACAGCTTGCACCCGGTGAGTATCTTTTTGCATCTATCAAAGTATCTATATATGCCGGACTGATGTTGAGTAGTCCATTTATTATATACCAAATCCTACTATTTATTTTACCCGGCTTAACTAAGAAAGAAGCTTCTTTTATAATACCTATACTAATATCTTCTATTATACTTTTTTTTCTTGGTATTATATTCTCTTATACAGTTTTGGCACCTGCTGCTCTAACATTTTTAATTCACTACGGCGCTGATATAGTAGAACCAATATGGTCATTTGATCAATATTTTAACTTTATACTACTATTACTATTTAGTACAGGTATAGCTTTTCAAATCCCTGTTATCCAAATAATGTTAGGTGTTTCTCGTATTATATCTTCTAAACAAATGCTATCATATTGGAAATATGTTATTTTTATATCAACTATTATAGGAGCTATTTTAACTCCCTCTACAGATCCAATAACTCAGCTTTTTATGTCTGCAGCTATTTTATTACTATACTTCAGTGGTATTTTAATTTTAAAAACATTCAATAAATAAAAGAAATTAAATTAACGATTATTTAATTACATTTATTAGTAAAAACTTACAAATAAAACATATTTATTAAAAATAATAAATATAGAATGTTATTATAAATAAAAGATAGAGAATTTATAAATTTACCCTTCAAAATCATATGAACTTACGTTATTTATACAATTTTATAAAAATAATTAGAATCCTGATTTTAATTATCGCGAGTTTTGTTAACTTCAATGCAATAAATCCAATTAGTGTTCATGCATTTCCAATTTATGCACAACAAGGCTATGAAGATCCTCGAGAAGCAACTGGACGAATTGTCTGCGCTAACTGTCATTTAGCACAAAAACCTGTAGAACTTGAAGCACCACAGGCTGTTTTACCAAATAGTGTATTTGAAGCTGTAGTTAAAATACCTTATGATTTGAATAGTAAACAAGTTTTAGGAAATGGAGCAAAAGGGTCTTTGAATACAGGAGCTATTCTTGTATTGCCTGAAGGCTTTAAATTAGCACCAACAAATCTAATGTCTAAAGAATTAAAAGAAAAAACAAAAAGTGTTTATATACAACCTTATAGTACAGATAGACCTAATATTCTAATTGTTGGCCCTGTACCAGGAGACAAAAATCAAGAAATTAGTTTCCCTATATTATCACCTGACCCAAGTAAAGATAAAAATGTTCATTTTCTGAAATATCCTATATACGTTGGGGGCAATAGAGGAAGAGGGCAACTTTATCCAACAGGAGATAAATCAAATAATAATATTATTACAGCTACAAGCAATGGGAAGGTTCTAAAAATAAAAGCATCTAATAAGGGTGGATATAATATAGAAATTGAAAAAAATAGTGGTGAAATTTACACTGAGAATATACCTAATGGGCTAGAAGTGAGCGTCTCTGAAGGTAGTAATATAATCGCTAATCAAAATATTACAAATGATCCAAATGTTGGTGGATTTGGACAGAACGAAACAGAAATTGTCTTACAAAGTCCAGCAAGAATTCAAGGTATGATCATCTTCTTTTTTAGTGTTACATTAGCACAAATTTTCTTTGTACTTAAGAAAAAGCAATGGGAAAAAGTACAAGCTGCTGATATGAACTTCTAATAATAACAGACAAAAATCAATACATTAACATTAATAAGAAAGATCAAATATGAGCTAACTTATTAATTAGTATCAAATAAAAGTTCAAGTAGATCAAATTTGTTGTATTATTGCAATATTAATCTCCTCACAGAATCAATAATCTGCTGGGGATTTATAACAGTTGCTTTTTCTAAAGTACCATTATAAGGAGTAGGTATATCTTGAGAAGATAATCTAACAATAGGGGCATCTAGTAAATCAAAATAGTTATCATTGACTTGCGCTATAATCTCTGCAGCAATTCCTCCTGTTTTCATACATTCTTCAACAATAACTAACTTATGTGTCTTCCTTAAGGATTGAGCAATGGAATTAATATCTATAGGCTTTAAAGAAATTAAATCAATAACTTCAGGATTATAACCATCTTTAGTTAAATCTTTTACAGCTTGTATTACATGATGACGCATTCTAGAATAAGTTACAATAGTAACATCATTACCCTGTCTTACTAGCTCTGCTTTATCCAATGGAACTATATATTCATCGTCAGGTAAATCCTCTTTCAAATTATACAACAATACATGTTCAAAAAAAATAACTGGGTTTTGATCACGGATTGCTGCTTTTAATAATCCTTTTGCATTATATGGAGTAGAACATGCCACTATTTTTAAGCCTGGTATAGCTTGAAAATAAGCTTCTAATCTTTGAGAATGTTCTGCTCCTAATTGACGACCTACACCACCAGGTCCACGAATTACAATTGGTATTGTAAAATTACCTCCGGATGTATAACGCAACATACCAGCATTATTTGAAATTTGATTGAAAGCAAGTAACAAAAAACTCATATTCATGCCTTCAACAATAGGCCTTAAGCCTGTCATAGCAGCACCTATCGCCATACCCATAAAACTGTTTTCAGCTATAGGTGTATCTAAAACTCTTAAATCACCATATTTAGCATGCAAATCTTTTGTTACCTTATAAGAACCACCATAATGACCAACATCTTCACCTAAAACAAAAACAGATGTATCTCTTTCCATTTCTTCATCAGTAGCTTCTCTCAAAGCATCAAACATAAACACTTGAGCCATAATATCTTATTAAAATCATTAAAAAACAAAATGAGATAACAAATTATATCCAGAAATAATTAATAATTAAACTACAAAAATTCTTAATCTTCAACAAATAAATAACGCTTTAAATCTTTGACTTCTGGTTCAGGACTAGATAATGCAAAAGATATAGCATCATCTATTTCTTGCTTAATTTTTACATGAACTTGATCTATGTCATTCTGAGTAACTATAGAATTATTTAAAAGATGCTGCTTAAAACGTTTAATAGGATCACGAGCTAACCATGCTTCTTTTTCTTGACGTGAACGCAATTCATCTGGATCAGCCAAAGAATGACCTCGAAATCTATATGTTAAAGCTTCAATTAAAGTAGGACCTTCACCAGACCGTGCACGTTCAATGGCTTGCTGAGCAACTTCTCTAACAGCCAACACATTCATACCATCAACTTCTACACCTGGTAAACCAAATGCTTTAGCCTTTTGATGAATTTCCGGGTATGAAGTAGATCTGTGATGAGCCATTCCTATTGCCCACTGGTTATTTTCAACTACAAAAATAACAGGCAATTTCCATAATACAGACATATTTAAACATTCAAAAAACTGTCCATTATTACTTGTACCATCACCAAAAAAGCACACTGTAACACGTAATGGATTACTATCTTGTAAAACTTGCTTTCTATAAATACTTTGAAAAGCTGAACCTATAGCAATTGGTATACCTTCTCCAATAAAAGCAAAACCACCTAAAAAATTATGATCAGCCGAAAAAATATGCATTGAGCCACCACGACCACGACTACATCCCGTTTCTTTACCAAATAACTCAGCCATAACTGATTTTGCTGGCACACCTTTACTTAGAGCATGAACATGATCACGATATGTACTACAAACATAATCATGTTCATTAAGAGCCTTAATAATACCTGTTGCAACAGCTTCTTGACCATTATAAAGATGAACAAAGCCAAACATTTTACCACGGTAATACATTTGAGCACACATATCTTCAAAATTACGCCCTAAAAGCATATCTTCATATAATGCAAGCATAGTATGATAACTAGTATTACTTTGTTCAGAATATGTTAAAGGTAAAACTATTTTCTCGCTCATGACTATACCATTATCCCTTAAATTTGATAAATATAACAATATAAGTATTACTCTTAATAATTTAAGAGTAGCAAAATTTACAATATAACACGATATTCAAGTAATTAGTAGATAACTTAAATTAATAGCCTTGCAATATATCCAATTATTCTATAATTAAATAATATATAAGAAAAATCAGATTTTTTAGAAATATACAATCTATCAAGTAAATTAAGAAATTATTACTAATAACTAATTATATAATTATATAAAAATAACTAAATTTAACAATTATTAAACAACTATGATTTTATCAATAAATATATTTTTACCTATAAACAATGATTTATTGACACTAGATACAAATCTAAAAAAAATGGTAGGAGCAAAACACCCTATACTATATGCAGCAGCCGAACATCTATTCACAGCAGGTGGTAAAAGAATACGTCCTGCACTTGTTCTATTAGTAGCAAAAATTACAGTAAATAATAAAAATTTATTGCCTGAACATAGAAGATTAGCTGAAATAACAGAAATTATACACACTGCTAGTTTAGTGCATGATGATGTTGTTGATGAATGTCAAACAAGAAGAGGGATTGAGACTGTACATAGTATATTCAGTACAAAAGTAGCTGTATTGGCTGGTGACTTCTTATTTGCACAGTCATCATGGTACTTAGCTAATTTAAACAACTTAGAAGTTGTAAAAACAATTTCTAAAGTCATTACAGATTTCGCTGAGGGAGAAGTTCGACAAGGATTAACGAATTTTGACACAACTATTTCTATAGATGATTATATAGAAAAATCTTTTTATAAAACAGCTTCTTTAATAGCTGCTAGTTGTAAAGGGTCTGCTATGCTTAGTCAATGTAATATAATAGATCAAAATGATTTCTACATTTATGGTAAACATTTAGGATTAGCTTTTCAAATTATAGATGATATACTAGACATAACAGGCTCTATAAAATCTTTAGGCAAACCCGCTGGATTAGATATAAAAAACGGTAATCTAACAGCTCCATTAATTTTTGCTTTAGAAGAATCTCCTGATTTATATAATTTAATTAAAAGAGAATGTCAAAATAAAAATGATATTTATAAAGCAATACAAATAATAAAAACCACTAAAGGTATACAAAAAGCTCAAGACTTAGCTCAAGAACACATACAAGCATCCTTACAAATCATTAACAATAAATACAATTGTCAATTAGGTACAACTCTTCAATTAATTAGTCATTACGTAATAAGTCGCTTAAATTAGATTATATCTTTAACTATAATACTAATGTAACAAGTGTATTAAATACTTCATAATCAAGAATAGCTAATTGCGCTAACATTTTACGATTTAATGCGATTTGAGATTTTTTTAAACCACGTATAAACTGACTGTATGTTATATTATGTGAATGTACAGCTGCATTTATACGAATTATCCATAATCTCCTATAATTACGCTTTTTCTTTTTTCTATCAACATAAGAAAATTTTAATGCTTTTAATACCTGCTGTTTTGCTGTTCTAAATAAACTTGATTGCGAACCTTTAAAACCTTTTGCTAATTTTAAGATTTTTTTTCTTCTTTTACGAGCAACATTACCTCTCTTAACACGAGTCATAAATAATATCTCTTCCAAAAATATAATATAACTAATATACAATTAACAACTTACTAAAATATAGATTATGATGCTTATATATCATTAATAATTATATGGCAACTTAAATCTAAAATTCAAAGCATCTTTAACACAGACCATTACAACATGTCTCAATTTTTGTTTACGCTTAGCAGACTTCTTCTGCAATAAATGATTTCTTGAAGCTCTATGTCTTAATATCTTACCACTTGAGGTAATCTTAAATCTTTTGCGAATAGATCGTGAAGTTTTTAACTTATACATTGATATAAAACAGTATGACAATAAATAATAAAAATCTTTTTCACTATACCATATTAAATATCATTAATATAGACTAATCATAATAGACCGTATCTATTTATCTATTATATAGAATAGGAGTCTATTAAGATAAAAATTAAATATTATTTGAACTTGTTACGAAAATTACTGATTGTACTTAAAAGCAACATAATCATAATTTTAATTAAATTAGAATTTAGCTCTTGAAACATTTTCATATTTAAATTAAAAGAAATATTAGCTTCAGTAATAATCTGTTCTACTTGTTCATCATTAAGAGGTACATTATCTAAAGCATTACGATAACAATCTTTAAAAATTTTATCATCTTTTATACTATCAAAATTATAAAAAGCTGTTCCAGCTGTTCCAGATAATTGCATTGCACTCTTAGCTATTTTTTTTAAAATTTGTCCACCTGATAAATCTCCCATATAACGAGTATAAGCATGAGCTATTAATAATTCAGGCTGATTGTTACCTATATTATGAATTCTGTCAACATAAATTTGTGTTGCGGGTGAAGGTGAGACTTGTTCCATCCAATTTAATCCATAATAATATTCTAAGTCTTTACTTAAACTTATTTTACGATTTAATTCTGGAAAATAAATTGATTTAATTGCGATATGATCTTTATTATTCTCTATTTCTTCTTCAATAGCTGTATAAACAAAAAATAAATTAGCTACTAATTTACGATAAGATTTTTTATCAACAACTCCTCCTAAAAAAGACTTCACAAAACTGACATTTTCAGCCATACTGTGTGATTTTGTTGTACCTTCACGTAACTGCTGAGCCAAATTAGTAGACATAAATGTTTCCTTTATAGATTAATTATGATATCCAACTAATAATCATTAAATCTAATCGTATGATCATTAGATTGCTTGATATTATGATAAATACAATAAACCTTTATAACATGTACTTATATTAAATATTTTAACGATAGTCAAATACTTGATACTATATAGAACGAAAATAATCTTTTGCTTCATTTGGCTTACTAATAATAGTAGGATTACCTGGCTGCCAATTTGCTGGGCAAACTTCATCTGGATGTGTTTGAACATATTGAATAGCCTGTAATACTCTTAAAGTCTCATCTACACTTCTGCCAAAATCTAAATTATTGATTACAGAATATTGTATAAAACCTTCTTTATCTATAACAAATAAACCTCTTAATGCCTTACCTTGCTCAGTTAAAACATTATATGATGAACTTATTGTTTTTGTTAAATCTGAAACTAAAGGATAATTTAAGTCACCTAATCCACCCAATTCTCTATCCATTTGTAACCATGCAAGATGAGAATACTCACTATCTACAGAAATACCTAAAACTTCTGCATTCAAGTTTTGAATTTTACTATGCAAATCACTAAATGCAGTGATTTCTGTAGGACACACAAATGTAAAATCTAATGGATAAAACAATAATATAACATACTTACCAAGGTAATCAGATAACTTAATTTGTTGAAATTCTTGATCGCATACTGCAATAGCACAAAAATCAGGGGCTTTTTGTCCAACTCTAATGCAATTATTATTTAGTGTCATTAAAATCTTCTCATAAAATTTAAAACGTTTATAAAATAATAACCATAAATAATATAACATAATATTATTATTTTTAAGGAATAAGATATAAAACAAAATAGCGGGGAATGGATTTGAACCATTGTCCTTCGGGTTATGAGCCCGACGAGCTACCAGACTGCTCTACCCCGCGTCTAAACTACAAATAATATAATATATATTGAATACTTAAAGCAAATAAAAGACAACATTTTCTACTATAAATAGAAATATAAACATAAAAAAAGTATATTTTACCCTTTTTATAAATGGCGTAACCTCATATAAGCCTACTAAACGATCTTTAGTCAAACTTTCTGTAGTTTTTACCCAAATTTGCCCATCATACCATCCTGATTCTTCATAAAAGATCGTTGCACTAACAAGTCGTTTAATAACATACGACCAGCCCAAATATAAACGTATAAATACAAATATAAAGATAACATCTACTATCATCAAATCTAAAATTACTGATTTAATTATATTTTGATTATTGGGTATAATAGCCAAAATTAAAGGACTGAAAATTATTACTAAAAAACAAAAAATACTAATTAACCTATTAATATATTTACGTATTTGTAGAGTTGACCATGAAAAGAAAAAAGATGTTTTTAAAGAAAAATACTCATTTAAAGGCTGTTGATCAAATGGTACAGGACAAAAACTGTTTGAAATACACATATAATAATGATACAATATAAACTAATCTTTAATATAAATAATGATATGTTAATCAAAACATAAAAATTAATATAGAATAGAAAAAATAGTAAAGAAAAAAAATAACACAATACTAATAATTGTAATTATTTGCAAACGTTTCTGCGTACTACGCGTAAAATTCATTACTTTACCTTGATTCACAAAATTACCTAAGCCAGTAGCTTTTGGACTATTAATTAATATTAATAGAATTGTCGTTACGTTAACTGTATACCAAATAACTTTCATTTTTTATAAAAAATAAAACTAAATAAAATTTGTATAAAAATATATGAATTAAAGAATATGATAAAATAATATTAAACATATTCTTCTATAGCACAAATTATAAATTTTTTTTATATTTTTAATCTCCTTGAATTTTTAAAAAAACAAAACCTAGCGCTAAACCAAGCATAATTAATACTGAACTTATTAATGCTGTTATTAAAATTTCATTACCCATTATTATATTTCCTTAAATTATAAAAACAAATGATACTATTTATTAATATTTCTAAAATCCATTTCTACCCCAAACAACTAAAGCTACTGAAAAAGTGAAAACCGCTAATAATGAACCCCATCCCAAACTAATAATATCCATCATATTTTTTCCTAGTTAAATTTTAAACAATTACAAATTATCAAGCTATTATTTATATCATAACTCTTCTAAATATAAGTTTAATACATAATAACTGGCCAAGAAAACTTATTAAAAGAAGCAAATAATCAAAAAATGTAAATTTTTAACAAGTATAAGTAAAGAAACTCAAACTTAGCGTTAGTATAAAAATAATAATCTAAGTACGTATTTAAAGGAATTACAATCTCTATAATTTATGCAAACTACCACAAATCAGCACACAGTAACTGCTAAAGAAACTTTACTAACACCAAGATTTTATACAACAGATTTTGAAGAGATGTCTAAACTAGATATTTCTTTAAATATACAAGAATTTGAAGCCTTATTACAAGAATTTAGAGCAGACTATAATAGACAACATTTTATTAGAGATGAAGAATTTGAGCAATCATGGAATGATTTAGATAATAATACTAAAGCTCTATTTATTGAATTCCTAGAAAGATCTTGTACAGCTGAATTCTCAGGATTTCTTTTATATAAAGAATTATCTAGAAGACTACAAAAGACTAACCCTATAATGGCTGAATGTTTTTTATTAATGTCTAGAGATGAGGCAAGACACGCTGGTTTTTTAAATAAAGCCATAGGAGACTTTAATTTATCATTAGATTTAGGATTTTTAACAAAAAGTAGAAAATATACTTTTTTTTCTCCAAAATTCATTTTTTATGCAACATATTTATCAGAGAAGATAGGTTATTGGAGGTATATTACAATATATAGACACTTAGAAAAACATCCTGAGCATCGTATTTATCCTATATTTAAATTTTTCGAAAATTGGTGCCAAGATGAAAACCGTCATGGAGATTTTTTTGCCGCTCTTTTAAAATCTCAACCTCAATTTTTAAATAACTTACAATCTAAATTATGGTGTAGATTTTTTTTATTAAGTGTATTTGCTACGATGTATTTAAATGATTTTCAAAGGTCTGATTTCTATAAATCTATTGGTCTAGATCCTAGACAATACGATATACAAGTAATTAGAAAAACCAATGAAAGTGCATCACGTATTTTTCCTGTCGCACTTAATATTGATAAACCAGAATTTTTTCAATATTTAGATAAATGCGCTTCACAAAATAGAATGTTAATAGAAATTAATAAGACAAATAATAATAACTTGATTAGAACTTTACGAAAGCTACCTATATATACTCAATTAACATTAAATCTAATTAAACTATATTTAATACCACCGATAGAATCTTCTATTATCTCATCAACTATTAAATAAATCAAATCTATAAACACACCATATAACAAACAGCAACAAACATAATTGTTTGTGCTTTTTGTGTTCGTATGCTGCATATTATGAAGCTTTATTTCTTTTATTATTAAAAAAAAAATAAACATGGCATAATATAAATTACTATAAATTCATAGATGAAAAAGAAAATAATAAACATGATTAATACAATAGACTTCCAAATGCCATCTCCTACTTTTGGTGGAAGTACAGGAGGATGGTTAAGAGCTGCAGAAGTAGAAGAAAAATATGCTATTACATGGACTAGCAAAAAAGAGCAAATTTTCGAGATGCCAACAGGTGGTGCAGCTATTATGGCTAAAAACGATAATTTATTATACTTAGCCAAAAAAGAACAATGCTTAGCATTAAGCGCACAATTAAAAAGCAATTTTAAGATAACTGATTTTAAAATTTACAGAATATTTCCTAATGGCGAAGTTCAATATTTGCATCCAAAAGATGGAGTATTCCCTGAAAAAGCAAATCCCGGGCGTGCAAGTGTTGGTAATATACAACATTGTATTGGAAAAAATGATAATCCAGTAAATAAAAAATTTACTGGTAAAGCAACATATGAATAAATATAGCAATTACTCAATATAAAATAGATAAAAAGACTATAAAAATATAATTGTTTTTATAGTCTGTTTTCTGTTAATATGTTATGTATATTTGTGGAGAGGTGGTAGAGTTGGTTGATTGCGTCTGATTTGAAATCAGATGAACCGTAAGGTTCCGTGGGTTCGAATCCCACCCTCTCCGTAAGCTTAGATTATATATCACTTAATATAGATAAAAAAACCTATTTTTTATTTGATATAGCTTGATTAATAAAAACTATAGCTTCACTTAAAGTAACAATTTGCTCAGCATCCTCATCAGGTATATCTATATTAAATTCTTCCTCAATAGCCATTACTAGTTCTACAGTATCTAATGAATCTGCCCCTAAATCATTAGCAAAATTTGCTTCTAAAGTAACTTTGCTTTTATCAACTCCTAATTGTTCTGCTACAATATCTCGAACTTTTTCAAATATTTCTGACATAATAATTCCTATAAATATAAATTAATAAAAAAAACTTGTAAAATGACCTGTATCTATAGTTATTTGAATAAAATAAATAAATCTTAAAGCAATTCTTTATATCTTCATCATATATTAATTACTTAGGATAAATTCTAAGACGTCTATTAGGTTCTTCACCAAAACTACGAGCTTTCATATTGTATGCATCAATTACAATACGTTGTAATTTGCGTAGATAAGCGAGCTGTGGTAGTAGTTCTATAGATTGTTTTCTTAATAATACAATTTTTTCTATAGCTATACGAGTTTCAATTAAGGCATTTATTTCTATATCTTTTTTATTTTCACATAATTGTTGCCAATCAATAAAATAACCTTTGTCGAAATTAAGCATTTGTTTTAAAGCTCTAGTAATATTAGAAATTGTACAACTTTGAATAGTATAAATTGTTATCTGTTTTGCTTTGGCTATTTGACGTAATTTTGTATGTTGTTTTACATTCGATCTTAAAGCTAAAATAATGTCAGCCTTAATAATTTCTCTAGTTAAGGATATAGGAAATTGAAAAGTTTTAATGGCTGCTTCAACTTGTTGAATATTAAGAGAATAAGCATATAATAAGATGTATTTATTCTCTACAGACATATGATTACTCAAATTCAAATGTATATCCGACTTATATTCAATTCTACTATGTATTTTATCAGAGTTACTTGAAAAGAAATTAGCAGATGTATTTGAACTTAAAGATTTAATATTCTTAGATTTTGTATTCAAATTAAGATTAAATATGTTAGAGTGAGAGCTAAAATCCTGAGGATAAGACGATTCACACTCAATACAAATATAATTATTATTAAATCTACGACGCTGCATAAATAACAGGGAACTCTGTAAAATTTGATCAACTGTTTCATCTACATTCTCATGAACAATCCAACTATTACGTTCACGTATTTCAATAGCTATTTGAAATGCTGGTGATGCCTTCCTCTCTAAAATACTTTTTTGAGAACCTCTACGTTTAGCTTCATCATCTCCTAAAGTAACACATTGAATTCCACCTATTAAATCTGATAAAACAGGGTTTTTTATTAAACTATCTAAATAATTACCGTGTGCTGTACCAACTAGTTGGACACCCCTTTCAGCAATTGTACGTGCCGCTAAAGCTTCAAGCTCTGTACCTATTTCATCTATAATAATTACTTCTGGCATGTGGTTTTCAACTGCTTCAATCATGACTTGATGTTGCTGTTCAGGACGAGAAACTTGCATTCTTCTAGCACGTCCAATTGCAGGATGTGGTATATCGCCATCACCTGCAATTTCATTGGATGTATCAATTATAACCACTCGTTTTTCCATTTCATCAGCTAAAATTCTTGCTATTTCTCGAATAGCCGTTGTTTTACCAACACCTGGTTTTCCTAATAATAATATAGATTGTCCTTGTTCAAGTAAATCTCGAATTATACTAATTGTACCAAAAATAGCACGCCCAACTCTACATGTTAAACCTATAATACTACCTTTTCTATTTCTAATTGAACTAATTCTATGTAACGTACGTTCTATACCTGAACGATTATCTCCACTAAAATTACCGACCCTTTTAATTGAATAATCTAAATCTTGCCAAGATATAGTTTTTCTCGATAAATATATAGGTCCATCAGGAAAACGTGCCTCAGGTCGTCTTCCTAAATCCATTACTACTTCAATTAACCATTTCCTTTTAGAATGTTTTTCTAAAGGCTGACGTACAAAGTCAGGCAAAATTTCTAGTAATTTATCTAAATCATCCGCAAGTAACATGATTTATTATTGTATCTAACATTAATTTTCATATAATATTTATATTATGATCTATATCATTAATATATTATTAATAAATCAAAAAATAATAACCATATACTATATATCGTAATGTATTAATAAATTTAATATAATTTCATATATGAGTAGATTAAACATATACAATGATAAAAAAATTAATTACAATTAAAGAAATAAATTATAAAGTTAATCTTAAAATTCTTTATTATCTATACAAACGTGGTAAAATTGTTGGATACAAACAAATATACAATCAATATGCACCAATAATTGAATTCTCAGATTACACTCGATTATGGATGTTACCACAAGAAATAAATGAGTTAAAGTAATTATAAAATTAATCAAAAAGTAAGGATAAACTAATCAAAATGAAATTTGAAATTAAAAATTTAAGAAAACTTTTATACTCAGTAAAACAAAATAATATAGATCAAATTAACATAAAAAGTCATCAATTTGAATTAATCATCAATCAATCTATTATATCAAACAAAAAAATTTTAACAAAAACTAAAGAGATTAGTAATATAAATTTAAAAAAACATAAAAGCATAGAGTCAAATAATTCAATTCCTAAAACTAAAATTTCAAATAATGAGTCTGAAACTTATTCAACAATCGTATCACCAATGGTAGGTACATTCTATAGATCACCTGCACCAAATGAATCTGCTTTTATTGAGCAATATGATTTTGTTCAAAAAAAACAAACTGTATGCATAATTGAAGCAATGAAACTAATGAATGAAATAGAAGCAGAAGTAAATGGTGAAATTGTAGATATACTTGTTAATGATGGTGATATTGTAGATTGCGGTCAAGCTTTAATGAAAGTAAAAACTTTATAAATCCATACAATTATTCAATATAACTTAAGATTTTAACTATTGTTAACAGAGTTTAAGTACTATATCAGTTATAACTATAATATAATAAAAACTCACAATTTATTTTACTATGAAAAAATAATACAAATAAGTGAGCGTTTTATAGCTTGTCTCATTTTATATTAGAAGAATAGAGAGGAGAATCTCGATGACAATTAGCTCACAAGAGCAAGAGACAAACAAAGTTAAAGTTACTGTAGATAAAAATCCTGTAAGTACATCATTTGATAAATGGGCACAACCAGGGCATTTTTCAAGAACACTTGCAAAAGGACCAAAAACAACAACTTGGATTTGGAATTTACATGCAGATGCTCACGACTTTGACAGTCATACAAGTTCTTTAGAAGAAGTATCAAGAAAAATTTTCAGTGCACATTTCGGACAATTAGCAATAATATTTTTATGGCTAAGTGGCATGTATTTCCATGGTGCAAGATTTTCAAATTACGTAGCATGGTTAAGTAATCCAACCAATATAAAACCTAGTGCACAAATTGTTTGGCCTATTGTAGGACAAGAAATTTTAAATGGGGACGTTGGTGGTGGTTTTCAAGGAGTTCAAATAACCTCTGGATTTTTTCAATTATGGAGAGCATCTGGCATAACAACAGAATTCGAACTTTATGTAACAGCTATCGGCGGGCTAATAATGGCATCATTGATGGTATTTGCCGGATGGTTTCATTATCATAAAGCAGCTCCAAAGCTAGAATGGTTTCAAAATGTTGAGTCAATGATGAATCATCATTTAGCAGGGCTATTAGGTTTAGGCTGCTTAGGATGGGCAGGACATCAAATTCATATCTCCCTACCTATTAATAAACTATTAGATTCAGGCGTTTCTCCACAAGAAATACCATTACCACATGAATTTATGGTGAATAAAGATCTAATGTGTCAATTATACCCTAGCTTCAGCAAAGGAATTATACCATTTTTTACATTAAACTGGAATGAATACTCTGATTTTCTAACATTTAAAGGTGGCTTAAATCCTATAACCGGAGGACTATGGCTTAGCGATATAGCACACCATCATTTGGCTCTTTCTGTACTCTTTTTGGTGGCTGGTCATATGTATCGTACTAATTGGGGTATAGGCCATAGAATGAAAGAAATTTTAGAAGCTCATAAAGGACCTTTCACTGGTGAAGGTCATAAAGGACTTTATGAAATTTTAACTACATCTTGGCATGCACAACTAGCAATTAATTTAGCTATGATGGGGTCATTAAGCATTATTGTAGCTCATCACATGTATGCCATGCCTCCATATCCTTATATAGCTACAGATTATCCAACACAATTATCATTATTCACACATCATATATGGATAGGTGGCTTCTGTATTGTAGGAGCAGGTGCACATGCATCAATTTTCATGGTTAGAGATTATAATCCAGCACAAAACTATAATAATGTATTAGATAGAATAATACGTCATAGAGATGCTATTATTTCTCATTTGAACTGGGTATGTATTTTCCTAGGATTTCATTCATTTGGGCTATATATACATAATGATACTATGAGAGCATTAGGTAGATCTCAAGACATGTTCTCAGACACAGCTATACAATTGCAACCTGTTTTTGCACAATGGGTACAAAATATACATACACTTGCACCAAGTAATACAAGCCCTAATTCATTAGCTACTGCAAGCTATGCATTTGGTGGCGACATTGTATCTATTGGAAATAAAATAGCTATGATGCCTATATCATTAGGTACAGCAGACTTCATGGTTCATCATATACATGCATTTACAATACATGTTGCTGTTTTAATACTTGTAAAAGGATTCTTATTCTCAAGAAACTCAAGATTAATACCTGATAAATCAAATTTGGGATTTCGCTTTCCTTGTGATGGTCCAGGTCGGGGTGGCACATGTCAAGTATCTGGCTGGGACCATGTATTCTTAGGCCTTTTTTGGATGTATAATTCTTTATCTATAGTCCTATTCCATTTTAGCTGGAAAATGCAATCTGATGTATGGGGAAGTATTTCATCATCAGGAACTATATCTCATATTACAGGTGGCAATTTTGCACAAAGTGCTATCACTATTAATGGTTGGTTAAGAGATTTCTTATGGGCACAAGCTTCACAAGTCATCCAATCTTATGGATCAGCTTTATCAGCTTATGGATTAATCTTTTTAGGCGCTCATTTTGTTTGGGCATTTAGCTTAATGTTTTTATTTAGTGGACGTGGTTACTGGCAAGAACTTATAGAATCAATTGTGTGGGCTCACAATAAAATTAAAGCAGCTCCATCAATTCAACCTAGAGCTCTAAGTATCACACAAGGGAGAGCCGTTGGAGTAGCTCACTATCTTTTAGGTGGTATAGGTACAACTTGGGCATTTTTCTTAGCAAGAATAATATCAGTAGGATAAGGAAAATAAAAAAATGGCAACAAAATTTCCAAAATTTAGCCAAGCATTAGCACAAGATCCTACGACAAGAAGGATTTGGTATGGAATAGCTACTGCACACGATTTTGAAAGTCATGATGGGATGACGGAAGAAAATTTATATCAAAAAATATTTGCTTCCCATTTTGGACATCTGGCTATTATATTTTTATGGACATCTGGCAACTTATTTCACGTAGCTTGGCAAGGTAACTTCGAACAGTGGGTATTAAATCCATTGAAAACTAAACCTATTGCTCATGCAATATGGGATCCTCATTTTGGACAAACTGCTGTAAAAGCTTTCACCAAAACGGGAGTATCATATCCAGTAGATATTACTTTTTCTGGGGTATATCATTGGTGGTATACTATTGGTATGCGAACTAACAGTGATCTTTATAGTGCAGCATTATTTCTACTCGTGCTATCAGCACTTATGCTATTTGCTGGATGGTTACATTTACAACCTAAATTTAAACCTGGTTTATCATGGTTTAAAAATAACGAATCTCGATTAAATCATCACTTATCCGGTTTATTTGGCGTTAGTTCTCTAGCATGGACAGGGCATTTAGTGCATGTTGCAATCCCTGAATCACGTGGACAACATATTGGATGGAACAATTTTACGACAACTCTTCCTCATCCATCTGGTTTACAACCATTTTTTACTGGCAAATGGAGCGAATATGCTTCAAATCCTGACAGTTTAAATCATATCTTCGGGACAAATGAAGGAGCAGGTACTGCTATCTTAACGTTCTTAGGAGGATTCCATCCACAAAGTCAATCACTATGGCTAACAGACATAGCACATCATCATCTAGCTATTGCTATTTTGTTTATAGTTGCTGGACATATGTATAAAACAAATTGGGGAATAGGACATAGCTTAAAAGACATTATAGACGCACATCGTCCACCAAGTGGCAAATTAGGAGCTGGACATAAAGGCTTATATGAAACAATTACTAATTCATTACATATGCAATTAGGATTAGCTTTAGCATCTTTAGGGGCAATTACGTCTTTAGTTGCACAACATATGTACGCAATGCCTCCTTATGCTTTTATGGCCAAGGATTTTACAACACAAGCAGCATTATATACTCACCATCAGTATATAGCAGGATTTCTAATGGTTGGAGCATTTGCTCATGGCGCTATATTTTTTATTAGAGACTATAATCCTGAACAAAACAAAGATAATGTTTTAACAAGAATGTTAGAACATAAAGAAGCTATAATTTCTCATTTAAGTTGGGTATGTTTATTCTTAGGATTTCATACTTTAGGATTATATATACACAATGATACAATGCTTGCATTTGGCACACCAGAGAAACAAATTCTAATTGAACCTGTCTTTGCGCAATGGATACAAGCAAGTTCAGGTAAATCATTATATGGTTTTGACATTTTATTATCATCATCAACCAATATAGCTAATCAAGCTGGGAGCAGTGTATGGTTACCAGGATGGTTAGAAGCTATAAACAGTGGAAAAAACTCTTTATTCTTAACAATTGGACCTGGTGACTTCTTAGTCCATCATGCAATAGCACTTGGACTACACACAACAACGTTAATTTTAGTAAAAGGAGCTTTAGACGCAAGAGGATCAAAACTAATGCCTGATAAAAAAGACTTTGGCTATAGTTTTCCGTGTGATGGACCTGGTAGAGGTGGTACATGCGACATATCTGCATGGGATGCTTTTTATTTGTCAGTATTTTGGATGTTAAACACAATAGGATGGGTAACATTCTATTGGCATTGGAAACATATAGCTATTTGGCAAGGAAATATAAGCCAATTCAATGAATCATCTACATATTTAATGGGATGGTTAAGAGATTATTTATGGCTTAATTCTTCTCCATTAATCAATGGATACAATCCTTATGGTATGAATAATTTATCTGTATGGGCTTGGATGTTCCTATTTGGTCATTTAGTATGGGCAACTGGCTTTATGTTTCTAATTTCTTGGCGAGGATACTGGCAAGAGCTTATAGAAACACTTGCATGGGCACATGAAAGAACTCCTTTAGCCAATCTAATTAGGTGGAAAGATAAACCCGTTGCATTATCTATCGTACAAGCAAGATTAGTAGGATTAGTTCATTTTGCTGTAGGATATATAATGACGTACGCCGCATTTGTTATAGCATCAACTTCAGGCAAATTTGGCTAAAATCAGTAAGCTCATTTTTAAGAACATATAAAATTAAAAAATCATTACTTTTATGACAACATATATAAGTAATGATTTTTTTATTGCAATAGCAACTAAAATTGGATAAAATTTACTTAAATTACAATTACAAAAGAATATCACATGGCTAAAAAAAGTATGATCCAAAGAGAAATTAAAAGAGAGAAATTAATACAAAAACACTCTTCTAAGAGAAAATCTATTAAAAACTCTATAAAAAAAGCATCTAATTTTACTGATAAAATCGGACTACAACAAAAATTACAAAAACTTTCTCGTAACAGTTCTCCTTGCAGACACAGAAATAGATGCTGGGTAACAGGTAGAAGCAGAGGATTTTATCGAGATTTTGGCTTATCAAGACACGTTTTAAGAGAAATGTCACATGAATGTTTATTACCTGGTGTTACAAAATCTAGCTGGTAAATGAAAATAAAAAAATGTGTAAATACTCTAAATTTTATATATTTAGAGTATTTATAGATTAAATATCTACATTTAGAAACTATAAACCAAACTGATTTCCTCTACGATATTGTAAATAAGCGGCAACTAACAATCCCAGTAATGTTATTGGAATTAAACCTAAAACTATACCAGACAAAAGAGGCTCAACCATAAATTAATAACCATAACACAATAAAAAATATAAAAAACTATTTAAATATTATTGCACTTTCTAAATACTATCTGAAACCTATTGCTGCCTGCCATACAAATGCCAATAATAGAAAAAAGACCGGTATAACTGGCAAAATATCAACTAAAGGTCGAAATATAGCATAGGCTTCTGGCAATTTTGTTAAAATTATTGTTGTAAACATAAAATATACCTCTTGAAGTTAATTTATACAAAGAAAATATTTATACATATAAAAATGTACATGAAATAATTATATTTTTTAAATTTTCTTCTTAATTATTTATTTTTTTAACTACACAATATTATATTTATATTTTATAATGATCATTCATTGAAATACATTAATAAAATTTTAAAATACAAAAATTTAACACATACACAGATACTTTTTAGGTAAATTTTATATAAATTTTTGTAAATACATAATAATACAACTTAAAATAATGAATGAATTATAACTATTAATATACATTATTATATATACAAATACATATATTACCAAATTATATATCAATTAATTATAAGGATGCTTTTATGACTATAGTTGCTCAATTACTCGTATTGATCTTAGTAATATTTTCAACCCTTTTAGTTATAGGTATACCTGTAACTCTTGCATCACCTGGACAATGGGAAAAATCAAAAAATTTAGTATACACTGGAAGTGGGATATGGGCAGGACTAGTTATTATTACTAGTATAGTCAACTCATTTATTATATAAATAAAAACTTGTAGAATAGATATATCATACTATATCTATTCTGAAACAATCAAAACTTGACAAGTTATAAATTATTTGAAACAATAAGATGTACAAGCGGGTATAGCTCAGTGGTAGAGCGCAACCTTGCCAAGGTTGATGTCGCGCGTTCGAATCGCGTTACCCGCTTTATTAATCAAAACTAATCAAGCTTCCTTAGAATTTGTATCTATGACTGTATCATCTACAGGATTATCTGATTCCTGAGATGCATATGCTTTCTTACCTATTTCCATAATAGACTGCTGCAATTTATCTTGCAATGATTTAATTTGATCATAATTATCATCTTTTATAGCTGTTCTCAAATTATCAATTATTCCTTGTATATTCTCTTTTTCTTGAGAACTTACTTTATCACCTAATTCATTTAATTGATTTTGAGACTGATAGCATAGTGAATCTGCTTGATTTTTTAAGTCTACTTTTTCACGCTTTTGCTTATCAAGATCAGAATTTTGCTCAGCTTCTTGGACTAACTTTTCAACCTCTTCTTTAGGTAAAGTAGATGCTCCTGTAATTGTAATTGATTGCTCTTTTCCTGTTCCTTTATCTTTAGCATTAACTGATAATATTCCATTAGCATCTATATCAAAGGTTACTTCGATCTGTGGAACTCCTCTAGGAGCAGGCATTATACCATCTAACCTAAAAGTACCTAAACTTTTATTATCTTTAGTAAATTCTCGTTCACCTTGAAGAACATGGATTTCTACATTCGGCTGATTATCTACTGCTGTCGAAAAAACTTCGGATTTTTTGGTAGGTACAGTTGTATTACGAGCTATGATTTTAGTCATAACTCCTCCAAGAGTTTCAACACCAAGAGATAGCGGTGTAACATCTAATAATAAAATATCTTTTACTTCACCAGCTAAAACTCCCGCTTGAACAGCTGCTCCAATTGCAACCACTTCATCCGGATTTACACTTTGATTTGGATCTTTACCTATATTCTTCTTAACTAATTCTTGTATAGCAGGAATTCGAGTAGAGCCTCCTACTAAAACTATTTCATCTATACTACTTGCATTCAATTGAGCATCTTTCAAAGAATTGTTTACTGGTACTTGACATCTATCAATAAGATCTTGGCATAAATTTTCGAATTTAGCACGCGTAATAGTTTTTTCTAAATGCTTAGGCCCTGTATCAGTTGAAGTAATGAATGGCAAATTAATATCAGTTTGAGATAAGCTAGATAATTCCATTTTTGCTTTTTCAGCTGCTTCTGTCAAACGTTGTAATGCCTGGCGATCTTTACCTAAATTAATACCTTCATCATTCTGGAATTCTTGAATTAACCATTCAACAATTTTACGATCAAAATCATCTCCTCCCAAATGAGTATCACCCGAAGTAGATAATACTTCAAAAACACCATCACCTACTTCTAAAATTGAAACATCAAATGTACCACCACCTAAATCAAACACCAAAATAGTTTCATTATTTTTCTTATCCAAACCATAAGATAAGGATGCTGCTGTGGGTTCATTAATAATTCTTAATACATCTAGTCCTGCAATCTGACCAGCATCTTTTGTAGCTTGCCTTTGAGAATCATTAAAATATGCTGGTACTGTAATAACAGCTTGAGTAATCTGTTGCCCTAAATAAGTACTAGCATCCTCTACTAATTTTCTTAACACTTGGGCAGATATTTCCTCAGGAGCAAAATCTTTATTTAATGCCGGACATTCAAGCTTAATATTAAAATTATTATCTGTCTTTATATTATATGAAGACTGCTTTAATTCATTTGTAACTTCTTGCTGCTTACGTCCGATAAAACGCTTAACAGAATAAAAAGTATTCTCTGGATTCATTACAGCCTGTCTCTTAGCAATATGCCCAACTAATTTATCTTGCTTTTTAGTATAAGCAACTACTGATGGCGTTGTTCTTAAACCCTCTTTATTGGGTATAACAGTAGGCTTACCACCTTCCATTACAGCAACTACTGAATTCGTTGTTCCTAAATCTATTCCTACAACTTTACTCATTTAACAATTGTACTTAAAATATAAAATTTAAAACTTAATCTATAATTAGA